TTATACGTCTATAGAAATAGCTTCGACAGCAGCTAGATCTAGAGGGAAGTTGTGAGCGTTACGTTCGTGCATAACTTCCATACCAAGGTTAGCACGATTAATAATATCGGCCCAAGTGTTAATTACACGACCTTGACTGTCAACTACAGATTGGTTGAAATTGAATCCATTTAAGTTGAAAGCCATAGTGCTGATGCCCAGAGCAGTAAACCAGATACCTACTACAGGCCAAGCAGCTAAAAAGAAATGTAGAGAACGGGAGTTGTTGAAACTAGCATATTGGAAGATCAATCGGCCGAAATAACCGTGAGCAGCTACAATATTGTAGGTTTCTCCTTCTTGACCGAATTTGTAACCTGCATTAGCAGACTCATTTTCGGTAGTTTCCCTGATCAAACTCGAAGTTACCAAGGAACCATGCATAGCACTAAATAGAGAGCCGCCGAATACGCCAGCTACACCTAACATGTGAAATGGATGCATAAGAATATTGTGCTCAGCCTGGAATACAATCATGAAATTGAAAGTACCCGAGATTCCTAGAGGCATACCATCAGAGAAGCTTCCTTGACCGATGGGGTAGATCAAGAAAACAGCAGTAGCAGCTGCAACAGGAGCTGAGTATGCAACAGCAATCCAAGGACGCATACCTAGACGGAAGCTAAGCTCCCACTCACGACCCATATAGCAAGCTACACCAAGTAGGAAGTGCAGAACGATTAGCTCATAAGGACCGCCGTTGTATAGCCATTCATCAACAGAAGCTGCTTCCCAGATGGGATAGAAATGCAGACCAATAGCTGCAGAGGTAGGAATAATAGCACCGGAGATAATATTGTTTCCATAAAGAAGAGAACCGGAAACAGGCTCACGAATACCATCAATATCTACTGGAGGAGCTGCAATGAAAGCGATAATGAATACAGAGGTTGCAGTCAATAGGGTAGGAATCATCAAGACACCAAACCATCCAATGTAAAGACGGTTTTCGGTGCTAGTGATCCAGTCACAAAAACGACTCCATAGGCTTGCGCTTTCGCGTCTTTCTAGAATTGCGGTCATGGTTAGAACTTGGTTTATTTAATCATTAGAAGCTCCCAAGCATACATATATGTAAAGCTTGTTATTCAACAGTATAACATGGTTGATATGTCTATGTCAACCAATATTTTATATCTTTATGAATATAAAAAAACATTGAGATTATCCATATTCTAGATATATTGATGTATCTTATCTAGACTATATGCTTACTTCGTAAGCGTATATTTCCTTCGTACATCTATTTCACACACACTCTTTCCAATATGTATGTATACATACACATACATAGCTATTATATGCCCTATTCTTTTTCTTTTTTTATGGAACCATAAGGAAAGAAAAAGAATAGTGTTGAATAAGAGCTTTTTATACAATTAAAAAAAAAATTGTATTCTATTGGATCCAGAAGAAATAGTAGACAGAGGTACCTATGGGAATTGGATCCAATTTATATGGGTTGCCCGGGACTCGAACCCGGAGCTCGTCGGATGGAGTGGATTATCTGCTCCTACTATAAGAGCGAGAAATCTCTCCCCAAACCGTGCTTGCAATTTTCATTGCACACGGCTTTCTCCATGTATTGATTTCATAATCATTTGCGTTCCCAGGTGGAAAAAAATTAAATAGGATCATGAATTGATCCCGGCAATTGCTCAATAAGCATTTCATTGTTCAAATAAGTTTTCTATTTTTTTATTCTGTATCTTTTGCCAGGAATTAGCCAAGGGATTTATTCGGAGAATATCTAAATGCCAAATTCGTTCTCTCTGCGAACGAGTCTTTGAAAAGAACGAAGAAATGAATTCTCGTTCTTTTGAGAACGATTTTGTGAAGAGTTCCGAACCTAATTCTTCTCGAACTACGCGTATCGTACTTTTATGTTTACAGGCTAAAGTTTTAGCACATGAAAGTAGAAGTATATACTTTATAGAATATAAACCATCTTGATTGAAAGATCCACTGTAGTAATGAAAAAGATTTCTACAAATTCGATCGAATCGATCGAGGATATCATCATCTGATAAACTGGTCCAAGCCAATTTACAAATTGGTCGCCCTGAGATGTCGCAGAACCTTTCTTTAGCTAATAATCCTATTATGGATCTAATAGGGGCTATTGGATCCAATTCATTCGTAATGATATTGGTAATCAATAAATCATCTACCATTTTGGTCCTAACCATGAAAGATTTCATTTTCACACTCAGAAAAAAACCTAGAAAAGAGGAACAATTCTTGGATAATTCAAGAATCCATACCCTATACGGTTGGAACCAAAGATGGAAATAACATTGCCAAAAGTTTAGAAGATGATATCTACATTTTTTCACTTGAAGGTGAGTACCCTTCAGAGCTATAAGGGATCTTTCTCCATATCTCACATAGTGAATGAAAGGATCCTTTAACAACCAGATCTTTTTGGTTGATTTTTTACGCGGAAATATGAGAATATGTTTGATCTTTCGATCAAAATGAATTCGATCGGGAAAAGATCCATAGGACAACGACCGTGAATGATAAGATCGTTTCAGAAGAGGAACTAAAATGGATTCGCATTCATAAACATAAGAATTCCATAGGAACAGATAGAACTTCGTATTTTCTCTCAGGACAACCAAAATTGCTTTCTGCAAATTGTCTGCATTAGACCTATTTTGACATTCATAAAGAATGCGTCGTAATAGATGCAAAGAAGGAGCATCTCGGATCCAGCGACGAAAAGCTCGAACCAAAATCTCAGGATGAATAGAGTAGGGTACTCGTATATCTAATATATAATTGGAATGTGGGAATTTATCCTCCATAAGAGGAACTAGGCAATGGGTGGATCGGAAACTCTTCCATCCATTCATAACTTCTAGAGAATTTTTTAATCGCATTGAAAACGAAATTTCCAAGACCACTGCCAAGCCTTTTAATATCAATTCAGAAGAAGAACTCCTATTGCGATCAATCCATTGATTTCGATCACAATTCCAAAATAAAACAATTGACTCATTCTGTTGACGTATCCGACTAATCGAACGTTTTACAGTTAGAAAACTCAAATCATTGGAAATGCAAATTTCCGCCGGTTCGGAAGAACTCGATCTATCTAAATGATAATCATGAGCAATTGCATAAAGATCTTCCTGAAAAAAGAGCGGATATAAAAAGCATTGTTGCCAAGATCTATGTTTGTTTCCACCTCTTTGGAACTCATTCATTAAAAAAACCTCGGTTATAGCCCTATAATAACTTCTTGGATTATTAAATTTTACATGGTGCGATCTGGTCGGGACAGAATAGAAAATCCCTATCTGAAGATTCTCTATTCAAAGATCTCATTCGTCATAAGGAAGAACAAAATTCTTTTATATTGGCGGTTCGATCGCTCTCCTGACTCATGGAATAAATGGACCTGGTCAGTACACTATTTCTCTTACACATTTGTACTCGAGTACTTAGGAATCATTGCGGGTGTATAAATCCCTGATCTACTCAGGGAAAAACTTCCCCCTATCGGTTACTAAAATGCTCTTAACTTCTGATTAGCAAAGGGAATTCCTCGTTAAAACGAGGAACAGAAGCTCGTTCCTCTGGTTTTACTTATGATTCAAGCCATCTAGCTTTATCCATTGACTCACTCGACTTAACCACGAATTTATTCGCATTTTACTCCAAAAATTATCGCATTTGTTTGAACAGATGCGCATATTATACATCCATCTACGGATATATAAGATATTTCCCATCTATTCGATTCCTTGAATGAAATCTGGTTCTGATCAAATATGATCAAATCAAGTCTCATCAAGTCAAGATTGTTAGAACGACATGCTGTTTTTTCCATTCATTTCCCTTTCAGGATCAGTCGTAGTCTTACGAACTTTACCGATGATATGGACGAATTTTTTACTTCATCCGAACGTGTAAAAGACCTTAGTCGCACTTAAAAGCCGAGTACTCTACCATTGAGTTAGCAACCCATATTTGGAATCTATTGAAGATAGAAATAGAATTGAAGTGGAATACAAAGTTATTCCAATGAAAAGGATAAACCTATGCAAATGACCAACAAATAAAGGATCAAGGATCTAGAATTGAAATCTACCATTTCTGAATCAAATCAAGTGATCTCTCCGGATCAGGTTATTTCTGATCCAAAAAAATGAATTCTTCATTATTGAAAAAATAAAAAAAAAAATAATATATATATATATATTATATATATATAGAAACTAATTCTATGGTACAACGTGCTATTGTAAATCCCTCCAGTTAGAATATTCTATCGGCACGATACGCTATTGTCAATCCCGCAATGCCAAAGAAATAAATGAATTTTTGGATTATAATTACATTAAGACAAAATATTAGACACATCAAGAGAAGATCCTAGGCTTATTTATGGCATATAATAAAAAACAAGATTTTCTTAATGAAAAAGAAAATCTTGTACAAAACAGGATTTAAAATTTTTTCTGGGAAATAAGTCTCTTATTTCATTGAGATAGAAAATGTTCTATCTTTGCCCATATATAGCGTCTTGCATAGTTTAGAAACATTATCACATAGTATAGTACGGGAAGACCAATTACTAAAAAAATATAGTATATGAGAAAAAAAAATGGAAAATAGAATATATACTTATATATTGGACGAAAATATACAAAAATTTTCCTTAAATTTTTCACCGCATAAATTTGATATCTTTTATCAAATTCCCTTTTAATTAGAAGTTTTGTTTCGTTCAGGATATCCAGTAGGTCCTTCACTACTTTCAGTAGTTTCATTAATTGAAATTTCATTATTTTCATTACCTCCTTAAATGAGTTTCAATTTGTTAAGAGATCTTTTCCCTCTCTTAAATATAATTAAGAGCCCCTCTTCAAAATATCATAAATATTTTTAGGGAACTTAGCTCCTTTTTTTTAAGTAAATCTAGAAGAGGAAGGAATATTTAAATAAAATTCCTTTTTTTCGATCATAAAAACCCACTACCCAAAGAGTTATTCTTTCTCTTTGAAACTCAAAGATCATTACAACAATTTTATAGGTAGCTCATTGGGCTAGATAGACAATAAAAATACCCCCTCGGGTAAAGTATACGAGGTTTTATCCTCGTACGGCTCGAGCAATAATTTTTTTGCTAAGATCTACCTCCCCAGAAGTTATCTAAATATAGATAACTTATATACAAAAGTTAGTTATTCATCTTAATCTTTTGACTTCTCGAGGAGAAAGAAAGAGAGAGTTTGTACTCATAACTCAAGTATGCTTTTTAATGTTCAAAACCCAGAGGATCTTACTAAATAGAAAAAGTAGAGCATCTCTCTCTCCACTTTTTGAACCATCTTTCATCTATTTTCTCTTTTTTTTATGTGTAATATATCTTATTTCATGATATGGATCATGGATCATTTGAACGACCAAAAAAAAAATTGGATTTTATTGTTCTGAGATCCATTATCTTTGAATGATTAGGTCCAAGCCTTACTCTGGTGGTCCCCACTTTATGGATGGGCAGCAACGTAAATTCCGCTCCACATTGCGGAATAGAAAGAATTGCTGCTTGTAGCATTGGATCTACCCTTTTATCGAAATCTTTCTACCCAGATCGATAATCGTTTCCTTATTCCAAGGAAACTGTTCTAATCTTTAATAACATTGTAGACTTACAATTCTAGCTCATTTATTTCATATACACTAACTCTAGATCCTATCCGTCTCCTAATTGAGAGACAATTTTAGATTTCGTTCCTAGTGAAGCTCCGTTAAGAAACATATTTTTCTTAGAATAAAAATGTTGAACTAAGAGTATTTTAGTTCAGATCGATAATGGCCAATGTCATAATCCACAGAACCAATCATGTCGTTCAAGTCGCACGTTGTTTTCTAGCATATTATGTTCTACCCAAGTTTTAACCTAAGGTAGGTACCCGACCTCAAAGAAAATTGATACGTAATTATGAGTAGTCATTAACTCCATTTATACAATACATTTTTTTGTTTAATAATAAACATTTCATTGCCCTAGCTAGCTACTGAGCGCTTCTTTAGCTGCGTACATTACTTCGACAGTAATGGTTCCAATACCCTTTTGTCGTGCGAATTTCTCAGTATTTCTCTCTACCTTTTCCCTGACAAAACGGGGGATTTTACGTAATTCTAGTTGACTTTCAGGATTCCAAATTAAGCTTATATTCGTGGATAATGATTTAGTCATTATTTCTTTAGTATCGTGACCACCAAAAATGTCTAGAAGATGTTCCTCCATACCCAGAGCAAATGAGTTATAAACTAGATCAGCTATTTGATTAGTACCCTCGTAACCCAGAAAAGGTCGGTATCCCAACGGAAAATTTTGGATATGAACTGGCGCAGAAATAACTCCACAAGGAATATCTAGGCGTTTACCAATATGACGTTCCATTTGAGTACCAAATATTGCAGATGGTTCCACGCGAGCGATCATATCTCCTACTTCAGCATGATCGTCTGTGATCAGTATCTCATCACAGAAACCTTGAATTTGCTCTTTGAACCATTCCGCATCATGTTTACAAAAAGTACCTGCACAACTTACACGAATTCCCATCTCTCGAGCAAGTATCTTAGTGATTGAAGCGGCATGAGTTGCATCACCAAAAACCACTGTTTCTTTACCCGTCAAATTCTGACAATCAATAGATCTTGAGAACCAAGCAGCTTGGGAAACAAATCGAGTTTGTCCATCAATATAGGGTTCATAATCAACCCTTTTGCTCGATGAACTAGGAGCCAAGGTATTCACGTTTTGGTGGATCTGTCGGATCCACTCTGCTATATCTACAGCTCCCATGGGAGCTGTGGATATATAAGGCATTCCAAATTCTTTATTCAAATAAATCGCTGCCATTAAACCCACTTCACGATAGGGAATTAAATTGAACCAAGCTTTTGGTAAATCTTTCAGATCCTCTACAGATCCCCCTTCAGGAATTATTTGATTAATTTCGATGTCCAGATCTCGTAATAAACGTCTCAACTCACGACAATCGTGTTGATTATGAAAGCCCAATGTAAAAATCCCAATTATATTGACAGAAGGTGCATCTGTCACAAATTGATCCAATTTTTCTTGTCTATGGCATCTATCCAAATAATATCGAACTACCTGCTCTAAAGTTCGATCTGCCGCCTGAATTTCATTCACTTGATAATGATCCACGTCCGCAAAAATGACGTTGGAATCAGAAACGATAGATGCTCTATCAACAAAGTTTTGTAAATCCTCTTGCAAGATACTAGAGGTACATGTAGGTGTCAATATGATCAGATCAGGACGTTCCTCCTTATCTTTGCGTAAAATATTATCCACAACTCTTTCTTGAGATCCACGTGCTAGTACGTGACGATCCACTATACTAGCAGTTGCAGCAGTAAAATCTCTTTCGCGCTCTAACATAGAACGCATTACATTAAAATAATCATCTCCTAGAGGAGCATGCATAATGGCATGCACGTTTTTGAAGGAACTAGCTACTCGTAGGGTTCCAATGTGAGCAGGACCAGCATACATCCAATAGGCTAATTTCATAAATTAGACTTTCTCTCAAATTTATCTGTATTCCCATCCTATACCATAGAAATATCCCTTGCCATATCTATACCTATTGATATCACATTTCCCTTTAATTTAATAAGTATAGTCTATGAAATGATGAGAAATCCAAAGTAGAAATCAAACGAAATGTTGATTTCTACTTTATTTTTCAACAAAGAGGTACTATTTGTTCCAATCCAAATAGTCTGGGACGGAAGGATTCGAACCTTCGAAATAACAGGACCAAAACCTGCTGCCTTACCGCTTGGCCACGCCCCATTCCATTTGATACTCATTCATCATAATAACCCCTTTTGATCATTATGTCAATCTATCGAGATTCCAGATTTGTTCTTTTGATCTTGCCCATTCGGTCTAGAAAAACTGGAGAGATCATTTGATATATATTCTTGAGAGAATCGGACATACACTATAGGAGGATAGGGGGAACGGAAAAATAAACAAGAATAACCATTTATTGGTCATTCTCTAGCAGATCGGGTAAAATATTGTATGAAGGAATGATCCTTTCTAACCCAAAGACTAAAAGTCTAATCTTGCCAAAAGCTTCGATTGATTGGCAAAAGACTTTTGGATGGGGCTTTACATCATTTTTATTCATTGGAGAATCAAAATGCCAGTTATGCTCAATATTTGTCTAGACGGTGCCGCCTTTCATTTGAATACTCCCTTTTTTGCTAAATTACCCGAAGCTTATGCAATTTTCGATCCAATTGTTGATGTAATGCCAGTTATCCCTGTGTTCTTTTTTCTCTTAGCCTTTGCTTGGCAAGCTGCTGTAAGTTTTCGATAATTAAAAAAAAAAAATTGTTTTGATTCCCTTTTTGTAAAAAAAAAAAAAAATTCACTTGATCCAGAACCCATTATGTAATGGTGCAAGAGTTTTATTCTATTTTTATTCTATATATATCTATATATATATCTATATATATCTATATAGATATATATATAGATATCATAGTCCCTGTAATTAACCCCATTTTGTTTTGTATGACTCTTTTCCCTTGTTCTGCTTATTTTGGTGGGGCATAAATTCCGTTCTGGGTTCCTCCGACAATACCAGATCAAAATGCCCCCAGGTTCCTTTTTAATTCATCTTAGTCAATTCCGACTCCATCACAGGTTGACTTCGGGCTATTAGGTATTGATACGAATGACATATTCCCATCAATAGAAGTTATATAAATATTCGTTAGATTTATAGAAAGAACGAGTATAGGGGGTGGGAATTTTCTATGTATTCCATTTTCTTTACAATATCTTCTCTTTCAAACACTTGGTATACTTGTTTCTACTTTTTGTAGAAAAGGCCAAATTGTTGATTGCGACGGTCCTAAACTTACTTGGAAACCTATTAGTTGAACTAGGATGGGTTTGAGTCCCTATTTCTCCATTCAATCCCAAGCGGGGAGGAAAAGAGAAAAATAAAATTTCGAACACGAAAAGATCTATTTTCCATTTTCTTTCAGATGAATTTCCGCACATAATGTATGTGGAGATCAAAATTGTTTTTTTATTCAAAAAAATGAATACTATTGCTTGGTATTGAAATACCAAGATATGATACAAAGATTGATGATCTATTCCGCTGTAATTCTAACAAGGATCCCGGAGATTACGTAATGCTTACTCTTAAGCTGTTCGTTTACACAGTAGTGATATTTTTTGTTTCTCTCTTTATCTTCGGATTTCTATCGAACGATCCAGGACGGAATCCTGGACGTAAAGGATAGTGAAAAAAGGGTATATAGGTCAGACTCTGGGTCTTTTACAGAAAAGACCCAGAGTCTATCAGTTTTGAGAAGTCATCTCAAGTGACTGAACGGAGAGAGAGGGATTCGAACCCTCGGTACAGATAGTCTGTACAACGGATTAGCAATCCGCCGCTTTAGTCCACTCAGCCATCTCTCCGAGATGGGAAATATAGAATGAATATAGCCTTTGTCTGGATAAGCACCAACATTTGTGAGGATCTAATCATATTGTTCATTCCATTCAAAATGATTCTTCGCTTTCCCTAGCCCGGCCAATATTTGGCCAGGCCATTATCTTTCGTAAATAAGAAGAATCGAGCGAATCATTAATACAGCGCTTTACCTAATCTGAAAGCTAAAAGAATTGTGATAAAAGCAGCAACAAGGGCTATCCCAATTTGACCATCTGATATCATCTCTTCATTTCCTCTCCCGCTTTTTTTCTTCATTTTGTCAATATATACATGAATGGGCTCTCTATTTTTTTTTTATTGTAATAATTACAGCTGCTCAAGGCTAGAATCTAGATGGGATGTTTTTGATTGAAACTGACTAGACAGATCAGATTGGGATAATAAAAAAATTATATTTGAAAGAATAAAAGAAATATGGAGAATAAGAGAATTGTGCAAACTGATTGTTAACCATATTTCATTAAGAAATGAAAATTTTATTGAGTCGATAGGATTATAGACAGGGGGGGGGTAAAACAACATGATTTGAAAGGTTATTGAGATCATGAGTCAGGCCCAATTTTAATTGCTCTATTAGCACTTTACCGTAACGGAATTCTAAAATCCATTACGGGCCCTCTCCGGGAATTCAATTCAATACTTTTCAAGTATTGTATGGAATTCCCGGGGATGGAAATCCAGAAATGCATTGATAGGAACTTGCCCTACATTTTCACTAGAGGTTAATAATTCCTTATCTTCTTGTTGGACAAAAGATCGATCTGTATGCTACAATCAAATCGTGGCGGGTATAGTTTAGTGGTAAAAGTGTGATTCGTTCCATCATTAACTCGCATAGTTGAGGGATCTTTCATTTCTCATCTATGTTCCGATTTAAACTATATTTCTATATAGGTTAAAAACCTCTCCTCCGAATACCATGGTTCAGGAAAGGATTTGTATACATTCTCGTAATTTGGATTTGGAATTAGAAAAAGGAACACATTTTTTCAATTCCATCCAAGATGGCGAAGCAGAATGTTTTAAAGATTAGATCAATCTTTCCGATTGGATCAATCAAAGATCCATGGATATCAAAAGATTACTTTTTTTTCATCGTAACTAAATCTTCAACTTCTGGAAAAACAAACCAAAAGTTGGAGTCGAATAGCTAGAGAACGGTGACTTTGGTTTACTTGGGTCACCGGCATTTCGTTCGAGCTCGGTGGAATTTGTTTTCCTGGAGGATCGGAGTCAGTAGAAATAGGGAACGAAGTAACTAGAAAGATTTTTTATTCCAATATCGAGACTTTTAAATTTCCTTCTATCTATAAGGATCATCTATAAAAGTAAAGTAAAAACGAAAAAAAAACTAACATAGATGCTATGGAACCAAATTATTATTGATGATAATAAGAAAAGAGCAAAAAGAGAGGGTAAAAAAGAAGAAAATGAATTGAATCCCCTTTCACAATGATTTTCTGTGAATACCTTTCCTCTTTACACCCCTTTCTAGCTCTCTCCCATGGAGGAGCCGAATGAAATGAAAATTTTATGTTCGGTTCTGAATTAGAGACGTTAATCAACGTCGACTATAACCCCTAGCCTTCCAAGCTAACGATGCGGGTTCGATTCCCGCTACCCGCTCACATTCCTTATTCAAAATATTTTTCGTGTACAATCTCTCAAACAAAATGAATGTTTGATTTCCATGTAACATATCTTCTATTTTTTTATTTCCTGAACTTCATTAACCTCATTTTGGATGGATAAAAAGGAGATTTGTCCTCGATAAAGTGTCCCAGAGAATAATGGAAAAAAAAAGAAAGAGCGTCCATCGTCTAATGGATAGGACAGAGGTCTTCTAAACCTCCGGTATAGGTTCAAATCCTATTGGACGTAATACTCTCTCTCAATATAAATTGTTCAAGATTGTTTTGCTCAGAAATGATGTAGTAAAATTCATTTTTAAGCTCAACCCCCTGTTCCGTTGAACCAATTTTTAAAATACTCATTTTTGCTCTCTAAGTAGAAAAAGTTCGGTATTTTCCTGAATAGCTTCTTTCAAAAGAGCTTCTGCTTGTTCCGTGAACATCCCAGTAGAACGTATAATTTCTCCAAACTGGGGTTTATTTTTTAATAAATACTTGCGCAACTCACCGAGAAATTTTCTCACTTGTGCGATCTCTAATATATCTAAATATCCATTCGTCCCAGTGTAAATCATAGCTATTTGTTCTTCCACTGTCAAAGAATCTGATTGAGATTGTTTGAGCAACTCACGTAATCGTTGACCTCTTGCCAATTGATCTTGAGTAGCCTTATCAAGATCAGAAGCAAATTGCGCAAAGGCTTCCAACTCTGCAAGTTGGGCTAACTCTAATTTTAATTTTCCAGCTACTTTTTTCATAGCTTTTATCTGAGCCGCGGATCCTACTCTGGATACGGAAATACCCACATTAATGGCAGGTTTCATTCCGGCATTGAATAGATCCGCCGATAAGAAGATTTGTCCATCGGTAATGGAAATTACATTAGTAGGAATATAAGCTGAGACATCTCCAGCTTGAGTCTCAACTATTGGTAAAGCAGTCAAACTCCCTCCACCTAACTGAGAATTTAGTTTAGCTGCTCTTTCCAAGAGACGGGAATGCAAATAGAAAACATCTCCTGGGTAAGCTTCCCGGCCAGGTGGTCTTCTTAATAGAAGAGACATTTGTCGATAAGCTTGTGCTTGTTTGGAGAGATCATCATAAATTATTAATGTATGTTGTTCTTTATACATGAAGTATTCGGCTAAAGCTGCTCCTGTATAAGGAGCAAGATATTGTAATGTAGCAGGAGCATCCGCATTTTCCGCTACCACAATTGTATATTCCATTGCGCCACAGTCTCGGAATGTATTAACTACCTGAGCTACAGAAGAAGCTTTTTGACCAATAGCTACATAAACACATATTACATTTTGACCCTTTTGATTGATAATCGTATCTGTAGCTACTGCTGTCTTGCCAGTCTGTCTGTCCCCAATAATTAATTCTCGCTGACCACGTCCTATAGGGATCATAGAATCAATAGCAATAAGACCCGTTTGAAGAGGTTCATATATAGAACGTCTCGAAATAATACCTGGAGCGGAAGATTCGATCAATCGAAATTCAGAAGCTGAAATTTTACCCTTACCATCAATAGGTTGGGCTAGAGCATTTACAACACGACCCAAATAAGCATCACTTACTGGTATCTGAGCAATTTTTCCTGTTGCTTTCACGGAGCTGCCCTCTTGTATCATCAAGCCATCACCCATTAATACAGCTCCGACATTATTTGATTCTAGATTTAGGGCAATACCTACTGTACCATCTACAAATTCAACTAATTCACCTGCCATTACTTTATCAAGACCATGAATACGAGCAATGCCATCTCCTACTTGAAGTACGGTGCCAATATTAACGACTTTTACTTCGTTATTATATTGCTCGATCTGTTTGCGTATCATATTACTAATTTCGTCGGGTCGAATAGTTGCCATTAAATTAACACTAGTTTATTCTTTGAAAAATAAGACCTATATAAAGCAGCTTATAGATATATAGCTATATCATATATAGCTATATATCTATATAAGCTAATCAATTATTCTTTTTTCATGGCTCTAAGCAGGCCGATATTATGATCGATCGTACGTAAATGTAACTCACTATTCAAACGAATATTCAAAGTTCCTAGAGCTCTTTGGACAGCTTGGCGAGAAACTTGCTGTCGGACCTGTTCAATTGCTCTTTGTTGTTCAAAGTGAACGGTCTCATTTTTGGATTCCTCTAATTGTTCCAAATTTGCAGAAGCAGCTTTGATGAAATCCTCTTTTTCTCGTTCTATTTGGGAGTATCCATTTAACCGGATTTCGCCCGCTCTCTTTTCTACTTCCCGTAAGCGAGCTCGAGCTTGTTCGAGCTGATTGGCAGCTCCTTTACATAGTTCTTCTGAATTCCGAATAGTACTCAATATTTTCTGTTTACGATTATCTAATAGATTACTTAATGAAAGTAGATTATCTATTCATAAATTGAACAAATTTATAATCTCTTCCCAAACCGAACACGAACCTTTCGATTCATTCGGCTCTCCTGCTCAGTTTTTTTTATGGGACAACGTATAAATCCCTTTTTTAACCAAGCCTGCCCTTTCCGTTCATATTATGGAAGAATAGGATCAATCTATTAAAGACCGAAATCTCCGAAGGGCTCTTTCGCAAAAAGGAATTTTTGATTATCGACAAAGTTGTTCTTGTGTATGTGTGTTTTTTTCCTCTTTTCTCTTTCCTTCTTTCTCCTCTTTTCTTTCCATTCGTGTTTCCTCTTTACCTTTTCTTGAATAAATTCCCTCCTGTGTAGGTCGTCGATTCAGCATTGAAACCAAAAAAAAATTGGATGGGAGATTAGGACTATTTTTCAGTAGATAGATCGAATCCTTCCATTGATATGAATGTTATATATCGGATCAATCTCCAACTATGCCTTTGAACCCATCTCATATTGGCACAGCGGTGGAAAGAGTACCCAGTTGCGCTTGGACTTCAAGCAGTTCAGCTTTAACCATTCTAAAGGTATCCTCTTGTTGGTTGGTAGAACAGTGGATCTCCCAATCAATTACGAAATGCTATAGTTCTTCCATATTAATTTCCCGTTTAGAAGTAATTCGTTGAGATCATGCACTTTTCTATCTATAAAGTACAGTTGGTTGGACCCAGCCATATTATTCAATACACACAACTCGCACACACTCCCTTTCCAAAATAGATTAGCACACCAAGCACCACGCTTAGATTTATTATATTTGTTTCGAAAATATTGGTATTTAATTCGAAACCCCCAGCGGAAGGCCAATAAACCAAGGAAATGGAAGAATCAGTTACATTTTTCATATGCTCTCCCCTCATAGATAAGGATATTTAAGTTTTACAAACAAATTTGTTTTCTCTGACTCGACTCTATTATTCAAGTTCCGGATAAGGAGATTTCGAGTACTCAGTCAGTCCCAGGTCCCGTGTCTATAAATAAGGATAAAAATGGAAAGCAAAAAAAACTTTGCTCGGCCTATCCACTCCTTCAAGTGTCACGGATCTTTCTAATCGGAACAAGTGAAGTATAGCGAAGAGCCAATAATTTGTTGATCATTTGTATCAGCCCCTCCCCTATGGGCTGAACAAGAAAATTATTAGAGGAGGGTACTTAGAATCACGAGGGGTACGGATCTCTGTTTCCGAGATCAAACAAAGGGATTTGCAAATAAAAGTGCTAGGGCTACAACTAGTCCATAAATAGTTAAAGCTTCCATAAAAGCTAAACTTAATAGTAAGGTACCTCGTATTTTACCCTCCGCTTCTGGTTGTCTCGCAATACCTTCAACAGCTTGGCCCGCAGCAGTACCTTGACCAATACCAGGTCCAATAGAAGCGAGGCCTACGGATAATCCAGCAGCAATAACGGAAGCAGCAGAAATCAAGGGATTCATAGTAGTCTCCTCTTACTAAGGTTGATAAATGGTTGATCATACGACAATTTTCTCTATTAATTTGATTGTTCACCAATGGTTCAGTTAGAGAACAATTTCTTTAAAACACCTAAAACCCGACGAAATCTTATTATGGTATTAAAAGTGATAATATTACCAAATAGGAAAATTCTCTACCTTTATACAAATATTTTTTTTTTTTTAATATCTGAAATATACATATATTTTGATTCTTTTAGGGAATGAATAACCTGTGTAATAGCCTATTTTTATAGGTATTTTATAAGTAATTATATTTATATATTAATATATTTAGATCATATATGCATATAAATATATTACATAAAACAAACTATGTACATAAGATACATGTTTAATTTATCCCTCCGGAGACAATAAAATCATTGTTCTACGCCAGGGTACATATTTGACTCAACAATCTCCCATTAGTGAACCTGTTCCTTTTTAGTTTAATAGATATATATGGATGTACAAATCCATCACTCTGAGCTATTTTATCTATCAATTTTCTCAACGGGATTAGTAGTTCGCTGATCCTAAATCTTCCTACTAAGATCTTAGTAGATTAAGTATTCCAATCCTTGATTATACGGGTATAATCAAAATGATGGAAAGAACATTCCACATCCCCTTTGTCCCATACATATTCAATTAATCCAATGAATTGGGCAGAATCTTTTCTAAAAGATTTGTCCCAATTCATTGGATTAATGATGACCCTCCATGGATTCGCCTATATAAGCCGCGGCTAGAGTTGCAAAGATCAGAGCTTGAATACCACTTGTAAATAATCCTAGGAACATTACAGGTATAGGAACTACTAAAGGTACCAAAGAAACAGGAACGGCAACTACCAATTCGTCAGCTAAAATATTTCCGAAAAGCCGAAAACTAAGTGATAGAGGTTTTGTAAAATCCTCTAATATGTTAATTGGTAAAAGTATTGGGGTTGGTTGAATATATCTACCAAAATAACTTAAACCCTTCTTTGTAAGACCTGCATAAAAATATGCAGCTGATGTGAGCGAAGCTAGAGCAACTGTAGTATTAATATCATTTGTAGGCGCGGCTAACTCCCCATGGGGTAATTTTAGAATTCCCCAAGGGAGAAGAGCACCTGACCAGTTAGACACAAAGATAAATAGGAACATAGTTCCGATAAAAGGAACCCAAGAACCATATTCTTCTTCGCCAATCTGAGTTCTAGCTAAGTCCCGAATAAATTCGAGAACATATTCCACAAAATTTTGACCACCGGTCGGAATGGTTTGTAGATCTCGAACAGCTATGGCAGCTGAACCTAATAAGACAGCAATTACAACCCAGGAGGTAATAAGTACCTGTGCATGAACTTGAAACCCGCCTATTTGCCAATAGAAATGTTGACCTACCTCTACACCAGATATTTCGTAGAAATGATTCAGTGCGCTAATAGTAGGAGATTGTATAATACCCATGTTACCCTTTACAAAAATGAATTTCAAAAAGAAATGATTTTGGTTGAATGACCGATTCTTCCATTATTTCACTCTCATCAGAGATCTTGGCACAAAATGAAATAACGGAATGGTTATTTGATCAAGGAGATTTCTTGATTTCAATAAGAATATTTATGGTGATTTTAATATATTCTCTAAGATTTGGGAATAGTAGCCAACCTAATAAATTTGCTCTTATAAGATCTTAGAATAGTAGCCAACTCAGTTCTAGGCCTAGGCCCCGCTTTTTTTTTTATTTTTAATTCACCACCGTTCATATAGCTATATGAACGTAGCTTCTTCGTATAGTAACGTACCTTCGCAAATTGCTGAAGTTAATTTATTCAAAATCAATCGGATTGAAGTTATAGAATCATCATTGGCTGGAATTGGGATATCCACGAGATCTGGATCACAATCTGTATCAACTAAGCAAATTGTTGGAATACCCAAAGTAATGCATTCCTCAATAGCAGTGTATTGTTTTTTTTGATCGACAATTATGACAATATCGGGCAAACTTGTCATGTACCTAATCCCACCTAGATATTTCTGCAATTGGTCCAATTGTCTCTTGAGCCTTGCTGCTTCTTTCTTCGTAAATTGATGGAATCCCCCTGTATCTTGCTTTTTCTTCAAATATTTTAACTTCCGAAGTTTCATTTTTGTAGTGGACCAATTAGTTAACATACCGCCGAGCCATTTTTGATTGACATAATGACATCGAGCTCCTAAAGCAGCTGATTCAGTAGCATCAGCTGCTGGATTTTTTGTACCAACTACCAAAAATTGTTTCCCTTTTTCTGCCGCATCAAACACCAAATTACAGGCTTCTGATAAAAAACGAGCAGTTTGAGTCAGATTTATAATATGAAGATTTCTACGCTCTGTAAAAATGTAAGGTGCCATTTTAGGATTCCATTTTCTAGTTTTATGACCGAGATGAACTCCTGCTTTCATCATTTCTTCCAAATTGATGTTCCAAGAATGTTTTGTCATTTTCTTTTTTAATTTATTATTATTATTTAATAAAAAAAAAATAAAAAAAAAAAAAAACCGAATACCCTTGAACTGTAATATATATACATATATATATATATATATATAATTATTCATTCCGACGGAATCGATTACATCTCAAAGATTGCCTGCCCGTATCGTACGTGGTACGAGCGATCCATTTCATTTGATATCTTTATTATAGGATGAATCTACTAATAAATTCATTTCTAAAAACTATTTTTTTTTTTTTTTTGTTTACTAGTTGTCTCCATTTTTTTTGGGGCAATAATCCATCTTTTTAATGGGAAGAACAGATATTTTTTTATGATGAAAAAAAATATCTTTCACCTTGTTGCTAAACAAATTTAGATTTCCCGTTCTCGGACCAATTTTATTCCGTTTCTCCAAACAGTTGAATCCAGTACCAACAGGTATCACCCCTCCAAGAATAACATTTTCCTTCAAGCCTTTCAACCAATCAATACGACCTCGAAGAGCAGCTTTAGCTAAGACGCGAGCAGTTTCCTGAAAACTCGCTTCTGATAGAAAACTTTGAGTATTCAAAGATGCCTTTGTTATTCCCAATAAGATTATTCGATAGTTGATTGCCTCTTCTAGAGCACGATTCATTCTTTGTGCTCGTGATAATCCAATGAGTTCCCCGGGTAAAAAAACATTACCCATCCCATATTCAAAATTTTTATTTTCCGAATTTTCCACAATTAAAACTTTCGAAGTCATTTGGCGCACAATAATCTCTATATGTTTATCAGAAATTTGTACTCCTTGGGATCGATAAACCCTTTGAATTTGATTGACTAACTGAATCTGACTTTGTTCCGTAGTTATCCTAGCACTGATGAATGACCCCCAAAGTTTTCCAAGAAATTTTGCCATGTCTCTGTTCCAAGAGAGAACATTTTTTTTGAGATTTTTTGATATTGAATTAGTCGAACGGGCTTCTGACAATTGTTCAATTTTAGGAAGACCTTGAATTATATCATCGGTTGTTAATCTTTCATATAACAAAGTTATCAATGTATCTCCTTCGTAAATAATCTCCCCATAATGACTATGAACAGTTGCTCCTCCAGTACCCAAATAGGGTTTAGCCAATCTCATGACTAAGGATTCCTCATGAACGACTAGAATTTGACCAGATTTGGGGAATGGCTCATCTTCGGATATATATTCACTTTCACAAATCAATTGTCCAAGGCTAACTACTGGAAATGTTTTTTTACAAACATTAGATAAGGAAGAGCACCAATTAGAATTGAAGAGCTTGGAAATGATGCTTCTGCATGGATCGAATTTATAAATTCCCGTATTTTCATCCATAAAATAGCATTTAGGTACTTGGAAAGTATTCAAGTAATTGTCTGAAATTGAACGTTTCTTTAACAAGACTTTATTATAAGTGATGAAATGGGAGTATGAAAAACGGTTAGCGATACTATGTAAATGACCCAAGAGACCTGACAATTCAAGGATTTGTATAATTGGATCCTCTTGAATTGATTTCTTTACCGTATCAAAACATTTTGAATCATTGAATAGAACGATTTGTAAATAGTCAGATGGTGAAAGAACCATAAAAGATTCACCTCTTTTGTTCTGATTAGATAATGAATGAATAGTCCCTTGATGCTTATTAAGTAATTGATTTTTATCGTTGGAAGAAAAAGGATTAGTGCAGTCTAATCTGTTATTAAACAGAAATTTGGAACTTGTTATATATATATTTTTTTCCATGAAAAAAAAGGGGTATCTCATCAAGCTAATTTGAATCATATTTATAACCATTTTCTTTGTTCTTACTGAAATAAGAGAAGCATAAGCCTCTTTTATTTTTGGGCTGGGTCCTGCGGCTAATTGATTTTCAAGAGAATTCCTTTTTTCACTAATTGAATTATCCCTGAGGATCTCCCCATATTTGATCGTTCCTGAACTGTCAATTATGTATTGAGGGTCATTCAAAATAGCAAAAATGTTATTTCTATGTAGAATACCTTTTCTGGGTATTCTAGGAATAAAATTAGGGCAAGAGATCCTTCGCTTTCCCCATTCTTTATCACACCGCAACGGGGTGATGAATCGATTTGTTTCCTTTTTTCGTGTGATTTTGGTCGTTTTCTTGGTTCCTGTGATTTTGGGATTTTCAGAAAGAACGGTGGGATAAATAGAGTCTCGACGTTTGTTGGATACGGTCCGATCAGCTTGGGGATAACTGAAGATTTTTTCTTTTTTTTCTTCTTTTTCGGAGCAATTTGAGTCAACTGACTTGTGTTTCACTTGATCCACCGAAGAATTTGAAAGTGATTGATTTTTGGCAAGAAGAAGTTGAACATCCACTTGATCTTGATCTTTATGAAATGAAAAAGAGACTACAACAGATCCGTACATACCTCCCGATAATATCCAGAAATGGGTTGTCTTGAGTATGATATGAACATTACTATCATATTTTGGCACATGACACACATGGGTACTCCAGTGCATTTCCCCCTTCATATCAGAATATATATGTTTCTGAACTGTTTCTTTGAAGGGAGATGTTCTAGCACGAACCTCGGCAATAACTTGTTCCGATTCCACATATTGATCATTTCGAACCAAAAGCAAACTTTGTGATGGAATGGTTAAATTTTGTACTTTATCTTGACTATCAACAATAGTCACAGAGAAGTTATTATGACATATATAAGCAGGATGCCCATGACGTGTACGTGTAGGATAAGCCAAATTTTCATTGAATTCAATTTTCCCGTTGAAAGGGGCTCGTACCTGTTCTGTAATATCACCTGTAAATACCCCACCAGTATGAAAAGTCCTTAATGTTAGTTGAGTTCCTGGTTCTCCAATTGATTGACCAGCAATAATGCCAACTGCTTCTCCTAATTCAATTAAGTTATTGTGAGTAGTACTCCGACCATAACATAATTGACAAATCCAAGATATACTCTTGCAAGTAAAAGGGGTTCGTATATATATTGGTTGTGTTTGGAGGTTTCGTAATTGATGAGCAAGTCCAGTCCCAATACCTTGATTACGCGTAGCAATGCATCTCCCATTTATATATACATCGTCTGCTAACACACGGCCAATTAGTGTTTGTGTTTGTAGAACAATTTGATTTTTGATCTTCTCTCGACCTCGAATGAGACTTACAAAAAGACCTTGGATAGTGCCACAATCTGCTCTGCGTACAACAATGTGTTGAACTACTTCTACAAGTCTACGCGTGAGGTATCCAGCATCTGCTGTTCGTACGGCAGTATCCACAACTCCTTTACGAGCGCCATAACAGGAAATAATATATTCCGTTAAAGAGAGTCCTTCGCGGAAATTCCTTTGAATGGGTAAATCAATTATTTTTCCTTGAGGATCTGACACTAATCCTCTCATACCTACTAATTGGTGAACCTGAGATGTACTTCCTCTAGCTCCTGAGAAGGACATCATATGAACTGGATTAAAGGGATCAGTCCTCCTAAAATTCGGATTCATTTCTTGTCTCAAATATTCACTTGTAGCATGCCATATCTCGATCGATTGACGTAATTTTTCCACTGCGTGTACATTCCCATAATAATGATCTTTTTCCGAAACAAAATCTTGTTGTTCTGCATCTTGGACAAGCCATCCTTTCGACGGTGCTGTTAAAAGATCATCAATTCCTAATGAAATAGCTGCATCAGTAGCTTGTTGGAAACCTGAAGTCTTAAGTTGATCCAATATATGTGATGTATATGTCATTCCAAAGTGATTTATGAATCTTCTAATAAGCTGTTTCATGGCAGTTCTATCCATCACTTTATTATAAAAGGGCACTTCAAATAAAGGTGTTGCCATAAGAAAAAACCTCCCCATTTTTGTGAGCAGGATTCAGCAATGGGTTCAAGCCAGAAGGCTTCCTCAATCTCTATCTTTGCATGAATGAAAGGATCATAAAACTAACCACATTAGATTCTTATAACTTGTAGAGACATTTCTTGTCGAACATAAGCGGACAAGCCTCTCATGGCTTCTTCTATTTCTCGATTGAAACGAGTACGACCAACAGTTGTTCGAATGTATCTATTAAGGATTTCTCCCATTCTACCTTTTCTTATTCTATAATCTTCATAAATTTCGTAGAGGGTACCCAAAGGTTCATATTGAACCTCAATAGGAGCTTCTCGGTTTACTGAGTTAATAATAGGGAGACCTATCCCCAGATCTGGGAAGAGATCTGTTCTCCCCCACCACCGCAGCCATAAGGGACTGTCTAAGTCAATTTGTTTTTGTTGATAAGCTGCGAGCGCGTCGCCATAGCTCGAAAACGAAGGGGAAACGATATTATTTCTTGAGTTATATGGGTGGTATCTATTTCCATAAATACCTTGATTATTTTCAAGGGTGGATCTATAAAGTCCAAGAAGCATATCTTGAGTTGGTACGCAAATGGGATCCCCAATAGCTGGAGACAAGAGATTTATATGAGAAAACATAAGTAAACGAGCTTCTGCTTGAGCTTCCAGAGATAGAGGTACATGGACAGCCATCTGATCCCCATCAAAGTCCGCATTAAATCCTGCACAAACCAATGGATGTAAACGAATGGCACGTCCTTCTATTAAAATAGGTTGAAAGGCTTGTATTCCTAATCTGTGTAAGGTAGGTGCCCGGTTTAACAATATGGGATATCCTCGTAAAACCTCTTTAAGTACGTTCCATATAAGGGGTCCCTTATCCCGAATTAGACTTTTAGCAGCTCTTAGGTTGGGAGCAATATGTCGTTGAATTAGACTACGAATTAAAAATGCTTGAAAAAGCTCTATTGCTATTTCAAGGGGTAATCCACATTGATACAATGAAAGAAGAGGACCCACCACGATGACAGAACGACCTGAATAATCGACTCGTTTCCCAAGTAAATTTTCACGAAATCTTCCTTCTTTGCCTTGGATCAAATCTGAGAACGATTTATAAGGCCTATCATGACTGTCTTTCACTGGTTGTCCACCGATACTGTTATCGAGAAGTGCATCTACGGCTTCTTGGACCAATTTCTTTTGACCATTCACACAGTCCGGCAGTGGCGTAAATAGATCAGCTAAAAATTCGGCAAGAGCATGATTTCGAAGAATCACTTTTCGATAAAGTTCATTTATATCTGAAGTAATAACTCCACCTTCATCTAATCGAAACATTGGCCTCAGTTCGGGAGGAAGAACTGGTAATAGGCATAAAACCATCCATTCTGGTTCTATATTTGTTTGAATAAAATGTTTGGCTAATTTCATACGTCTAACTGAAAAATCCTTTCTTCTTCGAATCTTATACTCTTCCCAATCCTCTTCAGGAATCTCTTCTTCAGAAAGAAGATCTTCCTCAAAAAGATCCTCCTCTTCAGTCTCTTCTTTTTCCCATATATTTAGAAGAGATTCTAGGTTCTCCTCCTTTTCAGGAACCTCCTCTTCAAAAAAAAGATCCTCCTCTTCCTCAAAAAGATCCTCTTCTTCCCATATATCTAGAAAAGATTCTAGATTCTCCTCTTCAGAAACCTCCTCTTCAGGAATATCCTCTTCAGGAATCTCCTTTTCCCAAGGAGCCTCCTCTTTAGAAAAAATATTTTTATTTTTAGGAAGCTTATCAACAACCTTTTGAATTTGAACCGCAATATTATCCCTAGATGTTAAGTCATCCAATTCCATCCATTCCATATATGAACGATCTAGAAGAATTTGCAGATCCAGACCAGCTAGTTGTTCTCTTATAGCGTTTCCCCCAGTGGTTATTTCTCTCTCTATCAATTCCCCAAGGTTCCACCAGGATATATACTTATGAATAATATCAGTCCAGTATTGATCCTCATATTTGAATGGACCACTCCGAACTCGCAATGAAGTTGGTTTGTTAGCTATGGCTCTAGTAATACAAGAATTCGGATAGGTTGCTCTAGGATTTCCCCCCTTCAGAATCGGACGTGAAAGTTTCCTCTCATCCGGCTCAAGTAACTATACCGAAACGGAAAGTGATTCTGCAAAAAAATGCTTTTTGCTCTGTAGAAAGACTAAATAAATAGCTACTCTTTGCTCAAGTTCCAAGTGAAATTGAGTATTCATTTACGATTCATATTATGACATAAATATGGAATTATTGAGCAGTCTCCTCCCTTTCGAACGATACTTTTCTTTGTGAAAGACCTTCAATTCATTTTAAACTCATAAGGGATTTACTTGTCTGTATCTCGTTCTATTTGATCCTATAGGTCTTTGCTTTACTTCGATGGCTTCAATACTATTTGAAGCATATGTGCGATGAATAAACTCCTATAGCCATATCTTCTTTTCGGTCTGGAATACTTCAAGGATAATCAATCAAAATAAAAAAAAAAAAAAGAATGAATTAAAAATTCATACATTATATATATATATATATATATATGCATTAAAGAAGAAAAGAAGTTTTTTCACGAAGTCCAATTAGCAATTAAATATACAATATATCAACCCTAGACTAATTCCTCTTTCTCAACATCTTTAAAAGATGCTTCTTCTAATTCTGAGCTTCATGCTACTCCTTCCGAGGGGCGTGTCAGAGCTAAGGGCATCCCAATAAAATTGAATAGGATGACAGTTCCTTATTATGGATCTGTATAATCGGAGCTTGTGATCAAGTCACACATCGCAATATACTGGGCCTTCTAAATCTTTACGAGTTAGGTCTAATAGATTCGCGATATAACTGGGACGCCGTTTAAAATACCAGATATGAACCACAGGACATGCCAGTTTAATATATCCCATTCGATATCTTCGAATTCGAGAATCCACAAGTTCAACTCTACATTGTTTACAAAATTTAGAGCCTTCCTTCTCATTCTCGATCACTTGAGGCTTTCCACAAGCACAAACTCCACTTTTTATAGGTCCAAAAATTCTTTCACAGAACGATCCATCTCTTTCTGGTTGATTAGTTTCAAAATCTAAAGTATCGGGGTTAGTCACCTCTCCGACTCTTTCCCCATTAGGTAAAATTTTTTCAGACCAAGCACGAATCTGTTCGGGAGAAGCTAATCCAATTCGAAGTTGTTGATGTTTATCTTGATCAATCATAAAATAAGATTTTTGATTCATAAATTTTGATTCATCTTTATTAAATTTCCTTCCTATCTATCTGAAAGTCTTTCTGAGATATAATAACATGATTCAATTCTAGAGATAAAGATCGTAGTTCTCGAATAAGCAATCGGAAAGATTCTGGAGTAGTATCAGGTTTAGGTATTGGTTCTCCAGTAAGAATGGCACCAAGTATTTTTTTACGACCGTCAATATGGTCAGATTTAAGAGTAAGCATCTCGTGTAAAATATAAGCAACACCAAAACCTTCTAGAGCCCAAACTTCCATTTCTCCTACTCGTTGCCCTCCTCGTCTGGATTTTCCTTTCAGAGGTTGTTGTGTAACCCGTGCATAAGGCCCACTGGAACGTGCATGGATTTTGTCATCAACTTGATGACATAATTTCGACATATAAGCTATTCCTATTGTAACAGGTTGTTCAAAAATCTCTCCTGTTCTTCCATCAATTAATCTATGTTTTCCAGGATGATCAGGTTCAAATACCCATGGATTAGCTGTTCGCTCACTAGCTTTATAAAGTTCAGAAAACACTAGTTTTCTCGAAGCTTCTCGCTCATACCTTTCATCAAAAGGTACTACTCTATAATTTTTGTTCATCAGTTTTCCTGCTAAACCGAGCAAACATTCAAAGATTTGCCCTACATTCATTCGTGAAGGTACCCCTAATGGATTTAATACCATATCCACCGGTGTTCCATTTTGCAAATAAGGCATATCTTGTCTGGGCAAAACTATTGAAATAATGCCTTTATTACCATGCCTTCCAGCTACTTTATCACCCACTTTTATTTTACGTTTTTGTGAAATATATACATGGACTTCTTCCGTATAATAACCGTGGTTATCTTTTTTACGGATCCATCTCGCATCGATAACTCGACCTCTTACACCTATCGGTACTTTAAGACAATTTTCTCTTGCATTAGATACCTGAATACCAAATATAGCTTGTAATAATCTTTCTTCTGGGGTATATAATGATTCTTTTGCTGTTTGAGGCGTTAATTTACCCACTAAAACATCACCGGTTTCTATCCAAGATCCTAGCATTACAAGGCCATTTTCGTCCAAATGACGGAGTGAATGAGCATCCAAATGGGGTATTTCTTTAGTGATTATCTCAGGGCCCTCGCTCGTCATATAGATTCCAATTTCATATCTTACGATCTGTAAAGAAGTATAAATATCCTCATATACCAAACGTTCACTAATAAGTACTGCGTCTTCAAAATTATATCCTTCCCATGGCATATAAGCCACTAATATGTTTTTTCCCAAAGAGAGTTCTCCCCCTACTGTAGCCGCACTGTCCGCCAGAATTTGGCCCTTCTTTACATATTGCCCCTGACGAATTCGGGGTTTTTGATGTATACAAGTATTGCTATTAGAACGTTCATATAAAACCAATTCTGTTCTTTTTCTTTTTTTTATAGTGTCCCGATAAACGGATGAAGTAATATTTCCAGCATCAATATACTTAATGCTTCCCTCTTGCGCGGCTATAGCTACACTTCCTGAATCTAGAGCTGCTTGCCCCTCCAATCCAGTTCCGACAATGCACTTCTCAGGTTGAAAGGATGAAACTGCTTGACGCTGCATATTAGAACCCATTAAAGCACGATTTGCGTCATTATGTTCAAGAAAAGGAACAAGGCAAACTCCAACAGAAAAATATTGGGAAGGAAAAAGACTTCTGAAATGGATTTGCTCCCATGCAAGAACTAAAAATTCTTGTCGATATTGAGCTGGAGTAAATTGTTCCTCTTGAATCCCGTGATTTAACGCCAAATAATTTCCCATAGCTATCCGATAATATTCATCTTCTCCCGGTAATAGAGAAACCATATGTTCTTCCTCCGATCTCTCAGATATCTTATAGAAAGGACTTTGTAAAGAGCCGTACTGACCAAGCGTTGCATAAATAGATAACGACGCAACAAGTCCAGCATTCATTCCTTCAGACGTCGTAATCGGACAAATACGCCCATAATGACTAGGATGAATATCCCGTATCCGAAAAGTAGCAGTTCGAGGTGTCAATCCTCCAGGGCCCAAATAGCTCAATTTTCGGCTATGAACTATTTCTGCCAATGGATTAGTTTGATCCAAAAATTGTGATAAGGGATGTAAACCAAAAAAATCTTGAAAAGTTTTTGTTAATGGTTTTGAAGTTACCGAGTTCTTAGGAGTTGGTTTAGTTAATGAACCTATTATCATTATAGTTCTTTTCACTGCTTTTTCCAAAAGAACTAGAGCTAATCCAAATTGATTTTGTAATAAATCCGCTACAGAACGCATACGTTTATTTTGAAGATGATCTATATCATCGAGTATACCCGTTCCAAATTTCACTCTGATAAGATAATCCACAGCAGCCAATACATCTTGTGGTAATAAGAAAATCTCGTTCTCGGGTATCTTAAGATTCAGTTTTTTGTTCAGATTTCGTCGACCAATCTTTCCTAATTCACATCTTTGTTGGAAAAACTTCTCTTGTAATTCTCTACATAGAGATTCGGAAAATACCAAATCGTCATTGTCCGCTTCTTCTTCATTGTCACAATCCTCTTCCTCATCGTCACTTAAGTAAAGTTTCTTATAAAACTTCAAAATAGCATCTTCCCTCCCGAGAGCTTTCAACTTGAGATATGCCTCGTACTCGTTGCTTCCATCCCAGGAAAATAGGTATCTGTTGAGATAGGTAGCATTGCCCAGAATTTCGTTAAATTTAAACCCATAGCCAGTAATAGGAGTAGAATAGATATTTTTTTTTTTTCTTACATAAATCCATATCCTTCCTGTTTTATCGATCTCTAATTTCGATCTTCCTCCCCAGTCTGAAATTATAGTGCCGGTATAGATAATTTCATTAGGTTTTTTTTTTTTTGAACTGTAATAAATACCGGGACTTCTTAATATTTGATTGACCACGACTCTGTAATTTCCATTTACTACAAAAGTGCCTTTGGAACTCATTAAGGGAATTTTTCCAAGAAATACATCTTGTTCATGTATCTTTTGACAAGTTCTTTGAATCAACCTTGCTGGTACACGTAATTTAGATGAATATGTAAGGGATTTATATACAGCATCTCTCTCTTTGAGAGGAGGTTGTTTGAATTGATATCTATTCCCGGATAAACTAAATTCCATTTTTTCATCTGGATTCTCAATTTTCGGAAACTTATGAAGTTCTTCTATTAAGCCTTGATCGATGAAACGACAAAATCCTTCAAATTGTATTTTACCAAATTCGGGGATTGTAAAGGTCCCCTTATTTTTATCTAATCGCATTGGAAGTTTCCCATCCATTAATTCAGAAGTTTATTTCGTTATTTATTCCTTATTGATCTATATGATCAATTTGACAGAAATTGGGATGTATATTTCGTTCACTATATCCCGTGAAATTCTACCCATATCTAGATAGATCATTATATCTAGATAATGAAAAAGAAGAGGTCCTTTGATATTTTGATCCACGCGAAATATAGCTATGAACAACTGGATCAAACCATTGTTAAATGTTAACACAGAGTGGATTACTTATCAATTTTCGCCAAATGTTCTAATTCAAATGATCTTATCAAATGTGATAATGAATTATCACATGGAATACGAAGATTGAATGAAGGGAAAAGAACAAAAGAATTGAAATTTCAATTCTTTTCTGCTTGACTTAAGCATTAATTCCTGTTATACTTCAATGGAAATTGGAAAACAAAGAAATGATGGATATTTAGCTATAACATATCCACATTGGGTTTGGCGACATAGCCAAGTGGTAAGGCATGGGACTGCAAATCCCCCATCCCCAGTTCAAATCTGGGTGTCGCCTTGTTAGAGTAAACAGAGCAAAAGAAAAGCAAGAGTTTCCATAACTTTTGAAGACAATTTGTGCTGCTCCATATTACCCATATAGCCTATAGAAAGGCTGCATTTACTTTTTATCATGAATGCATAATCCTATAGGCATTTTATAGTAACTCATTCTAAGAAACAAATGGATTGAGAAATCTCTCATATCGACTCATATGTTTGGAACGGAAAGGTGGAGGATTTACACTTTGCAATATCCTGATTAGTTCCCTTATCATCAGTAATCGATAATGAGATTATTCTTTTTGTAATTCGAGGCATTCGTATGGATATAGTTGGTATCGCTTGGGCTGCTCTAATGGTAGTTTTTACATTTTCCCTTTCACTCGTGGTATGGGGGAGAAGTGGACTATAATATATATATATATATATAGAAGAAATAGTCATTTTTAATTTTCTAATCAATTGTTCCGTTCCAAATCATTCTGGAATGATAATATCTTCTGTTTCATAAGGATCTAGTAATTGTGAATCCACAATAATGAATATGACCAGAATTCAAAATTTTATTTATGAAAGTATTTCCTCCCTCTTTTTCTCTGGAAATGCATAAAGAGATCCATCCTCTATTCTTGGATTTTATTCTGAAAAAGAGAATTTTCCCTCACTCTTTTTTAATAAGATCAGCGACTCTTCCCTAGAATAAGTCGATAATCTTATTCTACTCAATGAAGAACGATCTTTTTTACAAGAATATCTCTCTAATAACTATTAAATAGTTATAGAACTTATCTTAGATAGTTCTAGAACTTATCTTATAAAAAATATAAATAGTAGTAATAAAAACAAAATAGTCCCCGTTTTCATCGGATGGTTGCGAATTGATCGGATTCATATTGAATCCGTTCTAAGAAAAAAAAAAAATGGAGCGTATTACATTGCTCTGTCTCAACCATAGGCCCCCTTTCCTCCATATGAACTCTTTTTCTTATGCGATTCCAGTTTCATATCCACTATGTACTAGAAAATCAAAACGATGTTTGTATCGTATTAGAAAACGATGTTCAACTTTCTCGGATCCGGAAAAACACTTTTGCAAGTATGTCATGTTCAGAATCAGACCTCTGTTTTGTCTACGGAAAGTTTATTTTTTCCGGGGACATTTAGAAGATTTTTATTAGCTTCGCGTTTTTTTACCAAGTCCTAATCCTATATTCATCTCCCCATGGGGCAAGCGCTATTCGGATCTACACTTCTACTATAGATATGTGTAGAAGAAGTAGTACGAAGAAAAGGAAGAACCTTCCTTTTCTTCGTACTACTTCTTCTACAAATCAATATCTGCCCTTAATATGACTACTATCGCCTTTTTTTCGACTGATGCTCTAGATAATTTTGATTCATTTAGTCATCAATAATAACTTCATTCTAATACAAATCAATTGCTTTGACTAATCGTTTTTACGTAAATTACTAGTAAAAAAGCAGTAGGAACTGAAATAAACAATGCAACAGCAATAAATGCGAGGATATTTACTTCCATGATGGACTTTCCCTTCGTTTTACAATAACTCGAGATTTGATCTCATAGAGTAGAGATGAATCTTTTTTTTTTTTTAGATTAATAAATTGATTGAATCCTTGGAGTATGAGATTCAATCTATAGGATCAATCTGAGTAACGGAATATAGCGGATTTTTTTAATTCTTCGATAGAAGTGAAATAGTATAACATAATATGATTCTTTATTCATACCGGATCTAGTGATCGATTCCTAATTGATCCCATTGCCCTACTCATATAGTTCCAACGCCTTGCTTATATAATGCAATTTTTCCACTAATGAAAATACTTTGGTGGGCATGAACACAAATTTTCTAGATCCATTTTGATGTAATCATCGCCCTGACCGAAGGTTAATGACGATCCAATGTGCCTATTCGAGGGACGGAGAAGTATGATGAAGGTTGCTCCGATGGATTATATCCACTGATTAATTTAATAATTTTGATAAGATCCACTAATAGGGGAAAACTTACATTCATTAGAGGGAGTAGTCTCGTAATACTATACATTGAGAATCGATCCTACTGATCGAGTAAATGAACAAGAACCAGATAATTAGGGCTCTATTGATTCAAGTGAGAGAAATGCCCGAGCTTGCCCCTGATCTTCCATGAAAAATAAAAGAAGAGTTCGGGGTAACTGGAACTAGAAAGGGGGATAAAGTCCCAGTGATGTTGTTGATATGGGTTGTCCGAGTGATTCAATCAATACGGATCAATACGGACGTATTGATTTTTATTTTTTTTTTTCATAGAAGAAAGGGTTCTTTTCATTCAGACTTTAGAATTAACCTTTACCACTTCTCTGATCAACTGGTATCTTAATTAGCATTAGAAGACATTTCAACACACGCCTGTATGATGTCGGAACGAACAGGAATTCGTATGAATAAGAACCTTCTACTTGCTGTTCTGGAAGATGCAGGATCCCAAAAATTTATGGGAGATGGAATATTAGATATATCAGGTAGCAATATAGAAAAACTTCATGTCGAAATCTTATTTTATTCAAAAAAATAACGTATTTTTTTTTTTACAATTCAAAAAATTCAATAGATCTAAATTGAATTGATCGGGCTTGAAAAGATTAATTCCTTCGACATAAGGATCCCTATCCCTAATGGATCCATTAATCCATAATTTTAAAAAATTGGATTATCTACGAAGAAGTTAACAAATATGCAGGCAAATTGCCTGTAGTTATCAATAATTCCACAAATAAATTACTCCATAAGGAGTAGGAGTGTTCTGCGAATTGTACTACGTCCATCGTACAAGAGACGAACAAGACCTATATATACATATATATAGGATCCCTATGAACGCACAAATATTCTTTTCACGAAAGAGGATCGGGAGGAGTCCAGTATGAAATAGGTTATATTTGGATGGAGCAAATCCAGTATATAGATATCGCAACCTTGAGTTACAACTTATAGGGGCACAACTAGTCAATAGTAAGAAGAATTTGTAATAGCTAATAACTGTCATTCATCCTAAAAACAATGAGACGAATAAGGATTATCAATTTAATCCCCCTGATTAACCTTGTTATGTAACTCTCTCTCATTGAAAAAAAAAGGGGGGGATAATGAATAGCTCCAATTTCTCCAGGGGATTGCCCATGACCCTGGAATGAGAAGAAAGAACTATTTAGATAGTCAGTTCAAAGATCATTCAATCTTGGTGTGATAATGGAATCTCCATGAGATTCCATGAATCCACGGTATTTTGGTCATGAAAAAGAGGTACTAGCAAGTCTGAATGAAATAGTACCCATATTTCATTTCTGGGGAAGAAATGAAGATGAGTATATACTAGAGATCATTTGGAATGATCTCAAAGAGACCTCTTCTGTGTTACCCTAAAATAGATCTATCTTATTACAAATCTCTGTTCGTAAGAATCAGAGATTCAGTGAAGCAAATAGGTTTTTAGCAAAAAAAAAATTAGGCTCTTCAAGAAGAGAAGAGGATTTATTACGGATATAGATATTCTTATTGGATTGGAATGGTAACAGAATTCACCAATGAATTCTAGACTTGGTGGATTCTGTAGATATGGATAAATCCATTAAATTTCTAATAAAATTACTAAATCTCTGGTTTTTCCATCTCAGTCTACCCAAATCTCCTTTTTTCCAATTCTCTGGAAATCGAATGAAGAATTGATCAACTCATCGGACCGGGACTGACGGGGCTCGAACCCGCAACTTCCGTCTTGACAGGGCGGTACTCTAACCAATTGAACTACAATCCCAATAGGGACAAAGTCCACCTATTAATCAGTAATAGCATGTTACTATTGGATCAACAAAACATTTGATCTCTCACTTTTCTCTCTTCTGAAGTAACTGCTCGTTCTATTCTGTATATTTATAATATATCTATATCTATATAGATAGATACAGATATATCGGGGGTTCTATAACTAATTACCTTTTCACCAATATCAGAAATTGACATAAAAATTACCGATGGATCATGTTTATATTGGGTCGAGCTGGATTTGAACCAGCGTCGGCATATTGCCAACGGATTTACAGTCCGCCCCCATGAGCCACTCGGGCATCGACCCAGGAACAAGAAATGGAAAGTCTTTAGCATACCTAATGTGTATCCTAAAGACTTTCATAGCATAGTACCCCTAGGGGAAGTCGAATCCCCGTTGCCTCCTTGAAAGAGAGATGTCCTGGGCCACTAGACGATAGGGGCCCGTTTATCATCATTCTATTCAAATCCCTATGAAATTGTCAACAGTATGAACAAAATTTCACTAATCTTCTCTAGGTTAGTAATTTAATATTTTTATTATTGGATTGTTCGTAAATTTTATTTATTTATTACAAAAATAATGAATTCACCAACCAAAAGAGAGTTTGGTTATAGATACTAATAGAAAATTGTCACAGCCCCAAGTTTGGGCATTGTTGTATATACCCATATGTTCCATTGAACCAGAAGGTTCAACCACGATGAAAAATATTGAGGAAATACCCCTTCTATCCATGTTACGCATTAATAAAGACAAATAATAAAGACAAACTGCATAGCGCTATTAGATAGGGTTAGAAATCGATCAAAAGGGTCCTGATCCCATATTTGCTGGCATAGGGCAGACCAGGATAGGGCACAACTTCTAAAAACTGGTTATGTGTCTTTACAAAATATCGGAAATGTAAATCTCTATCTCAGATGTAAACAATCCCGTGCGTGAATTTTAGTGATGGACGGATGGGTTTTTAGGATAAGAGGATCCTCTCAACAGCCACGTGGGTTCAGTAATCTGATCAATTCAAAATAATCTTAATAAGATTACTCTTTTCATAAGTCAACAAACAATGGAACGTATAGTTCTTCCCTGCTAATTATGGGGTACAGATGTCACCCTTTTATGACCAGATGGAATAGCTCAATCAAATAATTAAATTAATAGGTTCATAGAACTAATTGATATGATCGGAACAGGATCGGTTCTGGAACAATCGATTATATCGATATCTATCAATATGTGTTTTTCTGTGTGGACCCAATATGTTATTCATATATACTGGATATGTAGTAGACTCATCTACTCATAGTAAAATAAGCACAAGCCCTTTTAACTCAGTGGTAGAGTAACGCCATGGTAAGGCGTAAGTCATCGGTTCAAGCCCGATAAAGGGCTCCTTTAATGCTTCCTATAAAGAAGCTCTCGGTGTTTATTTTTCACTGGACAATAGTGGATTAAGACAAAAACCCTATGAGAGACAATCACCGACCCATCATGATCGGTGTTAGGTTCAACATTTGTTCTAACGGAATAGAGCACCTAATATCAATGAGAGCCACTATAATGCTATCTATAGCATTAGTAATACTCTTTCTTCTTACTATAGGATGAGCAACAGTATAGGATTAGGTATAGTTTTCTTGATCTTCCTCATTTTGGGACATAGGACATAAAAGATTATGGATACCTGCTTAGAAATTGACAAAGTATTCTCACTTTTTGTATCCGAATTCTTCTGGGTCAAAAGAAGTAGAAAAGAAGGAGAAGTAAGTGAACCTGACCTATTGAGTTATTAATATATCAGCTATTCTGATATTTAAAATTGAGGGAGGTTTTGAAAGTGAACCTTCAATTCCATTAAATTATCTTAAATTCATCGAAGGATTTAATATTTGGTTGTTGATTGAATACTCCGTCGAATGAATCGTTATGGTCTCTTTTCCCCAGAAAGATATGGATATGGAAGTCTGAATTACGGACAGAATAAAATTCCCTTTATCAATCCTTTCTCAATCATAGGTTTATTTCTATGTAGGGAATAGAATTGATATACAAATATGTAATTCGATTACGATGTGCCAAACATTCTCATATGAATGTACCAAACATTTGACATTGGTGATTCCACCGGTAGAAAATGGATTGGAGTTAGGATATGGAAAAAGAAAAGAAAAGGTGAATGGAAAAGAAAGGAACTTTGATTTTTTTCGGTGAATATTCCTTTTTCTTTCCGAATAGAAGGAAAAGAACGAATAGAGCTATTTTATTTAACTCTATGAGTTAGAAGAAGATTTACTCCTTCTTGTTCCTATTCATTTGTATGAAAAAATGTAGTAATAAAAAATTTACATAGAGATTTATGAGATCGATAGAAAAACTCCTATTGATTTTATTGATCTTGGAGGAGATTCCGGAATGAATTAAAATTATTGAATGGAATAAATATTGTGAATAGAATCTGGTGAAGAACTAGGAGGAAGAGAAAAGCTCACCCGCCTTCCCGAAAGTTGTTCCGTTGATGATATTCTATTCAAAAGGTGATTTGAGGATCATAGAGAAACTGAATATAAAAACTTCGGGTTATCATGCATTTACCTATATTAGATTGGTTGGTTCAGCAAAAATATTTGTGCCAATAAAAAATCTTATTCAATTTGTTGAAAGGGATGATGGATGAAAAATTGTCCATAGATGGACAAATCTATACCTTTTGATTCTATTAGATAGGGTGCTCAGAAATGGTCGAAATAGTTAAATAGGAGGATTACTATGACTATAGCCCTTGGAAAGTCTTCCAAAGAAGAAAAAACTTTATTTGATACTATGGATGACTGGCTACGCAGAGACCGTTTTGTTTTTGTGGGTTGGTCCGGTCTATTGCTTTTTCCTTGTGCATATTTTGCCCTAGGTGGATGGTTTACGGGTACAACCTTTGTGACTTCATGGTATACTCACGGATTGGCCAGTTCCTATTTGGAAGGTTGTAATTTTTTAACTGCTGCAGTTTCTACTCCAGCTAATAGTTTAGCACATTCTTTGCTGCTATTATGGGGTCCTGAAGCACAAGGAGATTTTACTCGTTGGTGCCAATTAGGTGGTCTATGGACTTTCGTTGCTCTTCATGGTGCTTTTGGTCTAATAGGTTTCATGTTACGCCAATTTGAACTTGCTCGATCTGTACAATTGCGACCTTATAATGCAATTGCGTTCTCTGCTCCGATTGCTGTTTTTGTTTCTGTATTCTTGATCTATCCATTAGGTCAGTCTGGTTGGTTTTTCGCACCTAGTTTTGGTGTAGCAGCTATTTTCCGATTTATCCTCTTTTTTCAAGGTTTTCATAATTGGACCTTGAATCCTTTTCATATGATGGGAGTTGCCGGAGTATTGGGTGCTGCTCTTCTATGCGCTATTCACGGTGCTACCGTGGAAAATACTTTATTTGAAGACGGTGATGGTGCAAATACGTTCCGTGCTTTTAACCCTACTCAAGCTGAAGAGACTTATTCCATGGTTACTGCTAACCGTTTCTGGTCCCAAATATTTGGAGTTGCTTTTTCCAATAAACGTTGGTTACATTTCTTCATGTTATTTGTGCCAGTGACCGGTTTATGGATGAGCGCCATTGGAGTGGTTGGTCTAGCTCTAAACTTACGTGCCTATGACTTTGTTTCCCAGGAGATCCGTGCAGCAGAAGATCCTGAATTTGAGACTTTTTACACAAAAAATATTCTCTTGAACGAAGGTATTCGTGCTTGGATGGCGGCTCAGGATCAGCCTCATGAAAACCTTATATTCCCTGAGGAGGTTCTACCCCGTGGAAACGCTCTTTAATGGAACTCTAGCTGTAGCTGGTCGTGACCAAGAAAGCACTGGTTTTGCTTGGTGGGCCGGTAATGCCCGACTTATAAATTTGTCGGGTAAATTACTTGGGGCTCACGTGGCTCATGCCGGATTAATTGTATTCTGGGCCGGAGCAATGAACCTATTTGAAGTGGCTCATTTTGTACCGGAAAAGCCTATGTATGAACAAGGATTGATTTTACTTCCCCATCTAGCCACTCTAGGATGGGGAGTCGGTCCTGGTGGGGAAATTGTGGATACTTTTCCATACTTTGTATCCGGAGTACTTCACTTAATTTCTTCTGCAGTTTTAGGTTTTGGTGGTATTTATCATGCACTCATCGGACCTGAAACTTTGGAAGAATCCTTTCCATTTTTTGGTTATGTATGGAAAGATAGGAACAAAATGACCACAATTTTGGGTATTCACCTAATCTTGCTAGGTGCTGGTGCTTTTCTTCTAGTGTTCAAGGCTTTGTATTTCGGCGGTGTATATGATACTTGGGCTCCCGGCGGTGGAGATGTAAGAAAAATTACGAACTTAACTCTTAACCCAAGTGTTATATTTGGTTATTTACTTAAGTCCCCTTTTGGAGGAGAGGGATGGATCGTTAGCGTAGACAATCTAGAAGATATAATTGGAGGACATGTATGGTTAGGTTCCATTTGTATCTTCGGTGGTATCTGGCACATCTTAACAAAACCTTTTGCATGGGCTCGTCGCGCGTTTGTATGGTCCGGAGAAGCTTACTTGTCCTATAGTTTAGGGGCTCTCTCTGTCTTTGGTTTCATTGCTTGTTGTTTTGTCTGGTTTAACAATACAGCTTATCCTAGCGAATTCTATGGACCTACCGGCCCAGAAGCCTCTCAAGCTCAAGCATTTACTTTTCTAGTTAGAGATCAACGTCTTGGAGCTAGTGTGGGGTCTGCCCAAGGGCCTACTGGTTTAGGTAAATATCTTATGCGTTCTCCTACTGGAGAAATCATCTTTGGAGGGGAAACAATGCGTTTTTGGGATCTCCGTGCCCCCTGGTTAGAACCATTAAGAGGTCCTAATGGTTTAGACCTGAGTAAGCTGAAAAAGGACATACAGCCTTGGCAAGAACGACGTTCGGCGGAATATATGACTCATGCTCCTTTAGGTTCTTTAAACTCCGTGGGTGGTGTAGCTACCGAGATTAATGCGGTGAATTATGTATCCCCCCGCAGTTGGTTATCCACCTCTCATTTTGTTCTAGGATTTTTCTTCTTCGTAGGTCATTTGTGGCATGCAGGAAGGGCTCGTGCAGCTGCAGCAGGATTTGAGAAAGGAATTGATCGTGATTTTGAACCTGTCCTTTCCATGACTCCTCTTAATTAAACAACAGAGAAAACTAGATGAAATTAAAATAAATCCAATTGAATTCCGGGCAGGCGGGATAGCGGTATCTTTCGCTATTACCCTTCTAACTGAATCCTTCCTTGTGGCTCAGCTTGGCTATCTAGATCTATTATCTAGATCTAGATCTAGATAGCCGAGCGAGCCTTTTTTGGTACCGAACTAATAAATGTAATTGTTTAATGGACAAAAGGAGAGAGAGGGATTCGAACCCTCGATAGTTTAACTATACCGGTTTTCAAGACCGGAGCCATCAACCACTCGGCCATCTCTCCCGGACGAAGACAACTTCTATTTTATCCCTTTAGATAATACCTGACCATCGGGCTCAATAATGAGCCTAGATGCATATATCTAGGCATGCATATGATATGCACATAGATGCATATTCAATCACATAAACATAGGTGCATATCTATGCTTACATATGCATACATATACATCTTGCAATATTATGTATGGGAAAAATAAATGAATCTCTTTCCCTCTTCTCTCCCACTCAAATAGAAATTGGATAGAAAAAAAATATTTTTTAAACTCGATGAATTTATGATCAAATCAAATCCGTAGTGCAATTGGTTATAAATTGACCGGATAGGGATCAGATGGTATAGTCTATTGAATCTGTTGGAAGCTTTTAAGATCACAACCATGACTATTGCTTTCCAATCGTCTGTATTTGCATTAATTGCAATTTCAATTCTCCTAGTGATTGGTGTACCTGTCGCACTTGCCTCTCCTAATGGTTGGTCAAGTAGCAAAAATGTTTTATTTTCGGGTGTATCATTATGGATTGGATTAGTCTTTTTAGTAGGTATCCTTAATTCTTTCATATCTTAGATATGCTCTAGATCTTTTTGTGAAATTCTCTCCCCCCCCCTCCCCGAAGGGGATTATAGTTCGGAAGGATATTTCCGACAAGTCCCAAGAAACCAAATGAAAGTGCTCAGGGGAGGGGTTATTTCAACGATGAAATAATAAAAATTTCGTTATTTCATAAAATAGATCTGCGTACGAATATATGGCATAATATATATATATTATATTATGCCAAGAACGAGTAAAATGCGGGTATGGTTGAATGGTAAAATTTCTCTTTGCCAGGGAGAAGATGCGGGTTCGATCCCCGCTACCCGCCCATCCGAAGGATGGAATAGAGCCAGGAATAATTATGGGTTTGGCCGTAACTTTTTCTTACCTGTCATTTCATTCTCAAATGACGGAGTCATCCTATTTGGGCAAGAAAAATTTCCCGTGTTCTAGCGGAGACGGGATTTGAACCCGTGACCTCAAGGTTATGAGCCTCGCGAGCTACCAAGCTGCTCTACTCCGCAATATCCTATTATTATTTTGTTTATATAATAAACAAACACGGTACACCGAACAACCATTGGAAATGCTATTTCCCCCCCCCTATGTAGGGAGGGGCTTTTCTATTAATAAATTTTTTTCCTCCTACCAACTCGATTTTGTTACCCCGGGCAACAAACATGCGTGAGCTCTCTCACGGAGTATATACCCGGATAACCCAAAGTCTCTATAGTTGGCTCTAGGTCTTCCAGTCAAAGAACAACGTCGATGAAGACGTGTAGGTGCACTATTACGCGGTGAAGATTGTAATTTTCTATGAATTTTCAATTTTTCATCCAATGATGAGACTTCCCTTATCTCTCTTTTCAAAGATTGACGAATCAGATTGTATTTCCGTTCCAATCTTTGTTTCTTTTTCTCTCTCTGAATGAGACTTTTTCTTGTCATGATGGTTCTGTCAGTTGGTATCCTCTTTTGCTCTCTCTGAATGAGACTTTTTCTTGTGATAATGGTTCTGCCAGTTGGTATCCAGGAATAAAAATAAAGATCAGATTTGAGATGGATAAATATTACGTGGATTACTTCTTCTTTCTCTGCAGAGATATTATTGTCATTAATAGTATCAATATTCCCTCAATTTGATGAAAAAGAATTAACCAAATTTGCCTGATGTAGAGGCGATTAAAAAAGCTGCATAGGTAAATATATAACCTACGGAAAAGTGAGCTAATCCAACTAATCGTGCTTGGACAATGGAAAGAGCTACTGGCTTGTCCCTCCATCGAATTAAATTAGCCAAAGGTGTGCGCTCGTGGGCCCATGCGAGAGTCTCAATCAGTTCCTGCCAATATCCACGCCAGGAAATCAGAAACATAAATCCAATAGCCCAAACAAGATGTCCGAATAAGAACATCCATGCCCAGACAGATAGACTGTTCATACCAAAAGGATTGTATCCATTAATAAGCTGTGAAGAATTTAACCAGAGGTAATCTCTTAGCCATCCCATTAAATAAGTGGAAGACTCATTAAATTGCGCTACATTACCCTGCCATAAGGTTATATGCTTCCAATGCCAATAGAAAGTAACCCATCCAATGGTATTCAACATCCAGAAAACTGCCAAATAAAAAGCATCCCAGGCCGAAATATCGCAAGTACCGCCCCGTCCTGGACCATCACAAGGAAAACTATAGCCAAAATCTTTCTTATCTGGCATTAGCTTAGAACCACGCGCGTCTAAAGCACCTTTTACTAAAATTAAGGTAGTTGTATGCAAACCTAGAGCAATAGCATGATGAACCAAAAAGTCTCCAGGACCAATTGTTAAGAACAGTGAATTTTTGCTATCATTAATAGCATTCAACCAACCAGGTAACCATATGCTTTTACCAGCATTGAATGCTGGATCATTTGCTGAAGATAAGAGTACATCAAAACCATATAAGGCCTTACCGTGAGCGGATTGTATCCATTGAGCAAATATAGGCTCGATCAAGATTTGTTTTTCTGGAGTGCCAAAAGCAAGCATAACATCGTTATGAACATAAAGCCCCAAGGTATGGAAACCTAGGAATAAACTAGCCCAACTTAGATGAGATATTATAGCTTCCTTATGCTCCAACATTCTCGCCAATACATTATCCTTATTCTGTTCTGGATTATAATCCCTAATGAGGAATATAGCTCCATGAGCAAATGCCCCTGTCATAATGAATCCGGCAATGTATTGATGATGAGTATACAATGCAGCTTGGGTAGTGAAGTCTTGTGCTATGAATGCATAAGCAGGTAAAGAATACATGTGTTGAGCTACCAAGGAAGTGATAACTCCCAAAGAAGCTAGAGCAAGACCTAATTGAAAGTGAAGAGAGTTATTGATTGTGTTATAAAGACCCTTATGTCCGCGGCCTAATCGGCCTCCCGGAGGAACATGTGCTTCTAAAATATCTTTTATACTGTGCCCGATCCCAAAGTTAGTTCTATACATATGGCCAGCGATGAAAAAAACAAATGCAATAGCTAAATGATGGTGAGCGATATCAGTCAGCCACAAACTTTGAGTTTGTGGATGGAAACCTCCGAGAAGAGTTAGAATAGCAGTTCCCGCCCCTTGTGAGGTACCAAATAAATGACTATTAGAATCAGGATTTTGAGCATAAAGATTCCACTGACCTGTAAAAAGAGGTTCCAACCCTTGGGGATGTGGTAATACATCTAAGAAATTATCCCATCTGATGTGTTCTCCTCTTGATTCGGGAATAGCAACATGAACTAAATGCCCCGTCCAAGCTAATGAACTGACTCCGAAGAGTCCCGACAAATGATGATTGAGACGAGATTCAGCATTTTTAAACCATGAAACACTTGGTTTCCATTGAGGTTGTAGATGCAACCAACCCGCTATTAAAAAGATAGCAGAAAAAAATAGTAAGAAAAGAGCTCCAGTATAAAGCTCTTCATTAGTGCGTAAGCCTATTGTATACCACCACTGATAAACACCGGAATAAGCAATATTGACTGGACCGGGAGCACCTCCTCGGGTAAAAGCTTCTACAGCTGGTTGACCAAAATGAGGATCCCAAATTGCATGAGCAATAGGTCTTACATGTAAAGGGTCACGTACCCACGCTTCAAAATTGCCTTGCCAAGCCACGTGGAACAAATTACCAGAGGTCCACAGAAAGATTATTGCTAACTGACCGAAGTGAGAAGCAAAAATCTTCTGATAAAGGCGTTCTTCGGTCATATCATCATGACTCTCGAAGTCATGCGCGGTAGCGATACCAAACCAAATACGACGAGTAGTTGGGTCCTGGGCCAAGCCTTGGCTGAACTTTGGAAATCTTGATGCCATAATGCTTTTCAAATCCTCCTAGCCATTATCCTACTGCAATAATTCTTGCTAGGAAGAACGCCCATGTTGTGGCGATTCCACCCAGAAGGTAATGAGCTACTCCTACAGCACGTCCTTGGACAATGCTCAAGGCTCTGGGCTGGATAGCAGGAGCAACCTTCAATTTGTTATGGGCCCAAACAATAGATTCAATAAGTTCTTGCCAATACCCACGGCCACTGAATAAAAACATTAAACTAAAAGCCCAAACAAAATGAGCACCTAAAAATAAAAGACCATATGCAGATAATGAAGAACCATAAGATTGAATCACTTGAGAGGCTTGTGCCCATAAAAAGTCACGGAGCCACCCATTAATTGTAATGGAACTCTGTGCAAAGTTTCCTCCCGTGATATGAGTTACCACTCCCTGATCACTTATACTACCCCAAACATCGGACTGCATTTTCCAACTGAAATGGAATATTACCACCGAAATTGCATTGTACATCCAGAATAACCCTAGGAAAACATGATCCCAGGCAGATACTTGACATGTTCCTCCCCTCCCAGGTCCATCGCAAGGAAAACGAAAACCAAGATTCGCTTTATCGGGTATTAAGCGAGAGCTACGGGCAAATAAGACACCTTTAAGTAGTATTAATACAGTCACATGGATAGTAAATGCATGAATATGGTGTACCAAAAAATCTGCGGTACCTAATGGAATAGGTAACAAAGCCACTTTGTTACCTACTGCTACCAAATCACCACCCCCCCAAGTTAAGCTAGTGCTCGCTGTTGCATCAGGAGCTGTTAAACTAGGTGCTGAAGCATGAGTGTTTTGTATCCATTGAGCGAAGATAGGTTGTAATTGTATAGCAGTATCTGAAAACATATCTTGAGGACGTCCTAAAGCACTCATAGTATCATTATGAATATACAGACCAAAACTATGGAAGCCTAAGAATATACATACCCAGTTGAGGTGTGATACAATTGCATCACGATGTCTAAGAACACGATCTAATAGATTGTTATATTGAGTAGTTGGATCATAGTCTCTTACCATAAAAATAGCTGCATGTGCAGCAGCGCCAACTATGAGAAATCCACCAATCCACATGTGATGTGTGAACAGAGAGAGTTGGGTGCCATAGTCAATAGCAAGGTATGGGTAGGGGGGCATAGAATACATGTGGTGAGCTACTACAATAGTTAAAGATCCTAACATAGCTAGGTTAAGAGCTAATTGGGCATGCCATGAGGTAGTTAAGATCTCGTAAAGACCTTTATGACCCTCTCCTGTAAATGGACCTTTATGAGCTTCCAAAATATCCTTGAGGCTATGGCCAATGCTCCAATTGGTCTTATACATATGACCAGCAATCAGAAAAAGAATTGCAATAGCCAAATGATGATGCACAGTATCGGTCAGCCACAGACCCCCCGTTACCGGATTGAGTCCTCCACGAAAAGTCAAAAAATCTGAATATTCCGACCAATTCAGGGTGAAAAATGGGGTCAATCCTTTAGCAAAACTGGGATAAAGTTGAGCTAAAAGATCGCGATTTAAAATAAATTCATGAGGAAGTGGTATCTCTTTAGGGTCAACTCCAGCATCTAGGAGTTGGTTAATAGGTAAAGAGACGTGTACTTGGTGCCCTGCCCAAGATAGAGATCCAAGTCCTAGTAACCCTGCTAAATGGTGGTTCAACATGGATTCCACATCTTGGAACCAAGCTAATTTTGGAGCAGCTTTGTGATAATGGAACCAACCAGCAAAAAGCATTAACGCTGCAAAAATCAATCCACCAATTGCGGTGCAGTAAAGTTGTAATTCACTAGTTATTCCAGATGCTCGCCAAATCTGGAAGAACCCAGAGGTTATTTGTATTCCTCGAAAACCCCCGCCTACATCCCCATTCAAAATTTCTTGACCTACTATCGGCCAAACTACCTGAGCACTGGGTTTGATGTGAGTAGGGTCACTCAACCATGCTTCATAATTGGAGAAACGAGCGCCGTGATAGTACATCCCACTTAGCCAAATCAAGATGATGGCTAGTTGACCAAAATGAGCGCTAAATACTTTGCGAGAGATCTCTTCCAAATCATCAGTGTGGCTATCAAAATCGTGAGCATCAGCATGTAGGTTCCAGATCCAAGTGGTAGTATTAGGTCCCTTACTTAGTGTCTTTGAGAAATGCCCAGGTTTGGCCCATTTTTCAAAAGAGGTTTTGATAGGATCCCTCTCCACCACGATCTTTACTTCTGGTTCCGGTGAACGAATGATCATTGAGTTCTCCTCTTTCCAGACGAGACATAGGAAAAAACCCGCCAACAGGAAGGAATTATTGAATGAGAGATATATGTTTTCAACTCGTTCCTCTTTTTATTTTCCAGTTCATGACTGGAGCGACTATGATACGGAAGTCGATCTGAGGCAGGTGTTCAATTTTATTATGACATATCCACTAGGTGCTCAATGGACCATTTTTAATTAGGAAACAGTCTTTCCCACCCAACATGAAAAATCATTTATCAATGTAAGGATCATTATCCTATTTATATTTGAATCTATTTATCCATATATACGAACCCATATGTCCCAGATCACATTTACGAATCACAATAACTTTGAATTATTCATGGATCATTAATAAAAGACATCTCTGGATGAATTTTACTCGATTCAAAAGATCCCTTTCATTAACAATCCATAAAAGGTATTCTTTGTTATATTATAAATATATTCCTATGAGATGCCAACGCAATAGGGGGGTCTAATTCAAGGAAGTATATGAAAAAATTCCATTGATTTATCCCTAACGGGGAAAATATTTGGTAATCCCAACGATTTCCTGGTATGATAATAGAAGAGAGATTCTTATTCTCCAAAGCGTCCTGTAATCTTTAACCAATTTTGTGCTTCAATGTAATTGCTTGGAGCAAGCGCTATAGCTTGTTTCCAATACTCAGCGGCTTGATCAAACCAAGCCTCCGCAATTTCAGGATCTCCCTGTCGAATGGCCTGTTCTCCTCGGTCGGGATAGGTCAACTTGGAAAAGTTTTCCTCCCATAGAACCGTACTTGAGAGTTTCCTACCTCATACGGCTCAATCCACTATTCTTTAGTCCTTTACCCAAACTTCCAAAATAGAAAATGACTCATTGGGAATAGGTTCAAGTTCATCGAAGGACCAGAAAGGGTCAATGACATGAGTTTCAAACTTAACTTTCAATTAATGATCAAGTTTTCTCTTTTCTCCCACCCTCAGAAAGATGAAGTATAGAAACAAAGAAATCTACTTCAGATTATCCGAATAGAAGTCTTTTTGAGAGGTAACTATCTAAGTTCTGTATAGAAATTTTGAAGAGTACTACTTTCCGTCTGAAACTGGTAAGTGAGTACTTTACATCTTTAGGATCTGATGCTACACCACTGCTCAATAGCTTAGTAAATCTACTCTATTACATAAGTTGATTCCTTATTTTTGTCAATGAGCAGATTTGATCGTATCAGCCCGAACTTTCAATAATTGATCTTTATGGTGCTTTTCCCATCAATTGAATGATTTTATCCATAGAATATTTAGGCTCTATTTATCTATTCCTATTTTGGCTCCTATAATGGATGATCTTTTGACTACAGCTGATAAAAAACCGTTACTTTGGACGGTGCATATGTAGAAAGCCTCTTCTTTTGTCCTTCTCCGTAGTAGTTCTAAACGAATTCATTCTATAGTACAGATAGCCGCACGTAATGACAGATCAAGGCCGTATTATTAAGAGCTTGTGGTAAAGATGGGTTTCGTTCTAATGCCTGGAAATAATATTCCAAAGCCTTGGTATGTTCCCCATTACTCGTGTGAATAAGACCTATATTATAGAGTATATAACTTCGATCATAAGGGTCAATTTCCAGCCGCATGGCTTCATAATAATTTTGAAGAGCTTCCGCATATTCTCCTTCGGATTGAGCTGACATCCGTTACGGTCGTTCATTCAATTGAAATGATCTCCGCTCCAAAACCGTACATGAGATTCTCACCTCATACGGCTCCTCCCTTTTTTACATATTAAGGGAAGTAATCCGAAAAATTGGAAAAAGATTCTTACCCTATATTATGAATTGATAGGGGCTAGTGTATTTGCGATGAATCTCTAGCCATCCTCCTTGCAAAGATTCTTTTCTGAACACCAGGGGTCTTAGCACTACAAATATAACCTTTAACCATTTCTTTGTCCTTAACGCACTGTATTTTTTGAGAATTAGTCACTTCAACAATCTCCGATGGTTCTATTATATGGGTATCCGAAATACAAACGAGATGGATGTTTGTTGTCCCAACCATTCTCATTAACCCCCCCTTTTTTTAATATTAATAAAAAGGGTAATGTGTATGATAACGAAGCGTTTGTGTTGTCGATTCCCACACGTAGTGCTTTTTTCTCTATGCGTGCCTATCAGATAGGTGGGTTTGACCATTGAGACCTATTACATAGGTGTAACCTTTCGCTTGATACTAGAATCTCAGAAGATCAAAGCATCTAAGGCTGCATCAATCGGGGATACACGACAGAAGGAATTGTTCTATGTCTAAAACTCACCTTCACTAAGCGTAAGTTTTCTTTGACTCAATAACTTGAATCCCATTTCTCTAAATGATAAAAAAATAGAAAGAGAAAATATTTCAAATCACACCATCTCTGTAATAGGTAAATGCCTCTTTCTCTCCTGAAGCCATCGGAATTATTTGCAATAAGATATCTGCTACAATTGTGAAGGTCTTATCGATAAAATTGTCATTTCTCTGAGATCTAGGCATAGTCAATTAGAGATTTGATAATTTCCTTCATTCCCCATACGGAAATGATCCCATAAACAAAATTATTTTCTGGTGCACAATACCATAAAATTTTATTTCTTTCCGATCACAAATATGTGAACATTCTATTTAAAATCATTATTCTGAATCTTATTCAGAATAGTAATAGATAGGGAATATTCAGAAAGGATGTTCGTTAGATTGACTGATGAATAATGAAAAAAAAAAAAAAAACAATATATATATATATATTGTTTCTACAGATTCGGTGAACTCAATAAGTTCTGTTCTCATTTGCTCGTGATCCGAACGATCAAAGGAGTGAAACGATCATTGTATAATGAAAATACAATGACCATTGTATATGTATATTCACATACAAAAATAAAGGAATGTAGATAAAAATAGGATAATAATGATACAATTTATACAATGTCTCATTGCCAAAGAATTCTTACTGATACCATACAATCATTATAATATGGAATGGATTAGTGAATCTGTCTCAAATTCTAAATTGGATTGGGAATCTCGATCCGAATAATATTTGATTGGCAGATTGAGAAAGATCTGGATTTCCTGAAATAGGAGGAAGTGTGGGAAAATGTTATTTTGTCTTTTCGGGAATTGAATAAGTACTTTACTTCCACAAAAGTATCTGGTCGTATCTGAACAAGAATAATTTATAAAAAAAATTGCTATTCACTAATCTAATTTTTCATTTTATAGATTAGACTCGAGAGGCCTCGTAGGAAAGATGGCCGAGTGGTTGAAGGCGTAGCATTGGAACTGCTATGTAGGCTTATGTTTACCGAGGGTTCGAATCCCTCTCTTTCCGTATCTTTACCTTATTTTCTTTTCCATGGTTTTCCTAATATATTGAATCACAACCCAATAGGATCTCATCATCCCGCAACTCCGTTCTATTTTGTAATAGAACGCAAATAAAAGAAGAAAACCAATATTGGTGTGGAAAAGGAGAAGAACATTGAAAAAAAAGCGGACAAGAAATAAATGTATCATGGATAATAAGATTGTAATATAACCTACAGGGGGATAATACAAATATAGATTGAACCCAACAATGGAACAATTCTATCTATTTGTCTACTTGGGGGGGGGGAGGGAAGGGAGAGAGAGGGGAGAAGGACAAAATTGTTCAAGTCCCCGGGAATCCTTCCTTTTCATTCCCAATTTAAGCTCGACGGGAAAAATACTCTATGACCAACAATTCATTAATGTTCAAATTAATCCGTGTAATATCTATTATTCGATTTACTACTCCTTTATATCGAAAAGGATCAAGAGTCAAATGAATTTGCGAATACTGCCTCATTTCCTGCTTTTTAAATAGGAAAAAGAGAATTTTTTTTCTCTTAATGATTCTCTTAGAGATGAGTCTCGATCTTTGTTGATGTTTTTTGGACAGATCTATATTTTTCTTAATGATATTTCTTGATCTTTGTTGATCTTTTATAGTAATCACATCGTAGGGGTTGCAACGATAACTTGGTTTATCTACTATACGGCTATTGACCAGGATATGTCTATGGCAGACTAATTGTCTGGCTCCAGGAATGGTAAGAGTCATACCCAATCGAAAAATAATATTATCCAAACGCATTTCAAGTAATTGCAATAGGACCTCGCCCGTCGATCCTTCGGCTCTTCTAGCGATACGGACATATTGAAGTAATTGTCGGTCTGTCAGTCCGTAATGAAAACGCAATTTTTGTTTTTCTTCTAGACGGATGCGATATCGAGATTTTTTCTCTTTCTCACGATCAATTCTTCGATATTTGGTGAGTCCTGGCAAATCTTTCAGACGACGTATTAGTTTTATACGAGGTCCCCGATAACGGGACATAAAAACTCCTTATTTTACAAAAGGAACAAATAGTGCTGGAAAGAGGAATAGTATAAACCGCACGAATACTGGAATTATTTTATATGGAGAACTAAATCTTTCCAAATTTGTTTGGATTAGGGAGATCCAAAAGTATCCGCTCCAATCATTCATCCTGTTTCTAGTTGAAACGGATCATGGCATGGTCCTGGTGGACCAACTATTGGAAGAGTCTTCTCCATATTTATTGATCCTAGCAAAACATTGTTGATCATAGAAGGAATGACAAGATCAGAAAATAGCCTGCTATCGGGATCGAACCGATGACCATCGCATTACAAGTGCGATGCTCTAACCTCTGAGCTAAGCAGGCTTATATGAATGGGGGATATTAATATATATATCATTGGTGTGAGATCCAAAAATTGATTCACAATCGTAGCAATTATAGCTATTCCGGATTCAATAACGCAATCCAAATTACAATGGAACATTGCTTGCTTGAATTTAGATTCGTTCCAAGGAAAAAAACACACAGCGAAGGATCCATCGATATCAATCGTTTCACTATTCCGAATTAAACAAAAGTAGATAAAAACATTGCACAGAAAATGCAGAAAGAATATAATGATTCTCAGTCATATTTGATGAGAGTAGAGATGGCGAGAGAGAGAGGGGAGTAAGAGAGCACATTTATCCCACCCATGAGTGAATATCCAATGAATCACTCTGATAGAAATGTAATAATAGGATGAGGTTACAGTATAACCTTCTCGCTCCCCGAGAAGGGGATATGGCGGAATTGGTAGACGCTACGGACTTGATCGAATTGAGCCTTAGTATGGAAACCTACTAAGTGATAGCTTCCAAATCCAGGGAACCCTGGGAGATTTTGAATGGGCAATCCTGAGCCAAATCCGGTTTCTAGAGACAATAGTTTCTCTTCCTAGAAAGGGATAGGTGCAGAGACTCAATGGAAGTTATTCTAACGAATGAATATCATTTGACCCAACACTGTATCTATAGAGTGCTCTCTATATGTTATATGTAGACTTTGAATAAAAAGTCTAATATACCATCAATTAAACAAAACTCACGATTAGAACTTGAATCGTTCTATACATTTCACTACTTATTACTAAAATTTTTTAGTAAAATGCTTAGTTCAAATTCAAGTTCAAGGAACAATTAATTGAAGTAATGGAATTAGGAACTTCTCTAGAGAGAGTCAACTCGGGTTTTGGAATCAATGATTGTACGAGGATAAAGATAGAGTCCAATTCTACATGTCAATGCCAACAACAATGCAAATTGCAGTAGGAAGAAAATCCGTCGGTTTTTTAGACCGTGAGGGTTCAAGTCCCTCTATTCCCAGGTTCATATCCAAAAAACGGATTTCTCATTCTTTTTTTTTTTGCGCTTTACCAATTCTGTCAGCAATTTCAAATTCTAACTTTATTTGAAATATCTACTCTTGTTATTATTACTTCCCTACTTTGGAAAAAAAAAAAATATAAATAGTTGTGAAGAAATAGAAACATGAATCTTTCGATCTTACAACAAGTTGATAATATAATCAATTTATACATTTTATGATATATGATCTATATATATATATAGATCATATATCAACCATATATGGGCGATCGAATTGAAATTATTTGATCGTTCGCAATCTTTCAAATAGTGACTTCCCAATCCAAAATGAAAATTTTTTTTTGTTTTCCCCTTTGAAAAGGGGAAAAATTATTTTTTTTTTTTTTTAGTTGACGCAAATTCAGGTTTTGCACTAGGATGATGATGATCTACAGGGAAGAGCCGGGATAGCTCAGTTGGTAGAGCAGAGGACTGAAAATCCTCGTGCCACCAGTTCAAATCTGGTTCCTGGCATACAGATTCATCTATATACCTTAAAAAAATGTATCTGTCCTATCTAGATATATATCTAGATATATGTATCTAGATATCTGTATATCTATAGATGCATATATCCGTACATATGTATCTATATAATTTGGTATAGAAATAATAGCAATCATATTAGACAGAAGAAAGATGTTCCGTTCTCTTCTTCTTTTTTGTTTATATTCTCCTTCTTTGCTCTGATTGAATCCTAATACTCTGTACATATCTAAAAATTGAGAAATCAAAAGTATGGGAAGATTTGACAGGAAAAATAGATAAATCTATTATCTACTAAAACTAGTACAAGATCAAATTGGATCTTTCCTTTTCGTACATGGGATGTACATGGTATATCATTTGTGGTATACCCATAAAATATTTTATTCATCCATCCTTCTTCCATATCCAGGGATGTATTAGAATACAAATGTATACTAATTTATGGCCTTTTCTATCTCATTCCAGCTTAAATGGAAGATCCCAATTAGATCTATAATTGTAAAAGCAAAAGTTGTTGATTTGTTGTTTACTTTTACTCCATTCAATGAGAATCTTGTATCTCATAAAAATCAGGTGCAATATAATCTTTGCGTAAAGGCCAACCAATCCAACTCTCAGGCATCAATATACGTTTGAGACGTGGATGGCTTTCATAAAAGATTCCCAACATATCATAAGATTCCCGTTCCTGAAAATTAGCACCTTTCCAAATACGGAGAACAGATGGGATTCTGGGGTCTTCCCTTGGTACAAAAACTTTTATACATACTTCTTCGGGTTGATCTGCATTATCCTCTATTTTTGTAAGATGATATACGCTAGCCAATAATCCGCCTGGTGCCACATCATAGGCGCACTGAGAACGGATATAATTAAAACCATAAACATATAAAGCGACGGCGATAGAGGCCCAATCCTCAGATTTGATCTGTAACGTCTCTGTGCCTTGGTAATCGAAACCCAAAGGTCTATGAGCTAACTTATGCTTGGCTAGCCAAGCGGATAATCGACCTTGCATTTGATTAGTATTTCTTGTCAAAGTATCTGTATAAGGATTTGACATTTCTAATGGAATTTAAAAAAAAAAAATTTATTTCCTGTTCGTTACTTTCCACTAAAGATTTCTTATTCCCCAATTAGATAGCGAACTCTCGTATTTTCAATTTTTGAAAAGAGTATTTCTGAAGTAGATTCAGACGTTTCAGAGGGTATCTCTAAAGCCGATTGAAATTGACTTTCAGAAGATTGATGGAAAAAATTCTGCTCATCCTTTTCAGTATGAATACTGGGTCCAACATGAAGCCTATGTTTTCTAGTGAAATATCTCTTTACTTGTTTAGGCTCGACCCTATCTTCATATAGCTCTCGAGCTACCTTTTCGCGAAGTTTTATTATAGCATCTATAATAGCCTCTGGTTTAGGCGGGCAACCCGGCAAATACACATCCACGGGAATTAACTTATCTACTCCGCGAACAGTACTATAAGAATCTGTACTAAACATTCCTCCTGTAATAGTACATGCTCCCATAGCAATTACATATTTTGGTTCGGGCATTTGTTCATATAATCTTACTAAAGAAGGAGCCATTTTCATGGTCACAGTGCCTGCTGTTATAATGAGGTCAGCTTGTCTAGGACTAGATCTTGGCACCAGACCATAACGATCAAAATCGAATCGCGAACCTATTAATGAAGCAAATTCGATGAAACAACAACTAGTACCATAAAGGAGTGGCCATAAACTAGAGAGTCTGGCCCAATTTGACAGATCATTTAGGGTAGTTGAAATCACTGAATTTGAAGTTGTTCGATCAAACTCTATAGGATTTATAGTTGGCTTTATGGAATTTTCTACTTCTCTTCCACTGCCCAAAACCTTGGAAGCTAGGACCATTCCAATGCTCCTTTTCGCCATGCATAAACTAAACCAACAATTAAGATAAGCACGAAAATCAAAACTTCTATCAATGTAGATAGACCCAAAATATCAAAACTCATAGCCCACGGATAGAGAAAGACCGTTTCAACATCAAAAACAACAAAAACTAGAGCGAACATATAATAACGAATCCTAAATTGGATCCAAGTATCCCCCATTGGTTCTATGCCTGATTCATAACTAGTGGACTTCTCCGGTCCTTTATTCATAGGGGCCAAAGCTCTGGAAATTGAGAATGACAGAATAGGAATAAGACTGGATATAAATAAAAATATCCAAAAAGTCTCATATTCGGAAAATAGAAACATTAATAGACTCCTGTGAAATAGATAAAATTATTCCATTTTTTTTTTTTTTTTATCAATTTATTGATTGCTCCTCCCTCCCCCAAAAGATTGAACAATTAATTTTCATCGATTCACACATTCGTGTTTCATCCATGACTTATCACGAAATTCATTCAATGAAATCTTACGCGTATATGTAATACGTAAGAGTATTATGTATTTTTTATGTATTTATTCTAGAAAAATCCCTTTATTCCATCCTCGGTTCCTTTAAAAGGAAAAAAATCCGACTAATCTTTCCTCTTCGTATCGATTCTTTCTATACTTCCTTCATTGTTGCCGAACGATAACAATTGATTCCTTTTTAGGAATTGGTTCTACAAAAATACAAGTCTTACACATTGGTTCGACAGATTCCACATGATTTGAGTTGGAACGGATTATTAACATGGGTTAATGTAACGAAATGTCTAGCTCTTTTCTTTTTATTTACTATAAATAGAAGTAGGAGGGATTTATTATATGTTCTATCTTGATATTCAAATCTTGTCCATTCAAATCCGGAGTTTTTCAGGGTCATTGTTTCTAATGATGCGGGATGTGTCGACAATTTAAACTTTATCCACTTGTTCTATATTCAGATTGAGTGAATCTAGAAATGGCTTCGAGGAACCTATCCATTTCGAAAAAAGAAATGCTTATGTACCCAATTTACAGAATTATGGATCTGTGGGTCCATAATCACCTGGTTAAAGGACAATCAAGTTCTTTGCCAGATATTTATGCACGTTATGGGACAATAATAGGCATTTTTTTTTTTAAATATTGGATCTACTCACGGAAGAAATAGTGAACATTTCACGGTATTGGCAGAATTTGAAAAGGAGGATTCTCGGGTTTCCAAACCAAAAGTTGGAATGAATCACCAAAGAAATAATTGGAACGTGTGTTTTATTTTTCAGTTTATCATACGAATGTAATAGTTCGGGGAATAGGTTTGAATTGTTCCTTCGTTGTATCCGTATCTCATAGTTGAGATAAAAAAAAGATAGAGAGAGAGAGAAAAGAATCGAGCAAGTGACCTTAGAAATGAATAAGTCAAATTCGAAGCGAGGGATAAAGGTTCTTCAAAGCCTGACCTGTACTATGCATTTCCCATATGAACAAATGTAGAATTTTTTTTTTGTTCGTGAAATCGACTATCTGTTCCATATCTACGGGTTGATCGGGATTGGTAGGTGCCGATCGATCCGTAGAACGTATCAAATCTTTCGCGTATAAGTTTGGTATGATCCCGGGCTCATTAGGATCTAACATGATCTCAGATCTATTGTCTAGTGGAACAGAGATGTACTAGCAATGGGGAACAATACTCTGGGACGCAGTTTACAGAATTTTTAAAGGGTGAGAGTTTCGTTCTCACAGATCTCTAGATTCTAGAGTTCCTGAACGCATTTAATGAAATGCGTACTCTATTTAATAATCCCAAATCAAATATGCGGGAGATTCAAGCAAATGCTGGTTCAGATCTAATATGCAATGGATCGCCGGAGGCTTTTATGTTTTTGGTATGCTACCAGAACAGCACGCAATTGGCGAAAGAGTGCTTATATGTATTTTCCCAATAAAAATACATGCTAAAGAACATGCTCTCATTTTAGAGGAAAAAAGAGAATGAACCTTCGGTTCGTGTTTAGCTAGGATCAAAATCTCCAGAGAATTGATCCTTTCTGACTAGGTATTTAAAATATTTATATAAAATATATGAATAACTTCTCTAGTATAGATTAAAAGTGGAGAAAAGTAGGTTAAATTTCAAATTTACTTTATGCACATATTGAGAGAATGATAATTGATAAAGATCCAAAATATTTATCAACCCCTTTTTGTTTTGCAAACCTCCGAAGAGGAGAAGACAAGTCAAGAGATACAGGATTCTCATCAATTGAACGAAGAGTATTCTTCAAATTTGTCGACCTCAAAAGAATGTGTTTGGGGCTAAAGCCCCATGTCTGATTTATCCAGTAATTAGGAATGACTAGGTGTACGGATTACGTGAAACAGATGGTACTTCTTCAACAGAACTCTTGAACTTTTTAAAGAGAAGCTGATAAGAAAACAATATATCCGACCGAATTGCGCATTGTGTGGAACGAAATAAATGCTAAACAACAGTTCATTTGTAACTAATAACAATTCGTTTGTTAAGGCCTAAGTGAAAACAATGTGGTTTTATCATTTGCTAGAGCAATGAATTACGGAGTAATTCCGTCGGTAGATGGGATCAATCTATTTTTTATTAAATGAACAAAATTAATTCTATTAATCAACAATTGAAAGATCCAATCATCTAATATAAAATCAATTTCGATCAATGAGAATTTATGATTTACCCTGTTCCCATGTTCCTATTGATTTTCATAAGTAGAAGAGAAGAGTGGATACAATCTGAAAGAGCCTTTCGGGTTAGGACTGGGTCAGAGGGACAATATGAAAAAAAAAAAAGGAATATAAGAGTACCAAAACTTAGTCGAACATATAGGGCTATACGGGCTCGAACCGTAGACCTTCTCGGTAAAACAGATCAAAGTTATTATTATCAAAATTATTTGATCTGTTCTAAGAACCCAACATGCATTTTTATTGCATTGGGCTCTGTCATTAACTGATGGATTGATCAGTTAGTCTGCCATTCTCCTCTTTCTAGGAAGATAATAAGATGGCTCCGTGTGCTCCAAGTGCCTTTTTTTTTTTTTCAGAAGCAATCCCAAAGTGATTCAAAAGGTTCCCTTGACGTAGGTCTGCCTTGCTCAGACATAGATCGACTCAAATTCAAATAGAGTCTCTATCGCTTCAAAAGTTAAATAATATGAGACTTCATACACCTCAAAGTTCATAGAGCGAAAAGAATTGATTTTGAGGTCCCCGTATTACACTCATTATGTCTGGCATTGAATAGCCCTGAGATTGACCATATCAACTAGATCTAGAATTCAAATCAGATTGAATTTCATCTTTGTCATGCTATTGTTCTCTCAATTCATAGAGTAAGACTATTTAACATAAGATCTATTTTCTGGATCGGACGAATCGATAAACTCTCTTGAAAATCATTGGCGCACGTGTAAACGAGGTGCTCTACCTTGCTGAGCTATAGCCCTTGACAGTCTTGATGATATATTATACTAATCAAATGGATCACTTTCTGTCAAGGTATATTTTTCATTATCTAATATTATCTTATATTATTTAGTTAGGGGCATATTGTCTATATGTGGAATTACATTTAAAATCGTTTATAAGCCCAACTCTATCTATGATGATAAATGACCCACTTAACTCAGTGGTTAGAGTGTCGCTTTCATACGGCGAGAGTCATTGGTTCAAATCCAATAGTAGGTAAAACTTATAAGATGCCATTGAAGAGTCAATGGCATCTTATAAGTTTTTCTACATTTTTTATTTTGATTTCAATTTTTATTCATGGAAATAATCAATCCATTTACAGATCATTATCGAAGTTGAACTTTCAAAGATATTACTAAGTAAATCAAAGTGATAGCTATCAGTCATTATTGACTCATCAACTCGATACACAACCACTTTTTTTGTTTGATAGTATTAGCAAACAATTCGAATCAATCCTTTTTTTCTTTTTTTTTTTTTTTTTATGAGAACCGATTCTTTTGATGATGCTGCGATTGCCAAACTTGTAGAAATAGCAGAAAGGAAAGCAGGGCGTATTTCTCAAATCATTGGCCCAGTACTGGATGTATCTTTTCCTCCAGATGCAATGCCCTATATTTACAATTCTTTGATAGTTAAGGATAAAAATACAACTGGTCAGCTGATTAAAGTTACTTGTGAGGTACAACAATTATTAGGAAATAATAAGGTTAGAGCTGTAGCTATGAGTGCTACAGATGGTTTGATGAGAGGAATGAAAGTGTTTGATACAGGAGCTCCTCTGAGTGTTCCAGTTGGTGGAGCTACTCTCGGACGAATTTTTAATGTTCTTGGAGAACCTGTTGATGATTTAGGTCCTGTAGCTGCTCGCGCAAAATCCCCTATTCATAGAGCTGCTCCTGACTTTACACAGTTGGATACCAAATTTTCAATTTTTGAAACAGGCATTAAAGTAGTGGATCTTTTAGCTCCTTATCGCCGTGGGGGAAAAATAGGATTATTCGGGGGAGCTGGAGTGGGTAAAACAGTACTCATTATGGAGTTAATCAACAACATTGCTAAGGCTCATGGGGGTGTATCTGTATTTAGCGGGGTAGGAGAACGTACCCGTGAAGGAAATGATCTTTATATGGAAATGAAAGAATCGGGAGTCATTCAGGAACAAAATATCTCAGAATCCAAAGTAGCTCTGGTCTATGGTCAGATGAATGAACCACCAGGAGCTCGTATGAGAGTCGGGTTAACTGCTTTAACCATGGCGGAATATTTCCGAGATGTCAATAAGCAAGATGTACTATTATTTATTGACAATATCTTCCGCTTTGTCCAAGCAGGATCAGAGGTATCCGCCTTATTAGGAAGAATGCCTTCTGCTGTGGGTTATCAGCCGACTCTTGGTACGGAAATGGGTTGTTTGCAAGAGAGAATCACTTCTACCAAAGAGGGATCTATAACCTCCATTCAAGCAGTTTATGTACCTGCGGACGACTTGACTGATCCTGCTCCTGCTACAACATTTGCACATTTAGACGCTACTACCGTGCTATCAAGAGGATTAGCTGCCAAGGGTATCTATCCAGCGGTGGATCCTTTAGATTCAACATCAACTATGCTCCAACCTTCGATCGTTGGCGAAGAACATTATGAAACTGCACAAGGAGTTAAACAAACTTTGCAACGTTATAAGGAACTTCAAGACATTATAGCTATTCTTGGACTGGACGAATTATCAGAAGAAGATCGTTTAACAGTAGCAAGAGCAAGAAAAATTGAACGTTTCTTGTCACAACCCTTTTTCGTAGCAGAGGTATTCACTGGTTCCCCGGGTAAATATGTTAGTCTTACAGAAACAATTAGAGGTTTTCAAATGATTCTTTCCGGAGAATTAGATGGTCTCCCCGAACAGTCTTTTTATTTGGTGGGTAACATTGATGAAGCTACCGCGAAGGCTATGAACTTTAAAGTGGAAAGTTAATTTTTAAAATGACCCTCAATCTTCGTGTACTGACTCCTAATCGAGTTGTTTGGGATTCAGAAGTTAAAGAAATTATCCTATCTACCAATAGTGGTCAGATCGGTGTATTACCCAATCATGCTTCACTTGTTACGGCTTTGGATATAGGGGTAATGAAAATACGTCTTGATGCGCAGTGGTCAACTATGGCTTTGTTGGGTGGGTTTGCCAAGATAGACAATAATCAAATCACTGTATTGGTAAATAATGCAGAAAGAGGTATTGACATCGATCTTCAAGAGGCTCAGGAAAGCTTTCGTATAGCTAAAGCCGATCTAGCTCGAGCTCAAGGCAAGAGACAAGCAATTGAGGCTGATGTAGCTCTCAAAAGAGCTAGAACACGATTAGAGGCTATCGGGGCTATTTCGCCCAATAACTAATAAATTTAATACTTAGAATATGAAGTAGACTCATAAGGATTATGAGGAAGCCCTCGGTTTGTCCATAACTAGAAATATTTCACTCTGTGTTTAGATCCTCTGTGAAATGTGGAACTTAAATCCTATTCATCACCTTTCTGTCATTGGTTGTTTTCTTTTCATACGCGTATTTTTTTTTTATTTCGTCTCAGAATATACGTATCACATATACAATTAATTATTGTATACCATATATTATGGTAAACAGTTTATTTGGTTCATTAAATTCATGAGCTAGTTTAACAACTGAAAGGTCCTGGAGTCAATTGACAAACAAAATCCAAATTTTGGGTTGCATCATACATACAGAACAGATACAATATTAGTGTATCTGGAAAGTTTTATTGTCCAATAATAAACAACTTGAGCGCTTTGTAGGAGATTGATGAAAAATCGATTCTTCACGTTCGACCCATGTCGAGCAGACCTCGTCGTTGTAAGAGTGATTAATCAATAAATCATAGGGAGGGACTTTTTATGTCACCAAAAACAGAAACTAAAACAGGTGTTGGATTTAAAGCTGGTGTTAAAGATTATAGATTAACTTATTATACTCCGGAATATCAGACCAAAGATACTGATATCTTGGCAGCATTCCGAGTTACTCCTCAACCCGGAGTGCCCCCCGAGGAAGCAGGAGCAGCAGTAGCGGCTGAATCTTCCACCGGTACATGGACAACTGTTTGGACCGATGGACTTACCAGTCTTGATCGTTACAAGGGGCGATGCTATGACATCGAGCCTGTTCCTGGAGAGGAAACTCAATTTATTGCCTATGTAGCTTACCCCTTAGACCTTTTTGAAGAAGGTTCTGTTACCAACCTGTTCACTTCCATTGTGGGTAATGTATTTGGATTCAAAGCCCTACGGGCTCTACGTCTGGAAGATCTACGAATTCCTCCTTCTTATACCAAAACTTTCCAGGGTCCACCCCATGGTATTCAAGTTGAAAGAGATAAATTAAACAAATATGGCCGTCCCTTGTTGGGGTGTACTATAAAACCAAAGTTGGGTCTATCTGCCAAGAATTATGGTAGAGCAGTTTACGAATGTCTCCGCGGTGGACTTGATTTTACCAAGGATGATGAGAACGTGAATTCCCAACCATTCATGCGCTGGAGAGATCGTTTTGTTTTTTGTGCAGAAGCACTTTATAAAGCTCAGGCAGAAACGGGTGAAATTAAGGGGCATTACTTGAATGCTACTGCAGGTACATGTGAAGAAATGATGAAAAGAGCAATGTTCGCCTATGAATTGGGAGTTCCCATAGTCATGCATGACTATCTGACGGGAGGTTTTACGGCAAATACTTCGTTGGCTCATTATTGCCGAGACCATGGCCTACTTCTTCATATTCACCGCGCAATGCATGCAGTTCTTGACAGACAAAAAATTCATGGTATGCACTTTCGTGTGCTGGCTAAAGCATTGCGTCTGTCTGGCGGAGATCATGTTCACGCTGGTACTGTAGTGGGTAAACTTGAAGGTGAACGAGACGTCACTTTAGGTTTTGTTGATCTACTACGTGATGATTATATTGAAAAAGACCGAAGTCGTGGTGTTTATTTTACTCAAGATTGGGTATCTATGCCAGGTGTTTTGCCTGTAGCTTCAGGGGGTATTCACGTTTGGCATATGCCTGCTCTGACCGAGATCTTTGGGGATGATTCTGTATTACAGTTTGGTGGGGGAACTTTGGGGCACCCTTGGGGAAATGCACCTGGTGCAGTAGCTAATCGGGTCGCTTTAGAAGCTTGTGTACAAGCTCGTAATGAAGGACGTGATCTTGCTCGTGAAGGTAATGATATTATCCGTGAAGCAGCTAAATGGAGTCCTGAACTAGCTGCTGCTTGTGAAGTATGGAAAGAGATCACATTTGTATTTGATACGATTGATACCTTATAATCCATTGACTTTCATTCGTCTGTTCTCCTAATTGAATCGAACTCGGCCCAATCTTTTACTACAAAGATTGAGCCGAATCACGACCGAATCACGATCAGAATTTCATTCTGATCCATTCTAATAATCAGATGTTCTTATTAGAATGGTAACAGAATTCACCAATGAATTCTAGACTTGGTGGATTCTGTAGATATGGATAAATCCATTTTTTTTTTTTCTAATAAAATTACTAAATCTCTAGTTTTTCCATCTCAGTCTACCCAAATCTCCTTTTTTCCAATTCTCTGGAAATCGAATGAAGAATTGATCAACTCATCGGACCGGGACTGACGGGGCTCGAACCCGCAACTTCCGTCTTGACAGGGTGGTACTCTAACCAATTGAACTACAATCCCAATAGGGACAAAGTCCACCTATTAATCAGTAATAGCATGTTACTATTGGATCAACAAAACATTTGATCTCTCACTTTTCTCTCTTCTGAAGTAACTGCTCGTTCTATTATAGATATATATATATAATATCTATATATAAAGTAGATACTTGTAGCCCTCCTAGCGGTTGGTAGCTCAACAATACGTGTGTATATATCTATACATATATATATATATATATATAGATATATAGATAAAATCTAGTACATACCTCTATATCTACTAGGGTTGGTAGCTCAGTGGATCAGAGCGCAAGGTTCCGGACCTTGAAGTCAAGGGTTCGAATCCCTTCTAGCCCGAGCCCTATTGATTAAAATAGGCGAATTTGTAATAAAATGCTCTTTATCGCGGGTTATCTACAATATGAGATAATTTTTCTTTAGAATCAAAAAAAGGTTCTATAATATTAATTAAGGAAAAAGACAAATAAAAATTCGTTCATCAATGCTACTATTGTAAATTCATTTTTTTTTTGATAGAATGCAAAAATGGCTTTTCTCACACCTCTTATTCTTTTTCATTTTATTTTTTTAATAGATCCCCACTAACTAATATATTTATAATTTTTAATAGAAAAAGAATGAAAAGAAAATGACGAGGGTCAAGAGCTATATTATAACTCTTTCCCAGCAAGTTATTCTATTCTATTTAATTCATATTAATAAATATAATTTTTTTTTTTGTTATTCTATATTTTATACTATACCACTTTCATATGAATCAAATTTTTTTTTATTCGTATTTTTGTATACAATGGAGCAAAAATAATGACTCTAAGAGAATGGCACGAAGAGCGCCGTAAAATTAATCGAGTAGTTGATAATTTGACTGAAAAGGCTAATAAACTCGCTATTGTTAAGGGGGAATCTCAAAATATTGAGCAACCCCAACTGATTGATAATGAGCGTTTGAGACAATTATGGGCGCAATGCGAGAATTGCTTCAATATGCAATATAGAAAGTATTTGAAACAAAATCTGTCAATTTGTCAAGATTGCGGCTTTCCTATGCAAATGAGTAGTTCAGACAGGATTGAGCTTTTAGTTGATCCGGGCACTTGGTATCCTATGGATGAAAATATATACACTATAGATGTCTTTTCCGATTTTGAAGATTTTAAAACTGGAGACAAGATTGAGATTCCCTGGCAGATAAATCAGAAAGATTCAAAATCTTGGATAGATTATTCATGGAATTTTTGGGTATATTATTCATTTTTGATGTGTGAATTTTTACCACAAATTCAGGAATTTCTACTTAAGGAAGAAATCATCGAAGAGATAATGAAAGAGGAGTCACCCATTAAAAGTTTGATGGAAGATATAGAAGAATACCTAGAAAATTTAATGGAAGATGAGTCTTCTATTATCAAAAGTTTGATGAAAGAGATAAAATATCTAGAAAATTTGATGGAAGATAAGTCTTCCATTAAAAATTTTCTAGAAGATATAATTTTTTTGAATGAAATTCAAGAGTGGAACCTGGACATTAAGGAAGGCTCTTTCAATTTATTGAAAAAGCTATATCGTGTATATATTAGGCAAATACTAATAGATTTTATTAAAAATGGGTTAAAACGCCATATATCTATCTTGGAAAAAACGGATCTAGAATCTTTTGAAGTGGAGTCTCTCAAAGATGAATTTCAAGAAATACTTTTGTATGGAAAGATAAAAACTTTGGTGATGGATTATCCTTATCAAAATTTGTTTTCAAAAACAAAGGATCCTTTTTCTTCAGAGACTGAAAAGGAAGTTCCTGAACAGGAGGCCTCTGAAGAAGAGGTTCTTAAAGAGGAGGTTCCTGAGGATCCTTTTTCTGAACAGTTTTGGGACGAGCCTAAGGCTCTGCGGACTTGGGAAAAATATCTTGAAGAGCATATTCAAGAAGAGCATATTCAAGTTTCAAACTCTGACTTTTTTGAAAATTATGTTCAGCGGTTAAATCAGTGGTTAAATTGGATCTTAGAGAATTCTGACTTTTCAGAAGATACTATTCAGTGGGTAAATCAGTGGGTAAATTGGTTGTTAGAGGAGCAACCTGAAGAGGAGGTTCCTGAAGAGGAGGTTCCTGAAGAAGAGGTTCCTGAAGAAGAGGTTCTTGAACAAGAGGATAATCTTCCTCAAGATTGTTCCCCTGAATGGGATGACTTGGACGAGTATATGATTACGCCTTGTGAAGACCCTATTGAAGAAAGAAGGCTTGCTTTTCAAATTCAAAAGCTTCTTCAGAAGCTTCGTGAAGAGATAAAAAAGGGAAAGGAGGAACTGGGTAGAGAGGAAAAACCTGATATGGATCATGTCACTGTCTCTCAAATAGACACAGATTTAGATAGAGAGGAAAAACCTGATATGGATCATGGCACTTCCCATCAAATAGACACAGATTTAGATAGAGAGGAAAAACCTGATATGGATCATGGCACTTCCCATCAAATAGACACAGATTTAGATAGAGAGGAAAAACCTGATATGGATCATGTCACTGTCTCTCAAATAGACACAGGTTTAGATAGAGAGGAAAAACCTGATATGGATCATGTCACTGTCTCTCAAATAGACACAGGTTTAGATAGAGAGGAAAAACCTGATATGGATCATGGCACTTCCCATCAAATAGACACAGATTTAGATAGAGAGGAAAGACCTTATATGGATCATGTCACTTCCTATCAAATAGACACAGGTTTAACCGACGCCATTCAAACAGGCATAGGTCGATTAAATGGTATTCCTATCGCAATCGGAGTTATGGATTTTCAGTTTATGGGAGGTAGTATGGGCTCGGTAGTAGGTGAGAAAATGACCCGTCTGATCGAGTACGCTATCAAGGAATCTCTTCCATTAATTACGGTGTGTGCTTCTGGCGGAGCACGTATGCAAGAGGGAAGTTTCAGTTTAATGCAAATGGGTAAAATAGCTTCTGCGCTGAATATTTATCAACGCAAGAAAAAGTTGTTCTATATATCGATTCTGACATCCCCCACAACAGGTGGAGTGACTGCTAGTTTTGGCATGTTGCCAAATATAATTATTGCCGAACCTAAAGCGTACATTGCATTTGCAGGTAGAAGAGTAATTGAACAGACATTAAATCTGACAATAGAAGATGAGGATTTCCAGACGGCTGAGTATTTATTTCATCATGGGTTATTTGATCAAATCGTTCCGCGGAGTATTTTAAAAGGTGTTTTGAGGGATATACTGAAGCTTTACAAGTTTCATTGATTCTGGAAAAAAGCAATTCCCTTATTATAAATAAGGAACAACAATTATAAAATTGAGCTCCTTGTAACAAAACTGCCAGTTATACAGTTTCGCGACGTCGGAATGATTCATTTTATTTGCTTATCAATCCTCAAAGGTATTGATCCCGTAACTACATACAATATAATTTATTCTAATTTTTTTTTATTGGAGGAAATTTGAGAATAGAAATTCTTCTATTTGATCAAGTTTATCAATATGTATAAGCGTTATTGTAAGAGACCTGAATATATATATATTCAGTATATATAATATATACTCGGGTTCTGATTTCTATAGAAAATTTTTTGACCTTTTCTCATTCATCAAAAATTTTTCATCATATTTAAATCAAAAGAAGATTTCGGATTCAACATATCAAATATTTTTTTTTTGGGACTAAAAAAAAAAATATATTTGGTGCAAGAACAATATTCTTGTGGATGTGCTTTTAAAAGAAGCACAGGTCCACTGATTTGGTCCTATCACTCATTTGGTATTATAATCATTCCTTGTAATAAAGATAAATATTTAATTAAGGTACTCGTTCTATGATCAACCCCAGCTTACCCTCTATTTTGGTGCCCCTAGTGGGCTTGTTATTTCCGGCAATTACAATGGTTCTCTCGTATTTCTATATTCAAAAGGACGAGATTTTATGAATCTGATTCAGTCAGATTTCATAAATTGGGTTCAATTTTTCAATCATAAAACAATAGGGATAAATAGAGATTTTTTGGATGATATAACCTCTTGTAAAGACGAACGAAATGGATCTAAATAGACACATCCATCTATATTAAGATCTATGCATATATGATGAATAGATGCAGATGTACCATCTGTTATCTATTCATCATAGATAACATCTATGGATAGAACCTGGATGGATATCTATGTGAATATAGAGATAGGATTTATATCCTACTAATTTAATGAAGTGCTGTTTTTACAATCAATAAGTTACAATTTATCAAACAAAAAAAATACGAAAAAATGGAAAGCATGGGGAAATAATAGGGAAAATTTGATATAGATATTCTATATTGACTTAGATGCTTATATGTATAGCACTAGTTTATTATATTGCTAGCAAATTTTTGAGAATTACTTGGGGAGCCAATAAAACTATTTGGCCTACTCTCAACTTAAATAGGACGCAATTTGTTATGAATCGTCGATCCAAATGGCTCTGGATAGAACCTATAACAGGGTCTCGGAAAATGAGTAATTTTTTTTGGGCTTGTATCCTTTTTTTGGGTTCACTAGGATTTTTCTTAGTTGGAATTTCAAGTTACCTCGGCAGGAACCTTATACCCTTATTGTCATCTCAGCAAATACTTTTTATTCCACAAGGAATTGTAATGTGTTTTTATGGTATTGCAGGTCTGTTCATTAGCTCTTATTTGTGGTGTACAATTTTGTGTAATGTGGGTAGTGGCTACAATAAGTTTGATGAAAAAGAAGGAATTGTATGTCTTTTTCGTTGGGGATTTCCTGGAAGAAATCGTCGTATTTTCCTCCAATTTCTTATAAAAGATATTCAGGCGATCAAAATGGAAGTTCAAGAAGGTCTTTTTCCTCGTCGTGTTCTTTATATGGAAATAAAAGGCCAACAAGAAATTCCCTTAACTCGTACTGAGGATAATTTTACTTTACGTGAAATGGAACAGAAAGCTGCCGAATTAGCCCGTTTCTTGCGTGTATCTATTGAAGGATTTTAAAATGGATAGTTATTTTGTTACTCTTCGGCATCCAAATGAATATATCTATCCGTATAGTATATACGAGAAGAAGAAGTTAAAAAGAGAAGATTTGTCTGGGGATACTTATGGAATCAGCCCGGTATGCTTCGGCAGTTGCCAAGCACTCTCATATCATCCTATCTTTAGAGAGAATGAATAGAGCCAGTAGACAGATACGACGTCTCAAAAGGATAGATCTAATTATTATCTAAATGAATTACTATATATATATATAGCGCTCTATCAAACATTTATTTTATTTTTTACAAATGCGTACAAAATTGGGGAATTTCATCTAATATACCGACCGGATTAGATCCAAAAATGTATATGGATCCTATCCTGTAAGCTAGTTTGATCTATTTTGCTAATCAACATCCCTTCATTTTACTTCAAAAAAATTGTCACTTGAAGTAATTCTTCTTTTTGGAGAAAGAGTCAGATAGGAAAAGAACAAATAGAGAATTAGTCTAGATCAAAGCGATTTTCAATGATTGATTCTACTAAGAACAATCTATTTTTTTATTCCACTTCTATTTCGAAGTGAATCGTTCCTCGCCCGAACGATATTTTTTCTCGGAGTTGAATAATTACGCAATAGATCGATTCTATGAGTCCCATACCTCGTTCTATAACTCGTACTTTGTCCAGATTTTGGACAGAGCTAACGAGAAAATCGAGTTCCTTAGCGATTCACGAATTGGAAGTAGCCAAATATAAAGCATCAGCTTCTCTACGATATCTTGCATGTTTAGTAGTACTGCCTTGGGGAATCTCAATTCCATTAGGGAAAGGTTTGGAACCTTGGGTTACAAATTGGTGGAATACTGATCAATCTCAAAAAATTTTTTCTTTTTTACAAGAAGAAAATGCTCTAGGAAGATTTGAGAAAATAGAAGAGCTATTCCTTTTAGAAAAAATGGTGGAAGGTTATTTGGAAACGGGTTCACAAGATCTTCGTATAGAAATGAAAAAAAAAATGATCCAATTGATCAAGATGTACAATCAAGATTGTATCCAAATAATCTCAAATTTATTAACAAATCTAATAGGTTCTGCTATTCTAAGTGCTTATCTCATTCTGGGTAAGAATAAACTTGCCATTCTTAATTCTTGGATGCAAGAATTCTTCTATAGCTTGAGCGATACAATCAAAGCTTTTACTATTCTTTTAGTAACCGATCTATGTATTGGGTTTCATTCGCCCCATGGTTGGGAACTGATGATCGATTTGATTTTCGAAAATTATGGATTTTCCCATAACGAACGAATAATATCTAGTCTTGTTTCAACATTTCCAGTCATCTTAGATACAATTTTCAAATATTGGATCTTCCGTCGTTTCAATCGTACATCTCCTTCACTTGTAGTAATTTATCATTCAATGAATGAATAACAAATTTGTACATCCAACAACAATTGAACTGGAATGTTTTTTCATATTCGTCTTTTTCCTTTTTTAGCGGGATACTTCTGATTTATTACCTACAATCTTAATCTTAATATAGTAGCAGAATTGCAGACAGGTAACTATGATAGCTACCTACCCCTATTTATTTTCAAACAAATAATTTGAACCGATAATCAAACCATGCAAAATATAAATACTTATGATGACTGGGTGAAAAAGTGGATAACTCAACCAATTTCCGTCTTGATAATGATATATATAATCACTCGTACATCCATTGCGAATGCATATCCCATTTTCGCACAGCAAAGTTATGAAAATCCTCGAGAAGCAACTGGACGTATTGTATGTGCCAATTGTCATTTAGCTAAAAAACCTGTGGAGATTGAGGTTCCACAGTCCGTGCTTCCCGATACCGTATTTGAAGCAGTCGTTAAAATTCCCTATGATACACAAATAAAACAAGTTCTTGCTAATGGTAAGAAAGGAACTTTAAATGTAGGAGCTGTTCTTATTTTACCCGAAGGCTTTGAATTAGCCCCTCCGGATCGTATTTCCCCTGAAATAAAGGAAAAGATAGGTAATCTTTATTTTCAGAACTATCGTCCCAATCAAAAAAATATTATTGTAATAGGTCCTATTCCCGGTCAAAAATATAGTGAAGTTGTATTTCCCATCCTTTCACCAAATCCTGCTTCTAATAAAGAAGCTCACTTTCTGAAATATCCCATATATGTGGGTGGTAATAGAGGAAGAGGACAAATTTATCCCGATGGGAGCAAGAGCAACAATACGGTCTATAACGCTTCAGCAACAGGTAGAGTAAGTAAAATTTTACGTAAAGGAAAGGGTGGATATGAAATAACTATTGATAATTCATCAGACGGTCGACAAGTGGTTGACATTGTACCTCCGGGACCGGAACTTCTTGTTTCAGAAGGTGAATTCATCAAGGTTGATCAGCCATTAACAAATAACCCTAACGTAGGCGGATTTGGTCAGGGAGATGCAGAAATAGTACTTCAAGATCCTTCACGCGTTCAAGGTCTTTTATTATTCTTAGCATCTGTCATTTTGGCGCAGATATTTCTAGTTCTTAAGAAGAAACAATTTGAGAAAGTTCAATTGGCCGAAATGAATTTTTAGGTCCATAAATTCAAATTGAATGCGACCTAAAGCGGACTGAAAGATTCGAATCTCTGTCTTATTAATGGCTAATACAAACAATTTGTATAATCAAATGATGCCTCCTCGGAGATGGAGGGCCTTTCATTCGCCTTTTCCCTCTGTTATATAAATATAAATATGTATATATATATTTATATACATGTGCATCTTACACAAGGATTGACTCTGGAACAGACTTGCCGAACGGTCCCCTAGTCATGTGCTACATTGTATATTCTATACATGTCATCTTCTTATTTTTATTTTTGATTTTCATCCGTCATAGTTAAGAGAGACAATTAAAACAAGAATAGAAGGAAGGAAAGAATTAAGCAATCTTTACTTACTATTCTCCCTGCCTGATCTTATCTCTCATCCTACTCCTTAAAAAGGTCAAAATAGATTTTCCGCTATCTTGTCTCGTCGAGGTAAGAGGAACTTATTAATTTCCCAATTCCGTTCATCCGCGTTCTACTGAACGAACTTTTGAGAAAAGTAGGAGCAGACTAGTAAAGGGCAATACTTCTCATGGAGAAAATGGGGGCCTACTTTGCACAGCAAACGTTTGAATAAGAGGCTTCTAATAAAAATAAAGAAAAAAAAGGTTTTTTTTATTTTGGCTTGGGCCGTAAAAAATAAAATTGTCTATTCTTTGCATATTCAGACGGATTTTCGTTCAGACTTTTACTTACATAAAAACATGTAAAATTTGTAGAATCTCATTTTGGAGAAATGAACAAATATGGAGTAATAAATATTATGCAGAAGAATCTGTTAATGGATTTCTGCTCGGCGTAACATTCAAACTGGGTCGATCCAATTCTTTGATAATACATATCAGAGGCAGAAGAATAAATGGGCTCATCATCATTACTATAAAAATGGTAGTAAATAAAAAAATTGTGGGATTTGTATGAAACTTCTAGTTTTCAATCCCGGAAGAGATTTAAAAAAGAAAGATAAGACCTTACCCCTCTTTGAACTCAAAGAAGGGTAAGGTCTTATCTTTCTTTTTGAGTTTTCGTTTTCGCGTATACAGTATTCCTCATAGATATGAAGTGCATTTCATTACTATAGGGATGACCCTAATCCGGAATAGGAACCGTAGAAAAAGAGACCTAGTAAACCAATCACGATAATACCAGTTAAAGTACCTATCAACCAAAGAGGGATCCTTCCAGTGGTATCGGCCATTTCTCTTACTCCCTTTTACATCACATTTTCTTAAGTAGTCATGCTCAAGACATAAACAATCATAGATTTGAGTATTAGATCTCCCCAAATAGGGTGATAAAGAAGATTCTCACTGTTCCTAATTAAAAAAGTAATTAGAGAATAGAACAGCAAGTACAAAAATGAGTAACAGCCCCCAGTAGAGGCTGGTACGATTCAATTCAACATTTTGTTCGTTCGGGTTTGATTGTGTCATAGCTCCGTGATTTAGTTGATATAGAAGTTATCGCTGGATGAATTGCATTGCTGATATGGATCCCAGGAAAAAAACTGTAGGTACAGCTAGTCCGTGAACGGCCAACCATCTAACTGTAAAAATTGGATAGGTTCTATCTATAGTCATTAGTACCTCCTAAAAAGATTTAGTAAATTCATCAAGTTGCTCCAATGAATCGAAACGGCCAGTTACTAATGGAACCTCTTGTCGGCTTTCTGTGAAATACTCATTCGGCCGGGGGCTCCCGAATACATCATAAGCCAAACCTGTGCTGACAAATAACCAACCTGCAATGAATAAAGAAGGTATAGTAATACTATGGATAACCCAGTATCGAATACTGGTAATAATGTCAGCAAAAGCGCGTTCTCCCGTATTCCCAGACATACTAAGCTCCATATATTATTGTAAAGTCAAGGGGGAATTAATCCCATGAAAGATAGAGATCAGGAAATGGAAAACTACTGATATCTTCTCTAATCCTCGTTTGATTGTCAATATTATACCAAAGGTATATTTGAAGTATACTGAACCAGTATAGCTAGCCTTCTGCTAACACAGCAATACAATTTTGCTAAAAATAGAAAGGGAACGTAATAGAACGATTCTACTCCTTCCAGTTCTTCCTGCTCAGTTGGATCAACTGAATCAATCTCTTTTATTTCTTTCCACTGGATAGAAATGGGAGAATCTCACATGTTTTATTATAGATTCCGGGGGAACTCTATCTCAATATTGTAACAATTGGACACATAGATGATGGGCAAATCATTTTCATTTCAGCAGCAATCATTGTAATGGCTGCTGCCCTACAGGTGGCTGTATAACTAAATATATGGATGTCACTTCAAGAGGAAGGGCAAGGTGTAAGGGGTATCATTATCAATACAACTCCAGAATATTCTTCTACCTTTTTTTCTCTATTTCATTCGGACATTATGTTCGTGTAGATGATCCTAGTCAGTTGCATGAGAAGAGGATCATTGGTACTACTGTATGGTGCACTTCCATCCAATAGCGCCGTGGGTGAAGTTATGCCATAACTTCATGATTTAATAACATAGCGCTTTGGATGTGGATGACCAAATGTTACTTATCTGCTAGATAAAAATAACCCAGCAAATATGGAATATTCCCCAACTCGGTCGAATTGTAGGTCTCTTAAATTAAGAGCTATTCCTATATATTTTTTTTTCCAAGAGAGACGGGATTCTTGTAATATCAGGCTTTGCTTGTATTACTTACTTTAAGAATGAATATTTAAAAACTGAATCCATCTAGGGGTGCGTGCGAATTAGTGAATTAATAACATCTAGGAATGAATATAAAAATCGTATAATGAAATAGTGGAACCAAATTTCCCGGGGAATCCCCTCCGGGAAGCTAGGGGCATTTAAAAATTGATAAATGTTCAAAATGAGCAGATCTGGATAATTTAATTATTTTTTAAGAATTAAATCCTGTCAACTTTTTTAGATCTGCTTTATCTTTGTCAAATATTCCAGCTCTGATTCGATCAAGGAGTAATTTAATTTTTAGGGATCAATTTAGTTATCACTAGTAACAAAAGGTACCAAAGATAGAATACGAGCTCGTTTAATAGCGATAGTCATTAAGCGTTGTTGTTTCGAGGTTAATCGATTCACTCGGCGAGATAATATTTTTCCTCGTTCGCTAATAAATCGGCTAATTAGGCTCATATTTTTATAATCGATTCGATCTCCCGATCCAATTCGTGGCAAACGTTTATGAAAAATTCGCTTAGATTTATTTCGAAAAGATCGCTTCATCTTATTCCGAAAAGATCGCTTAGATCTATTAGGGAAAGATCGCTTAGATCTATTCTGAAAAGATCGTTTCTCTCGATTATCCAAAGATCGCTTAAATGTATTCATAGTTTGTTTTATTAACCTTTCAAATAATTTCTTCATAGTTTGCTTTTCTCCCAAATAAACTATTTATTCAAAATATTTTGAAAAGAAATATTGACAGATTTTGTTAAAATACAATTTCTTTCTATATCTGTGATCTATTCTTATCCCTGGGTGGGAGTAGTAGATTCAATCTATTTCTTTATTTCTCCGTGAATGGTATGCTTGTAACAATAAGGACAAAATTTCTTCAATTCCAACCGAGTAGGTGTATTGTGGCGATTTTTTCGAGTCGTATATCTGGAAATACCCGGGAATTTTTGATCAACACTATCTTGGGTACAACTAGTACATTCCAAAGTAATTGTTACTCTTACATCTCCGCCCTTGGCCATAAACTCACTTACTCTGGGTATTAGGTATACTTCTCTTTTTTTGGATCTTTTTATTTTTTTTTTTTTTAAGAGAAGAAAGAGAATGGGATAGAAGTTGTCGGAAATCCAATGATTCAAGATTTTATTACGAGAATGAATATCAAAAAGTAATAAAATCTTGAATTAGGAGTTTTCAGTAGTATGATACTTGTGGGAATAACTTTTGGATCTATATTTATATTTTGTTTGATTCTAACCCCTCCCGAGCTCTTAACTCGGATCTATTGGGAGCTAATCAACTCATTTCGTTTCTCCAAGAGGAAAGGGAAAGAAGGGATCTAGCAGATTTTTTCCTTTCAGATTCACAGGAGAACTAAAATTAAAAAAAGGGGAAAGTCAGAGCATCTGGAAAAAAACGATTGATCTCTATCAATAAACCGGCTAAACACCCGAACCATAAAGTCGCTAGCACAGGCGCTGTGGAAAGATATGTCTTTATATCTTGCATTGTTTGTAAGTTCTCCTTTTCAATAATGATGCATATTTTATATGGTCAACTACATTCGTAGTTGATGAATCTCTTGTACAGGGAACTCGGAACAGATATCTGTACAATGATCAAGAATATAAGATGTTCCTATTTCTGGAACAGAACATGTTTCATTACCAGATCTTGTAAATGAATAATAATTTTTAGATGATATATCTTACATCTATAGAGTCTATTCATGAGACCAAATAAAAAATGAAAGTGGATAAATATGTGTGGAAAAAAATTTAGGTCATATAAAATAAAAATCAAGTCTAACAATTGGAAGGGATGTAGCGCAGCTTGGTAGCGCGTTTGTTTTGGGTACAAAATGCCGCAGGTTCAAATCCTGTCATCCCTACCGTAGTTCTTTTCCTACGGAAGGAAAGAAAGAGAAGAATGCGAGATCCATTGATATTGATTCAATGGAACAATAACTATCAGTTATCTGCATCATGCCACATGCAAAAGTGTTTTAAGAGTAGAAAAAGGATTTTTCTATTTCTTTCCTATCCGGGCTTCTCCTAAGAAAGCGCTCTTAGTTCAGTTCGGTAGAACGTAGGTCTCCAAAACCTGATGTCGTAGGTTCAAATCCTACAGAGCGTGATCCTGAAATTGGATACAATTTTCTTGACGGATTATCAAGAATTCTAACTGGAATGGTCAACGGAATATGGCCTCCCAGGATAAGTAGGAGGCCCATTTGAAAAAGGATGTTCCTCAATCAAATATCCAATTGATCACCACGTCGGTATTGTAAATATGCAGTTACGAATAATCCAGCCAAAGTTATAGGAATTAAACCTAACACAATTCCGGATAGCAAAGCCTCAATCATTTTGATTCAAAAGAATAAGTAAAAATAAAAGCTACCTGGGATAGTATCCCGAATTGACTAGGAATCTCAATAAAAATCAATTGATATTGAGAGAAGCCATGAGATTCTCATTAACTAAAGTCAACGAATAATTTTTTATATTTATTTATTTATTTCAAATAAGTCGTATATTGCTTAAACCGATGAATAGGACTAAGGTTAAAATTAGCGAAGCCAACAAGAAACCGAAATAACTAATTATAGTAGGCATGGAAGGACTCAATAGAAAAAATCTGATTGATACATATCTTTCTAAGGCAATTACCTGTATTTGTATTCTTTATGAGATACAATCAGAATGAAAAAGATCAATTGTCCAACCAAATTGATACCAATTCAGAATTATATATCTAACAATATGAGTGTTATGAGCAAGTATGGATGGAAGGAAATTCCAAGCTAACGATGCGGGTTCGATTCCCGCTACCCGCTCACATTCCTTATTCAAAATATTTTTCGTGTACAATCTCTCAAACAAAATGAATGTTTGATTTCCATGTAACATATCTTCTATTTTTTTATTTCCTGAACTTCATTAACCTCATTTTGGATGGATAAAAAGGAGATTTGTCCTCGATGAAGTGTCCCAGAGAATAATGGAAAAAAAAAGAAAGAGCGTCCATCGTCTAATGGATAGGACAGAGGTCTTTTAAACCTCCGGTATAGGTTCAAATCCTATTGGACGTAATACTCTCTCTTCAATATAAATTGTTCGAGATTGTTTTGCTCAAAAATGTAGCAAAAGAAATATATGAATAGAGCTTTATTCATTATCTTTATAAATAGCACCAATACCAACTGTGTAGTGTAACCCCTTCATGACTTGTGGAACGTATATGATAATATCTAAGGTAATGACTACGGATGATTTAATTTGGCAATTATTCTCATCGGATCATCTGGCATTATCTTTACCAGTTCGTTCAAAAGATTGGAACGGAAAAAACTTCTTGTACAGCCAAGGAGAGTAAAAGTTAATTTCTTACATTTAGGTGTAAAAATGAGAATATTCATGAATATTTTTAAAGAGTATAGAAAAGCAATTACTATCTAATACAGCTATTTGCGCAAGTGTTTTACGATTTGGAAGCAACTGCCTTTTATACAAATATTGTATAAATTTGTTATAAGAGACTCCATTAGCACGGGATGCTGCATTGATTCGAGTAATCCACAAACGACGAAGATCTCTCTTTTGTTTACTTGTATCTCGGTGAGCGGAAACTAAGGCTCTAGTTTTCTGTTGGTTAGCAGTTCGAAAAAGTTTTGAATGGGCCCCTCGAGAGCCTGATACAAATGTAAGAATTTTTTTTCGACGTTTTCGAGCTATATACCCACGTTTAACTCTGGTCATTGAAGTTGATTCTCGCGAATGACTAATCTATTTTTTGATCAGTCATTCTTTTGTTTGGTTTATTAAAAATAAAACTAATTCTTCTAATGTAGAAAATACAGCTTCCAATGGCTTTTGCTACTGCAACCTTCCCAACCATAATTCCCTTCAGTTAGGCACCTTCTAGGTAGGCAAGGGATGGGACCTTGCACAAAGAAAAAATCATGGGTTTCATCGTTTCTATGGTTCTTTCTCTAACGGTAAGGTCCTCTCTATACGCCGGAGCCCTTTATTTCTAGGATATGAAATAACTATGTTATTGGTAACTTGTACAATTTACCACCTCCAGCTCTACTCCCAAATTATCAAGTAAAAAATATTATCATGATAAGATTTATCCATACAGTGACGACATGTAATTATGAGAGTTGGCCAGGTAGCTAACCTTGTTGGTCCGTTCTCGCAGCAATAGAAGCATAATTTTCATTTGTGCTTCTTTCGATTTGCATGATTTCCTCGCTCAATGGATTGATGACCATTCGCTACCAATGAGGAATTGCTTTTCATCCCACATCAAGGTGATTGGATTTGCACCAATGGAAACCATAAATTTCATCCCCGGTAAGGTTAGATGATAGATCGGTACTTTGCCACAACAGAAAAGAACAGCTCTTCTGTTAGAAGAATCTCCTAGTCCATTTCAGCTTCTGATCCAAACGAGTCGCACATACACCCTAGCACATACTCCTCTGCGCTGAGGACACCCTCGAAGAGCAGGGGATTTTGTTCTATTTTTTATTGGCTGTCTCGCATTTCTAGTAAGTTGTTGAATAGTCGGCATTCTCGATTCTATGTGAAATTGACTGGTTTGGATTGATCCTAACCAACCATATAAGGTCAACTAAAACTTGTTCATTTTAACAACCTGTGAAAAGGAAGAGGGGATTAAAAACTAGATGTTCCTAATCCTTCCGTTCGTCCATCAACGTGTTTTGATCTGAACGAAATTGGATCTAATTGTAATGGCATAAACACATCCTCGAAGCCCTTCTTTTCTTCTATATAGTATAGATATATATATCTATATAATATGATATGATATATAAGATTCGATTGTAATTCATCCATCAAAAGTAAAATTTCAAGGATGAAAGAATATTTCATTAAACGTAGTAGTTGCTATAATACATAATGTTGCCACCCAGGCAGGAGGGCAGTTGATTTTATTAACAAAATCAAATTGGCTATAGTTCATATTAGAGTCTATTTAACTCTCTTGAATACGTTTTCAGGCAGTAAAATTGGATATAGTTTTTTATTATAGTCGTATTGAAAACTTTGTTGAATACGTTTTCATATATGTCTCCATATCATATTGTCTCTATGTCATATTTGATCGTGATTCGCTTCTCCTTTGCATTAAAACCAATGCCACTCGGTGTTCCAAAAGTGCCTCATCAACACTTCGAAGACGAAGATGCAGTTTGGCTCGACTTATACAACAAACTTTATGAAGAGAGATTACTTTTTTTGGCTAAGCCACTCGAGGACGAGATTGGAAATCAACTCGTTAGTATGATGGTATATTTGACTCTAGATGATATGACTAGAGAGCAATTTCTATTTATTCACTGTACCGGTGGATCAATAATACCAGGAATAGCTCTTTATGATACTATGCAATATATACCGCCAGAAATATATACAACAGTCATTGGGATAGCTGCTTCAATGGGATCTCTCATCTTAACCGGAGGGCGTCCTGGTAAACGTATAGCATTTCCTAGCGCTACGGTTATGCTCCACCAACCTGCTAGTACTTACACGGATGGAATGTCAAGAATATGTATACAGAATGATGAAGACGTAACAATTATTAAAGAACAAATTGTAGACATTTATATAGAAAGAACATCTTTTCAAGATAAGTTCGTCGTTTGGGATGAGTTAGACAGAGATCATTTTATGTCAGCAGAGGAGACCCTGGAATATGGCATTGTTGATCTCATAATGGACAAAGAGATGGTACCCCCCTGGCTAGAAATCAAATGGGGTCCTAAAAAACAGAACAATTGGAACAAGATTACTCACGAGAAATTTCTAAATGGAAATGGAGCTCCTCCTACAAATGGAAATACTTTTTCACAGTAAAAGTATTTTATGTGTTTGATTTATTGTTTTTTTTTTTTTTATTATTAATATTGTTACCAACTTAATATTGAAAAGTTGGTATGTATTCTTTTTTTTTTTTATGATTTTTTTGATAGAAAAAATAAAGATCTGAGATCTTGGGAGATTCCAATGAATAGAAAATAAATAAAACTACTTATCAAATTAGGAGTATCTTTCTAATTTGATAAGCTAAGTTCTGATGAACTTGAATCGGTTTCACATTTGGACTGGATTACTTTATTCTTTTATTGGAATAAAAATAATGCACCCGGAGGAGCAGAGGAGGGTTCTCTACCCGCAGGGGACACAAAGAGAAGAGGTGTCCCTTGCAGGATTGGAGCCTCGCAATTACTAGCGAATATGCTTTTTCTTTTATGCCCTTCCTCGTTCATGGTTTGAGATTCTGGTGTCCCAGGCGTAGAGGAACCACACCAATCCATCCCGAACTTGGTAGTTAAACTCTACTGCGGTGACGATACTGTAGGGGAAGCCCTGCGGAAAAATAGCTCGATGCCAGGATGATAAAAAGCTTTATGTCCCTTATTTATATTCAGAGGTCCTCTTCTTTTCAAAACCCCGACATTCCTTCTTTCCCGCTCCACACTTCGGAACGCAAGTTTGATTGTGTTTGATCGGCGGTAGAAATGGGACCAATTCCCACATTGTCTATTGGTACATAGAAATGATAAAATATTTCCGCTTATCCTTGCTGCTATTATGAATAAAATTGTTTTGAAACTGTTCCATTAATGGCCTTGAATAGATATTCACCTTTGAGATAAAGGTTTAGTTCCATAGCATGATATTTTCTAATGCGAGAAAGCTACATAGTGTCTACTTTTTCTGATAAAGGGGTATTTTTATGGGTTTGCCTTGGTATCGCGTTCATACCGTCGTATTGAATGATCCTGGCCGGTTAATCGCTGTGCATCTAATGCATACAGCTCTAGTTGCTGGTTGGGCTGGTTCAATGGCTCTTTATGAATTAGCAGTTTTCGATCCATCTGATCCTGTTCTTGATCCAATGTGGAGACAAGGTATGTTCGTTATACCTTTTATGACTCGTTTAGGAATAAAGGATTCATGGGGTGGATGGAGCATCACCGGAGAAACTGTAACTAATCCAGGTATTTGGAGTTATGAAGGTGTGGCTGGAGCACATATTGTGTTTTCTGGCTTGTGCTTTTTAGCAGCTATCTGGCATTGGGTATATTGGGATCTAGACATATTCGTTGATGAACGTACGGGAAAACCTTCTTTAGATTTGCCCAAGATCTTTGGAATTCATTTATTCCTCTCAGGAGCAGCTTGCTTCGGATTCGGAGCATTTCATGTAACGGGTTTGTATGGTCCTGGAATATGGGTGTCTGATCCTTATGGGCTAACTGGAAAAATACAACCTGTAAATCCAGCGTGGGGGGCTGAAGGTTTTGATCCTTTTGTTCCGGGAGGAATAGCTTCTCATCATATTGCAGCAGGTATATTGGGTATATTAGCAGGTCTATTCCATCTTAGTGTTCGTCCTCCCCAACGTTTATACAAAGGATTGCGTATGGGGAATATTGAAACTGTCCTATCCAGCAGTATTGCTGCTGTGTTTTTTGCAGCTTTCATTGTCGCTGGAACCATGTGGTATGGCTCCGCAACAACTCCGATCGAATTATTTGGACCCACTCGTTATCAGTGGGATCAGGGATACTTCCAACAAGAAATAGATCGACGAGTTCGTGCCGGTCTGGCTGAAAATCTCAGTCTATCAGAAGCTTGGTCAAAAATTCCTGAGAAACTTGCTTTTTATGATTATATTGGGAATAATCCAGCTAAAGGGGGATTATTCAGGGCAGGTGCCATGGACAATGGGGATGGAATAGCTGTTGGTTGGTTAGGACACCCCATCTTCAAAGATAAAGAGGGACATGAACTTTTTGTACGTCGTATGCCTACCTTTTTCGAAACATTTCCAGTTGTTCTAGTTGATGAAGAAGGAATTGTGAAAGCTGATGTTCCTTTTAGGAGAGCAGAATCAAAGTATAGTATTGAACAAGTAGGCGTAACTGTTGAGTTCTATGGGGGTGAACTTGACGGGGTCAGTTTTGGTGATCCCGCTATAGTTAAAAAATATGCTAGACGCGCTCAATTAGGTGAAATTTTTGAATTAGATCGCGCTACTTTGAAATCCGATGGTGTCTTTCGTAGTAGTCCAAGGGGTTGGTTTACTTTTGGACATGCTACATTTGCTCTTCTTTTCTTTTTTGGGCACATTTGGCATGGTGCTAGAACCCTATTCAGAGATGTTTTTGCTGGTATTGATCCGGATTTGGATGCTCAAGTAGAATTTGGGGCATTCCAAAAACTGGGGGATCCGACTACTAAAAGACAAGTTGTGTAATATGACATTGCTCCGATCTTTAATCAATATCGAGAGATTCCACCAAATATTCATTCTCACTAAGAATCAAAATCTTTTGATTTCTTATCTTTCTTTCTTATCTTTTTTTTTTAATGTCGTAATTAGTACGAAAGCTATCTCCATAATTGTAAACTACGATCGAATCTATGGAAGCATTGGTTTATACATTCCTTTTGGTATCGACCTTAGGGATAATCTTTTTTGCTATTTTCTTCCGAGAACCACCCAAAGTTCCAGATAGAGGGGGCAAATAATTTTTGTTCTTTTCCTCCTCATTGTTATTATCAAAAAAAGGCCTTCCCGGTAGGGAAGGCCTTTCTTTCAACTAGTCTTCGTGCTCTTCAAAAGGATCTCTAAGTTGTTCAGAGGGTTGCCCAAAGGCGGTGTACAGGGCATAACCAGTAAAACTCACAAGTAAACGAGATATGGAGATAGCGACTAAGGTTGCAGTTTCCATTGTTAGGTAATCCCATGTATATATATATATATATATGCAATAGTATACAAAGTTAATAGATCTCAACCAATGCAATAGTTTTTATGGCTACACAGACCATTGATGATACTTCCAGAACCAGTCCAAGACGTACTACTGTAGGAGATTATTTAAAACCGCTTAATACAGAATCTGGTAAAGTAGCTCCCGGATGGGGAACTACTCCTTTCATGGGTATTGCAATGGCTCTATTTGCAGTATTCTTATCTATTATCTCGGAGATTTATAATTCTTCCGTTTTATTGGACGGAATTTCGGTTAGTTGGGTCTAGAGAAACTAAACACACCCCCCCGAATCCCAAGTTATTCAAAATAAAAAAGAACTAAGGAAATCAAGGCGAGCTATTGGATAGCTCGAGTTTCTAGGTTATTACGTTCCGGTAGTTTGATCGTGTAATTACTTTTATCTAAGGATTTTTGGAATATGGGTGTGCGACTTGTTAAAATTGATCTCTACTCTAGTACAGAAGACCAGTCTGTTATCTTCATAAAGATGGTCCTACCTCGTTAGATATTGATCAAAAGTTAATATTTGGAGCACGAGGAATAGATATATTCAAGAAGATCTGAACTATGGTTTGTACCTGTCACTTGGACCTCGTCACCAGATTTGTAATAACTTGAAAGAAGTATGATCAGAAATTGAGGGATCTCTCCTCCTTCTTCTGCTGACTCTGGCTGAAGAAATGAGATAGTATCTCATTTCTCTTAGTTTGCTTATTTCATTAAGTGCGCAATAATTCAATTAAAAGGTTATTACCCAGAGAACCTTTTTGGAATTTAATCAAATTATCGGGGTAGAATCTAAATCTGAGGTTCAGATTGATTCGTCTGTTGAGATCTCAACAAGATAATTCCTATTGATCGTCGATACTAGTTGTTCTCTAAGTAATTTATATCACGAATAGGATAAAAGATTGTTCAAAAGGCCTATAGCAATTTATTCTTCATAAAAATGAGCCAACTTGAAATTTGAGCATTACAAAGTCTTCCTTCTTATTGCAGGAGATCCTGGATTATCACTAATTTTCTTCATTCATATCCCCAGGGAACGAAGTCTCAAGTATCTCGAGATTTTACAATTAATATATTCGTTCAAAAAGGTATTTGGGTGTTCTTGTTTAAGCCGTATGAAAGGAAATTCTCATGTACGGTTTTCAGAGGGGGAATTGAAGTTTACCTATCTCAATAAAGTATACGATTGGTTCGAAGAGCGTCTCGAGATTCAGGCGATTGCAGATGATATCACTAGTAAATATGTTCCTCCTCATGTGAATATATTTTATTGTCTAGGGGGGATCACACTGACTTGTTTTTTAGTACAAGTAGCTACTGGTTTTGCCATGACTTTTTACTATCGTCCGACCGTTATAGAAGCTTTTGCCTCTATTCAATACATAATGACCGAAGTGAACTTTGGTTGGCTAATCCGATCCGTTCATCGATGGTCGGCAAGTATGATGGTTCTAATGATGATCTTGCACGTATTCCGTGTTTATCTCACAGGTGGATTTAAAAAACCTCGTGAATTAACTTGGGTTACGGGTGTAATTCTGGCTGTACTAACCGTATCTTTCGGTGTAACTGGTTATTCTTTACCCTGGGATCAAATTGGTTATTGGGCGGTCAAAATTGTGACCGGTGTTCCTGAGGCTATTCCTGTAATAGGATCTCCTTTGGTAGAGTTATTACGCGGAAGTGTTAGTGTGAGTCAATCTACCTTGACTCGTTTTTATAGTTTACACACTTTCATATTACCCCTACTTACCGCTGTATTTATGTCAATGCACTTTCTAATGATTCGTAAGCAGGGTATTTCAGGTCCTTTATAGAGAGGAAAGATAGATTTTGAATGAGTATCAATGAGTATTCATAACCCATCCTTTTGTTGAGTAATGACAATATATCATTGCCGGGAATATTTCATATTGGAAATATGGAAATAAGAAACCATGCTCCTCGGAGTTCCTCGGATTTCTCCTTTCAATTCTGAAGTATTATTCATCCAATACAAACAATTGAAGTAGATCCTCAGCTCAGACGGAGAAGATGGATTATGGGAGTGTGTGACTTGAACTATTGCTCAGGCCGTGCAGATTCATTCTTCAATCTGCCTTATAAAAATAAAAGTGTCTCTGCCCCAATTTTCTTATCAGAAATAGGAAGTCTAGAACCTGGGTAAAAGGCATCGGTCGATTTGTTCTGTTCCAAGAGAGTTTTTTCTATGATCAAATCCAAATTAGGAAGGGCTCCGTGAGATCCGGGTAATAGTGTACCATAATAAATAACATATTACTTATACTTTGCTTTTCATAGTATGAAAATGCATCCATTTCCCTTGCATTTCAATAAGGTAAATTATCGGAGTAAAAGAAGGGATCTAAGGAAGGAGAAAGGCCAGATCAGTAACAAGTCAATACCTTGTATGCTTTTGAGATCTATTCGTGGGGATAAACACGGGTTACAAGGAATAAGATGATCCAAAAGGCATGTTGATCATGATCGAATTTGTAAGCTTACTTGGATACTGAGCATTTAATCTGAAATAATAAAATTACCAATAAGGGTATAGGTAATTTTGGTTATTATTCTGACGATACGCCCTTTATCAGTTTGAGTTTAGCTATTGCTCGAGCCGGATGATCAAAATTGGCATGTCCGGTTCCTTCGGGGGATAGATTCATAAGGGTCTACTTATCCCAATAACAAAGAAACCTGACTTGAATGATCCTGTATTAAGGGCTAAATTAGCTAAAGGTATGGGGCATAATTATTATGGAGAGCCCGCTTGGCCCAATGATCTTTTATATATTTTTCCAGTAGTAATTTCAGGTACTATTGCATGTACCATAGGTTTAGCGGTTCTTGAACCTTCAATGATTGGTGAACCGGCAAACCCATTTGCAACTCCTTTGGAAATATTGCCCGAATGGTATTTTTTCCCTGTATTCCAAATACTTCGTACAGTACCTAATAAATTATTAGGTGTCCTTTTAATGGCCTCAGTACCCGCGGGACTATTGACGGTACCTTTCTTGGAGAATGTGAATCAATTCCAAAATCCATTTCGTCGTCCAGTGGCTACAACAGTATTTTTAATTGGTACTGCAGTAGCCCTTTGGTTAGGTATTGGGGCAACGTTACCTATTGATAAATCTTTCAGTTTAGGTCTTTTCCAATTTGATTTAACTTAAAATATCCAAATATTGAAACAAATCTTTCGTGGGTATATCTAGGGAGTAGTTGCTTCAAGACAAATTATCTCTGCCTAGATATATCCACCTTGTCAGAAATTTTGAATATTCTATGAAAGAAATATGTTGAAGATTCATTCCAGATAGAGTTATTCTAACTCTTTTCCAGAAGAACTTAGGGAAAAGGAATGAATGCAGAGATAAAATGGAGCTATTTCATGAACCTAAAACCGATTCCTGGGTAGGTCAATTGCAAAATTATTTATAACTGTCAATATTTGTTCGACAGATTGTTCCCCGAGGCGCTCAATTTTCATTAGATCTTCTCGACTGTAATTCAAGAGGTCCGATAATGTATTTATATTGGCTTTTCTGAGGCAGTTATAGACCCTAGGGGGTAACTCCAATTGGTCAATAAAAATATGTTTGAATTCAACTCCTTTTTTCGTTCTCCCCATATCGGTCGATATATACAAAAGGGGTAAGGAAGGAGGCATATTATCATTCTGATTGTTCGTTCCATCGATACTCTGTTCCTCTGCAGACAGGAAAGGAAGGAATAACTCAATCAAATTCCGAGAAGCTTCGTAAAGTGCCTCTCTAGGAGTTAATCCTCCATTCGTCCAGATCTCAAGAAAAAGAATTTCTTTTATCTCATTTCCGGTCCAATAAGAATGAATACTATAATTTACACTTCGAACAGGCATAAAGACAGCATCTATAGGAAAAATTCCATCTTTAGAATTGTAATTCTTTGGATTTTGTAAAATATATCCGCGCCCTTTTTCAATTTGTAACTTTATATCCAAGGTAATTTCTTTATTTATGTTAGCTATATGTTGTGTAGTATCAATTATTTTCGCAGAAGGCGGTAATATGATATCTTGAGCGGTTACATTTTTGGGTCCAACGATATAGAGAGATGCTTCTCGAATTCCGTACGGATCACTTCTAAGTACAATTTCTTTCAGATTCATCAAAATATCATGCACTGATTCTTCAATACCTATTATTGCAGAATATTCATGTGTTATGTTTTGAAATTTCGCACGTGTGATACATGTTCCTTCTACTTCTCCAAGTAAAGCTCTTCGCATTCCAATACCTATTGTATTAGCTTGACCTTTGCAAAGCGGATATAGAATGAAACGGCCATAATGAAGACGCTTACTGTCTTCTCTGGATTCGACGCACTTCCATTGTGGTCTCTTAAGAGAGACTGAGATTTCATCTTGAATCATATTAAATTCATTTGATTTGAATAGATTATTTCATCATTTTTTCTGTTAAAATTCATTCAATTCTTACAAACGTCTTTTTTTGGGAGGTCTACAGCCATTATGTGGCATAGGAGTTACATCACGTACATAATTTAATACTATGCCACTTTTACGAATGGTTCGTAATGCTGTATCTCTCCCTTTACCAGGGCCACTTATCATAACATCTGCTCGTTTCATACCCTGATACATTAATGTACCAATAACATTTTCTACTGCAGTCTGAGCAGCAAATGCTGTACCTCTTTTCTTGCCTTTGAATCCACAGGCACCGGCAGAAGACCAAGAAACCACTTGTCCCCGTACATCTGTAACAGTAACAATGGTATTGTGAAAACTTGCTCGAACGTGAATAACTCCTTTCAGTATGCGACGTTCATTTCTACGTGAACTAATTCTTCTTCTTTTTGTAATTTTTGACATATTAATCGTTTTTTTAATCGTTTCATATCTATGAGATAAAAAAAATCTTTTTATATATCTAAATCTATCTATATAGATAGATAGATTTAGATAGATTGGATGTCGAAATCTATTTTCTACATTCGTTTCTTGATATTGAGAAGGATTACCCCTGTCTTTGTTTATGTCTTAAATTGGAACAAATTACCATAACTCGTCCCCGCCTACGAATTAGGCGACAACTTTCACAAATTTTACGAACAGAAGCACGGATTTTCATGTCTGTGGTCCTTCAATTTGGAATTGGTATCATCATATTCCATTTCGTTTTCTGAGAAAATAGAGCCCATCTAATTAATGAACCTCTATATTGATCCCTATCAGATGTTCGATCAAAAGGGGATCTCATCATTTGAAGATTTGTTGCGAAGTCTATAAACTATGCGTCCTCTAGTTAAATCATAAGGACTTAATTCGACCTTGACTCTATCTCCTGGTAGTATTCGTATAGAGTTCTGTCGAATTCTACCCGAAATATAGGCTAGAATATCGCATCCGTTATCCAAACGGACGCGAAACATACCGTTGGAAAGTGATTCAGTAACTAAACCTTCCGCATTGATCAAATTGGAATCCTTCTTCATAGTAACTAAGGTCTTAGTGATAATTTAATTATAGAATTACTTCATTATAGATAAGTGGGAATAAGCATCATCTTTAGAGATGAGGATAGTATTTTTTTTTTTCACTTGTTTTGCTGCCTTTTCATATCTTACAGAATCACTTGTTTTACACAAAATTGAAATGAATTACCAGACATAACATAATATTTCTCCGCCAATTTTTTTTTTGCGAGCTTCTCGATCGGTCATAATTCCTTGGGAAGTAGAAAGGATTACGATCCCCATTCCACCTAGAACTTTAGGGATCTCCCGAGAATTGGAATAGATTCTCAGACCAGGTTTGCTAGTACGCTTTGAAGTGGTTATGTATGTCTTTTTCTTCCTTTTTCTATATCTTGAAGTTGAAACCAAAAGAGATTTTTGGCCTTCCCGATGTTCCCTAATATCTTCTATAAAACCTTCTCGTAGAAGGATCCTTCCAATCTTCTCAGTAATATTAGTAGCTGCTACTCGAACTGTTTTTTTTTTTACCATGTCAGCGTTTCTTATAAAAGTCATTAGATTGGCAATAGTATCGTTACCCGTGACGAACTAATTCTTAGGAATTCCCGATCTCAATATAAAAGGCATGTTTGATCTTTTTTGAGGAATATGCCTGAAATGCAATCTACAAACTGCATATTAAATTTTGCACTATTACTTCTACAAAATATATCTAGCAGTATTTATAAGACTTCGGGAGCCAATGATACTATTTTGGTGAAATTCAATTGTCTCAATTCCCGAGCAACTGAACCAAAAACTCGAGTTCCTTTTGGATTTCCTTGCTGATCAATGACAACTGCTGCATTGTCATCAGATCGTATTATCATTCCATTGTCTCGTTTTAGTTCTTTACACGTGCGTATAACTACGGCTCTAACTACTTCTGATTCTTCCAGGGGCATATTAGGTGCTACTTCTTTAATTATAGCAATTATAACGTCACCGATATGAGCGTATTTACGATTACTTGCCCCTAGAACTCGAATACACATTAGTTTTCGTGCTCCACTGTTGTCCGCTACATTCAAATAAGTTTGAGACTGAATCATTTTTCCTCCAAAAGATTTGTTATCTCAGCAAAAAAGAATAAAAAAAAAAGAATATCTGATCTACGAACTAGTAATCTTCTTCCGCCAGAAAGATCTCTTTCGTTCTGTATTATATGGTAGGCGAAGCAGTAATAAATTGAGTATGTATAGGCATTTTGTATGCAACGATTTGAAAAGCTGCTCTAGCTACAGTCTCTGATACTCCGCCTATTTCATAAAGTATTCGACCTGGTCTGACGACAGATACCCAATATTTGGGCGCTCCTTTCGGTTTTCCTGAACCCATACGTGTTTCAGCAGATCTCATTGTAATAGGTTTGTCCGGGAATATACGTATCCATATTTTTACGCCGCGACGGGCATAACGAGTAATTGCCCGTCGTCCTGCTTCTATCTGCCCAGATGTGATCCAAGCAGGTTCAAGTGCCTGAAGAGCAAATCTGCCAAAACAAATGCGATTGCCCCGATAAGATACTCCCTTCATTCTTCCCCTATGTTGATGACGAAATTTTGTTTTTTTTGGGTTCTAGTCGATGGTTATAGTGAGTAATAATATTTAGAATATTTTAATTCCATCTCTACTTCAGAACCGGACATGAAAGTTTCTTCTCATCCGGCTCCTCGTGAAGAATCTATGTCAAAATTGGACAATCAATATAGATATTGTGTGTTATATATTCTATATATATATATATATATAGAATATATATAGTATATAGAATTGACGGAACAATTCTTTTATTTCCATCGAGATTGCCCAATAAGAATTTCACAGGCGAATATTGACTCTTCCAGTATTTGCTTCATGGGGTCGACTTATAGACTCCATTGAGATGAATTCCTTGTTGGTTTATTTCGCCATCCTATCCAATGGATGATTTAGATTCCTATATGATCTTATACAGTCACAGGTTCCATCGTTCCCATAGCTTTTAAATTAAATTTATGTTCAGGTCTTCCCTCTGCAATGGAGCTCTCATTTCATTTGTTACAGAATCAATTTACTTAGTTTCCATCGACCCGCAGCTCTCTCTCTTTTTTTTTTTTTCATAAACTGAATCCATTCAATCCTGAATGAATCAGGATGATTCTTATGCTTTATCACACTGCTCTTTTGGGGTTATTTATAAACCATACAATACTGGAAGGAAGAAGATTCCATTCTTTCTTCTTCTCCTTCCCGCCTTTTTTCTTTTCTTGCATTACCAAACACCTTTCTCGCTTCACGAGAGATATAGATCTCATTTGTCTGTCCCTTTGTGGAAGAAGGTCTTTCATTCATTTCATATAACCATGTAATAGATCTATATACCTATAGTTATTAGCTTTATCTTGGCAATATAAAGTTATGAGTTGGTTTCTAATACCAGAGACCAATCCGTCCTTATTTTGAGTTCTCCATCACTCATTTCAGAAAAGAAGCAAAAGCTCGATCTCAACGAGTCGCACACTAAGCATAGCACTGTTCCAGGATGGTCAATCTAATTTCTATTTGATCTGATAGAATTGATAATTTATCATCGGTCAGATTATGGAAAGTATCAATTATTCTTCATCTTCAAAAATCCAAATTTTGATACCTAATACTCCATAAATGGTTTGAGCCGCATAATAACCATAATCAATTTTAGCTCGAATGGTCTGTAGGGGAACCCTACCTTGCTTGGTCGATTCGGCACGGGCCCTTTCTTTTCCATCGAGACGTCCCGCGATTTGGATTCGAATACCTTTTACACCTGCCTCTTTAGCCAGTTCCATAGCTTTTTGCATTGTTTTTCTGAATGGAACTCTATTCTTTATTTGTAGCGCAATATATTCCGCAAGAATATTAGGTTCTCTATAAGGTTTCGCGACTTTTTCTAGAAAAATGAAAAGTTCTCGGTGCACAGAAAGCCTATTTTGTAAAACCAAATATTGTATGTCGTTTCTTAATTTTTTCATTTCTTGACGTACACCTGGCCTTTTGGTTAACAAGTTGGGAAATCCAATATAAATTTTGATATTAAACAAATCAATCTTTTTTGCAATCTCTATACGTGCAAGTCCCCCATAATTCGAGGAGCTCTTTATAAGTTGTATATAATTTTCAATGCAATTATGTATTTTTTCATCTTCTCGTAGATCTTCGGAATAATCCCTTTGTTGTGCAAACCAATGGGAACGATGATTTTGGGTGAAACCAAGTCTAAAGCCAAGTGGATTTATTTTATTTCCCATACATATTTTCCTTTTTGGTATTCTCTCGAATAATTGGATTATTCGATCTATCTGGATATTTCTTCCAATACAATAGTTATATGACAAGTAGGTTTCTGGATTTGATAACCACGTCCCCGAGCTCTAGGTTTAAATCTTTTTAAAAGAGCACCTTCATTCACTTCGGCTCTACTGACAAATAAATTGGCTTTGTTTAAACCCATATTGTGATTAGCATTTGCGGCTGCAGAAGAAATTAACTGTAATATGGGATAACATGCCCCATAAGGCATCAGTTCCAGTATCATAAGTGCTTGTCCATAGGAACGACCACGAATTTGATTAATTACTCTACGTGCTTTATGAGCAGACATACATATATGTTTAGCCCAAGCTCGTATTTCTGGACTTGGACTCTTATTTATCATTAACCTTCATCCTCCCCAATCTACAAATACTATTAACGATAAGATTTATTATCGTTTTTCAATTTCTTATCGTTTTTTGATTTTTTATTGTTTTTTTGATTTCTTATCGTTTTTTGTCGTATGTTCCCGGAAAATGACAGTAGGCGCAAATTCCCCCAATTTGTGGTTTACCATACGATCTGTTATATAAATTGGTACATGTTCCTTTCCATTATGAACAGCAATTGTATGACCAATCATTGCGGGTACAATGGCAGATGCCCGGGACCAGGTCACTATTATCTTCTTTTCTCCCTTCTTGTTTAGATTTTCAATTTTCCTTAATAAAAAATTAGCTACAAAAGGATTTTTTCTTAGTGAACGTGTCATGGCCAATTACCTTTCTTTTGAATTACCTTTCTTTTTGTTGAAAGAAAAGATAAAATGGATTTCCAACTATTCCTACTTACGTCGACGAAGGATTGAAGCATCACTATATCTATTCCTCTTCCGACTCTTCCTTCCAAGCGCACTATAACCCCAGGGGGTCACGGGTTTTTTTCTACCAATTGGGGCTCTTCCTTCGCCACCTCCATGAGGATGGTCCACAGGATTCATAACTACTCCTCTTACTTCAGAACGCTTGCCCAGCCAACGTTTTGACCCAGCTTTACCTAGAGTTCTATTGTTCGAATTGACGTTACCTACTTGTCCGATTGTTGCTGAGCAGTTTTCAGATATTAAACGAACCTCCCCAGATGGTAATCTTATTGTGGCCAATCCATCTTCTTTTGCGATCAGTTCTGCTACAGCACCCGCCGCTCTAGCTAATTGTCCCCCTTTTCTGACTTGTATTTCTACATTATGTATAGCCGTGCCCAAGGGCATATTGGTTGAAGTAGACCTTTAGTTTGTAAAAATCCCTTCCCAAACTGTACGAGCCTCTCTCAGGGCATACAGCTTTCTGGATGTACATGATATTCATGTATCAAATATCAATACAGAATCTATATTAATAGATCCATATCCATTGATCTAGGATGAAGGGCATATATTCTATGCCTTATGTCCCGATTCTCTACATCCTAGGTCTCTCTATTCCATCATCTGGCTTGTGTTCTTTCTTCATGTAGCATTCAGAATGAATGACTTTATCAAATTACGTCAATACTTGCGTATTTTCCGGATAACGTAGGAGGCATTTTAAACATTTTTTTCCATCCTTCTTTCTCTTTTCTTCTTATTTTTTTCCTTATCTGGTAAAGATTCTCACTGTCCAGCTCCGAATCTGCCTCTGACCATCAAATCAAATGTGAGTAACTTGTCTTTATATTCGTAACAAGGGTTCCTCTACCTCGTTTGTTTCTGCTTCAGACAATCCAGTCTTCTCCATATTATCATATCTCTAGAGCCAATGATTCTATATGAGTAACTATTGAACTCAATCACCCGCTGCCATTTATCCTCAGTCTCCCTTTGGGATTCATCCCATACATAAAAGTATCCTAGTTGGATCAGTGATAGATTTTTAGGTTTCGCTGTAAACCCAATCGGTTGCTTCCGATTACGTAAATTAATAATTCAAACCGCACTCAAAGGTAGGGCATTCCCCATCGATATAGGGGCTCTGGGACCGGAAAAAATAGTATCTCCAATCATGACCCCTCTGGGATGCAAAATATATGTCTTTTCACCATCCCTGTAGTGAACGAGACAGATGTCTGCACTTCTATTAGGGTCGTATTCTATCGTTACAATTTCTCCCGGGATGTCTTTCTTATTCCGCCGAAAATCAATTTTACGATATAAACGTTTGTGACCTCCTCCTCTATGTCTTGTGGTAATAATTCCTCTGTTATTCCGGCCTTTCCCACAATGATGCTGTCCAGAGGTCAATTTCTTCTGTGGATGAGACTGAGCTCTCTCATTGAAACCTGATAGAGATCTATTACGTGTACCTGGAGTAAAAGTTCTGTACGAACGGGTGGTCATATTATTAATTAATTGAATTGAATAAGTTTCATTCCTCCGGAAAAAGTGGAATAGAATAACCTGGTTTTAGTGTAATAATCATACGTCTAGAACGCATTCGGCGCCTCATTATTCGCCCTATCTTCCCCCTCTTTTCCGGGGGTCGATAACTATTTATCGCAATTACTCTAACATTGAAGAAAAGTTCAATCCAATTTTTGATCCTTGTTTTGGTCGATCCCGAATCCACATTCAAAGTATATTGATTCTTTTCTAATAGACGAATACTTTTCTCTGTAAGTACCAGATCTAAATATTGAACCTCATCCATAAATATTTCTCCTTTCCTATCTTTTACATACTTTCCTATCTTTTACATATAAATACAAATGCCTATATCCACCCATCAATATTTATTATATTATTGCTCCCCAATCAAACGGTATGAATATATCATATGTATAACTTATACATATGATTAGGAATAAGAAGACCGGTACGGACCTAATTAATCCAATATACTTAACCTAATCTCGATAGTCTCGCTCGCTGTTTGATATTCTTCTGTCTAAAAGTTTATTTCAAGGAAAGTGAAAAAAAAAAAAAGATATGTGCATAATGCATCCAGCAGGAATTGAACCCGTGACTTCCCAATTATGAGTTGGGCGCTTTGACCATTCAGCCATAGATGCTCAATATGAACCAATTCAGTCAATAATATGATGACTAGGAATAGAATAATGCTTCCTAGGATTTTAACCTAGGACTCAGTACTTTAATACTTACGTTATACCATTAAAAATGGAATTCAGAGCGCTTTCTCAGATCTCAATCTGGTTTTTTTGGAGGAGAGAGGAGAATATTCACAAAATTAATAAGAAGAATCTTTTGAGTGTAAAACTTTTTAGTGTTTGGATTATAAATCCACGGTATTTTGGTCATGAAAAAGAGGTACTAGCAAGTCTGAATGAAATAGTACCCATATTTCATTTCTGGGGAAGAAATGAAGATGAGTATATACTAGAGATCATTTGGAATGATCTCAAAGAGACCTCTTCTGTGTTACCCTAAAATAGATCTATCTTATTACAAATCTCTGTTCGTAAGAATCAGAGATTCAGTGAAGCAAATAGGTTTTTAGCAAAAAAAAATTAGGCTCTTCAAGAAGAGAAGAGAAGAGGATTTATTACGGATATAGATGTTCTTATTGGATTGGAATGGTAACAGAATTCACCAATGAATTCTAGACTTGGTGGATTCTGTAGATATGGATAAATCCATTAAATTTCTAATAAAATTACTAAATCTCTGGTTTTTCCATCTCAGTCTACCCAAATCTCCTTTTTTCCAATTCTCTGGAAATCGAATGAAGAACTGATCAACTCATCGGACCGGGACTGACGGGACTCGAACCCGCAACTTCCGTCTTGACAGGGTGGTACTCTAACCAATTGAACTACAATCCCAATAGGGACAAAGTCACCTATTAATCAGTAATAGCATGTTATCTATTGGATCAACAAAACATTTGATCTCTCACTTTTCTCTCTTCTGAAGTAACTGCTCGTTCTATTCTGTATATTTATAATATATCTATATCTATATAGATAGATACAGATATATCGGGGGTTCTATAACTAATTACCTTTTCACCAATATCAGAAATTGACATAAAAATTACCGATGGATCATGTTTATATTGGGTCGAGCTGGATTTATGTTAGCATGGACTTGACATAAAGCAAACTTGACATAAATTTATAAAAAATTTAAAATGATTAATGATTAGGATTCTTTTAGATTTTGATCATGTTGATATCGGATTGAACTGGATTTATGTTAGCATGGACTTGACATAAAGTGAACTTGACAAAAATTTATAAAAAGTTTAAAATAAATAACTAAGGTTATTTTAGATATATTATACTATCCCTCTTTCCCTTTTCTTTTATCTTGTACCATGATGGTACGGATAAAGTATTTTTATTACCTCTATGTTCTAGAGGAGGTTCCAATAATGCAAAAAACATTAATCAACACATTTGTGACATTTGTGACGTTTACATCCGCATGGCTACAGACATATAATTGTGTTTTGTTGTTTGGGGTATTTTACGGGTTTCTTTCTACATTACCGCTTAGTTTCCCTCAAATATACTTCACGAGGTCATTTCTTTTGGAACACGACGAAAGAAAAAGAAGCGAGTTCCAGAGGAAATATCTTGGACAAAAAAATAGCTTGCGCTTGCGCGAAAGCCAAGTAATTTTCAGTGGTTCTCTTCTCGGGCAGGCAGTAGTCTTTTTATCCATTTATTGCGCTCCTATCTATGGAGCGTTTTTAAAACCTCACACGATGATTTTTATCACTATACCAATCGTGTACGTCATTCTCTATAAGTGTATAGAGGATCGATCTCCTAATCGTATAAGTTTATTATTAATCGGAATAGTTCTTCAATTATTGAATCTCACATTATTTTTTTCAGACTCTGTCTTTACAAGATTAATCAATTTATTATGGTTTAGATACACCGAGAATTTTGTATTTCTCATAAGTCTTTTCGTCGGTTGGTTAAGTGGACAGATTTTCTTCATAAAGTTGGCAAAATTTTTTTGCTTGCGCATAGAACGTGATTCATCATTATTGGGAAGCAAATATACCACATCAAAAAAATATATAAGAGAAACTTTCAAGATTCTTTTCTTTGGGTACTTTTTTCTATTTTGTTTTGGTGGGAACACTCCAAATCCTATATTCTCTAAAAGGTTCAACGAAGAAATTTTTGAAAAAGACGTACTCATACAACCTTTTGAATTGGTTGAAGAAGCCATTCAAGAATTGGGGGGGGAAACACAAGGGGGGAATAAAAGAGCAAGATTGTTGGCAAAATATAATGCCAAAAAAACTTCTAAAAAAACTTCCACTTGGAAAGAAAACAAAAAAAATAAAAACACCAGTATCTTGACGATGTACAGTGAAGATGCAATCGATGCCAAAACGTCCGAATTAGACGAAGAAGAAGAAGACGGAAATGACGACGAAGAAAGCAAACCCTACAGTGCTGAGTTTGTCATATCCCCGTGGATTGGAAAAACGTGGCCCAATCTGTTTTATGATTATCGCAGATGGAATTGGCCATTCGAATATATTCAGGTAGACCCTGAATGTCCTGTTCAGGGTGATTTTTTTGGCCCTATCAAGACAGAGGTATCTGATTATTTTTTTGATATTTGCATCAGCGACGGAAGAGAGCGACTTTCTTACACATCCACCCCGGGCAGATTTTTATCTGCCGAAATGATTCGCCAAAAATTGGCGTTTTTCGTCAGGCGTTCAGGATCAGTTTCAGGATCAGAAATTTATTCTTCTAATCAAGATCAATTTTCTAAATGGATTGTGGCAAAAAAAATAAGAAGAGATTACTTAGGCAGAGAGCTCGAACACCGAGTAAAAGCTCTAAGCAAAGGATCCCCTATTCTAGATGTGATAGACAAAAGAGTTAAATTCTGCACGGAAAGTGGAATGTGCCTTCCTGAAATAGAAGATCCTTTCCTAAGTGGGCCTTTTCGGGGAATAATGCAGCAATTGAGATCCGCATGGATTCCTTTATGTATATCTAATAAGATATTACTACCACCTACACCTTTATCTTTTGAGGATAAATTAGCTCAAGAGATATCTAAAGAGCTTCAGAAAAAGAAGGATAGATTAGCTCAAGAGATGGCTGAACAGCTTCAGAAAAGGGCTTCTGCTCCAAAAGAAGAAGAGACAGAATTGACTTCTAAAGAAGAAGAAGAGACAGAATTGACTTCTAAAGAAGAAGAAGAGACAGAATTAACTTCTAAAGAAGAAGAAGAGACAGAATTAACTTCTAAAGAAGAAGAGACAGAATTGACTTCTAAAGAAGAAGAGACAGAATTGACTTCTAAAGAGGAAGAAGAGACGGAATTGACTTCTAAAGAAGAAGAAGAGACAGAATTGACTTCTAAAGAGGAAGAGATAGAATTGACTTCTAAAGAGGAAGAAGAGACGGAATTGACTTCTAAAGAAGAAGAAGAGACAAAATTGACTTCTAAAGAAGAAGAAGAAGAGACGGAGCTCCCTGAGGAAGAACAGACGGAACTTCCTAATATGAGGAGGATACTTATTACTGAAATGGAATTTACTCCTGAGGAATTCACTAAGTTGCTTAAAAAATTTACTACTAAGCGACTTAAAAAACTTTCTATTGAGGAACTCACCACTATACTAGGATCTCTGAAGAAAGAAAAGGAACTTAAAGACAGAATGCCAAAATGTATTGAAGCAATAGAAGTGTCTTCTGTTTTAAATTTTTTCACGAATAAACTAAATAAATTTATGTGTTCCTTTTATTCGGTTGGCTTAACCCCCTCAGATCGGTTGTTCCACGAGGTATCTGAGATTGAGATGGTATCGAACTCGATAATTGATGAGTTCGCCTTACTTTTGAAAAAGGAAACACAGAACGAGGATGTCGTTGGTAAACTCAGAGAGGAGCACCGTTCATGGAACGACGAGGTCTTTCCTAGGCTGATGAATAGGTTCTTTTTCTTCATTGATGAGAGGTTATGGTCCCTCTTCGAATCAGGGAAGAACGAACAGATCTCTGATCAAAAAGAGGACGAGGATTTTGAAAAAGAGAGCTCTGCTCATATTTTATTCTTTCCAGAAAATAAAAAAGTGAAATCTATTTTCAAAAGATGGCTCCCTCTATTCGATCTATTTAAAAGAAGAAAGGTCAAAGAAAAGCTGGAAAATTTGGTTATTTCTAAAGGAAAAACTGAAAAGGCCTTAGATCTTAATATTTATGCTCTTTTCAAGAAAATTTTTTTGAACGAATTGAAACTTTCAGAGATTAAGAGAGATACGCCTTTTTGGGGTACCAACCTTAGTCATGGCTTATATGATGATTATGGCGAGGAAGGTGACTTCGACATTGCTTCACCAGAAGTTCGAAGTGCATTAATTCTGGATGACGGGAGAGAAGACGATCTAGTAAGTTGGATCTGGGAGACAGATGATGATCGAGACATGGTCAAAGGAGCCATACGTGCTCAAAGACGTAACCTTAACTCATGGATGTTAATGGACACACAGGTCCGTTCCTCTTTCTTTGTGAGATACTCTGAAATGAAAGTAAAAAGCGAAGAAATAAGAAGAAAAAGCAAAAAAAAAGAAAAAATAAAAGGAAAGTTTTATGCAAAAGCGAGTTGGGAAAAACATTCTCGTCGTCGTTTTCGTGATATGTATAAACTATCTTTCACTAAAGCAGAAGACAATCGCCTTGAGGAATTGACTTGGATGGACGAGGATTTCATCCAATTTGCAAGAAGTTTGAGCTTGGTGACTATGATGTATATCAGAAAATATATCATAATACCCTTGTTCATAATAACGAAAAATATTGTTCGTCCATTATTATTTCAATTCCCTGAATGGAAGGAAGATTGGGAGGATTGGAGTAGAGAAACGTATGTCATATGCGATTATGACGGTTCTGAATATTCAGAAACAGAATACCCAGAAGACTTTTGGGAAATTGGAATTCAAATAAGGATTCTATCTCCCTTTCGCTTTAGACCTTGGCGTGAAGGGGGGCACTCTGAAGGAGATACTGGTTATTTAGCGATGAATCCCATCGTGTTAACTGAAAAACCTTTTTCTGACGCGGTTGATACTGAAAACCAGAAAAAAGAGGATATGTTCCAAGTCCTTTCGGAAGAATTCTTGGGACCTATTAGAAAATTCTGGGGACCTCGTATCCAACAATTGATAAGACGTATCAAAGAATTGATACGACCAGTAATAAAAGTTATCAAAGCATTGATAATACGTGTCAAAGAATTGACAATACGGTTGAGAGAACGTATTAAACTTTTGATAATAAAGATAAAAATAAGAAGATTGGTAAAACGTATCCAAGAATGGATACAGCTTTTTATAAAACTTATCAAAGAATTAATAAGACGTATCAAAGAATTTATACGGCTTTCGAGAGAACGTATCAAAGAATTGATAAGACTAGTGACGGAAAGGATAAAATGGTTGAAAAAATCTGAACTTCGACCGGATAATAGAAGTACAGAAAATATTGAAATGAATGATCGGATCCCTTCTCAATTACAGATTAAGACTAAGCCAAAATTTGAGGATCATTTTCTAATTGAAACTCAACTAAATGTTAATGGAAAAGAAAGGAATGATGAGATCAAACAGATTACTGAAAAGTATCTGTTGAACTTAGAGATTCACACCAATTTGAAGAAGAAAATTGATCAATATTCTTATGATATAGGATCCGGATCGAAAAATAAATTGGTTGAAAAGAAAATTAAGGAAATAACCGCCCGAAAGAAAAGCATTCGATTCCATATCAATAGGAAGTTGCGTTATTTCAAGAAGCTTTTTCTTAGAGGAAAACTTATTGTTATTCATCTCAAACTAAGTGTTATTCATCTCATCGATTCAATTTTAGAATTTTTAAATCTCTTAAAGAATAAAATTGCAGCAATTCTAAAGAATAATTCAAGTAAAAATTCAATTACCGAAAAAATACAAGATTTCAAAACTGGTCCCGATCGAATTGGAATTTCCCAAGCAAATTATTCAAATAAAAATTCAATTACTGGGGAAATACAAGATTTCAAAATTGGTCCTGATAGAATTTCTCAAGCTTATGTATTTCACAAGATGTGGCAAATAAGAGCAATGAACAAATCCTATGCCAAGGACTTACTAGAATCCAGAACATCATTTCCTTTAATCAAAAAGAATATTAAAGAATTCTTAAATATACAAGGAATATTGGATTCTAAAGAACCACAAGATTTAAGGGCAAATAATTGGAAACAATGGTTAAAATATTGTTATGGGTACAAGGTAGCAAAACCAAAAGCTTCTCTATTCTCACAGATATGGTCTAGAATAGCACCACAGAAACGGAAAAATATAATAAACAACCAATGCAGGAGTAAGAGCGAGTTTGAAGCTTTTCTAGGAATGCTCCATAAATGGAATAAACGTTACAGATATGATCTATTAGCCTATAATTATCTGAATCCCAAGAAGCAGGATATTCACGGACCCGTGGTACAAGATATGGTAGTACGAGATATACCAGATCATCCTAATACCAATAAAAAAACTCGGAAGAGCGTTGGGCCCAATATCTGGACATTGGATAAAAGTGATTTAAAATTGGCTAAAAAAGAATGGGCTAAAATAGAATTGGCTAAAAAAGAGGCGGCTAAAAAAAGGGAATTGGCTAAAAAAGAGGCGGCTAAAAAAGGGGCTAAAACAGAGGATAAAACAGAGGATAAAACAGAGGATAAAACAGAATTGGATAAAACAGAATTGGATAAAACAGAATTGGATAAAACAGAATTGGATAAAACAGAATTGGATAAAATAGAATTGGATAAAATAGAATTGGATAAAATAGAATTGGATAAAATAGAATTGGATAAAACAGAATTGGATAAAACAGAGGATAAAGCAGAGGATAAAGCAGAGGATAAAGCAGAGGATAAAAAAGAGGATAAAACAGAGGATAAAACAGAGGATAAAACAGAGGATAAAACAGAGGATAAAATAGAGGATAAAACAGAGGATAAAAAAGAGGGTAAAGGTGATGATGAAAGTGAAACGAATCAATCCAATGAAAGTAAAACGGATATAAAATCCAATGGAAGTGAAACGGATTCCAATAAAAGTGAAACGGATGAGAGTCTGCTGATTGAATTTTTAGATGGTTACGGATTCTTAAAACCCTATTGGTTTTTTCCAATATTCGCAGAAAATCTAGAACTTTCGCAGGTAATTCAAATTATTCGTTCCGAGCTTGCTCCCCTTATTGAGTATTGTCAAATGTATTTGCCTATGGATCAATATTTATACGATCTCAACGCATATTACTACGAATTATGTAAAGAGAAGGCGAAGCAAGTTAAAAATCACGATAAGATAAACAATATCAGACGCCATTTACATGGACTAAATGTTTCTTTAGAGCGGCTGGGCCCCCCCGCAGGGAATTTTATCAAAAAAGCTTATGAGAAATCCGATATCAAATTACCGTGGTTCAAACCAGATGTTTCTCTTTATTTGAGAGTGGAAACTTCTAGGATTTCTGAAAAGCTCCTAGAAGACGAAATAAAACCACCAACTCCAGAGACTGAAAAAACTCCAGAAGAAACTGGGGTAACTCCAGAAGAAAATGAAGCAACTCCAGAAATTAAAACCCAATTGATAAGAGAGGAGATTAACAAGATAAGAGAGGAGGGGGATTTAAAACGACTAAAAAAAGCAAAAAGTGAGATTAAAGGAGAGTGGAAAGCTTCTTTTGCAGTGTCTCTAATAGATTATCTACGTAAAGAAGACAATGATGTTTTTATTCCTTCGGATGAAGTAGAAAAAAAGAATATTCTAACAGAAGAGATGATAGAGTATAAAGAAGAACTCGCAAGGGCCATCGATGGTTACCGTCGTATTTGTACGAAAAGGCATGGTATGTCTGAATTGGAATTTTGGAAGTTTGCACTTTGGAATAATTTAAACCATTTGATGAATGAAGTAGCAGAGCTAAAAAAATTTCCTATGATACAACTGAACAAAGGTAAAGCTTTCCAAATCGTGTTTGCGGATCTGCGAAAAGTAATAAAAAAACAATCAGAAAAACAGGGTAACGAAGAGAAAAGGGATGATAATGAGAAAAATGCATACGATGAGGTGAGGTTTCAATTGAAACCTGAATGGGAAAAAGGGAATAATCAAAATGTATGGACAAAGGATAATAGGGCTGATGCTAAAATGAGCACTGAATTTATTAGTAGAAATGGTGGGGTAGATTCGGTGAAGGAAGAATTGCGGTTTCTTACTCAATATGAGTATATCCTAAATACAATGGAATTTATACTTTTTTCAAAAAAGAAAAAAAAATCAGATAAATCTAAATCAAATAAATCTAAATCTGATGAATCTAAATCTAATAAAGCTACAAATACTGAAGATGAAAAAGTTAATGAAAAGAAACAAAAAGAAGTTTCAACAAGGGTGATGCGTCAACTACAGAAAATTTGTAACAGAAATGACGCCACTGACGTTGTGACATTTCTGCATAAATTTTACTCAAAAGAGTACCCGAAAATACTAGAACAAGAACAACACCTAATAGAACAAGAGCAGATAGACGAGTATGCAGCGGGTTGTTTTACAACCAATGATCGCCCTAGCTATTGGGCATTATTAGGGTGCTATGACGACCGATCCCTAGTCGATCAAATGTTGTTCAATATGTGGTTGGACCCTCTTGTTTGTCTCTCTGTGGTATTTAAAGGTAAGGACACTCGGGTGTTTAAATTAAACAATAGATCTAGGGAAGGACTATATGTAGATCTTTCTGACAGATCTGTGCGACGCATTCTGAATGAAAAAATTTCAAGTTCCCTCATTTTCGAAGATATTTTGCTTCCAAGACGTCGTAGAGAATTTCGAATTCTGAATCGCTTGAATCTGGAAAACAATCTAGGTGAAAGTACAGAATTTTCTAATAGTAAAGAACACATACAGAATGACGAAGAACTCGTGGAAAAAGACCCACATCTTAGCATAGATACAACACAAAAAATGAAACGTTTTCTTTGGCCTCGTTATCGCGTAGAGGATCTTATTTGCATGAATAGATTCTGGTGGAATAGACATAATAGGGGTCAATCTTTTCTGAAAGTACGTATGTATCCCAAAATGGATCATTGGGATAGTTGGGAGAATCTCCTACTGTTGATTACGGATTACATAAAAAAACTCTTATTTCTGATATATTCTGTAATCAAAAAAACTCCTCTTTTATCCTGATCCTCCTTGTAAAGCTGAAAAATTTTGTAAAGTAGAACATTCTTCTACTTTACAACAAGATCAAAAAAACCTAGGTTGAAAATTTAGGAATAATGATGTATATATTTTGATATTACATATCATATCATTGTGACAATTTGAGTTAGCTACGAGGGGATCTCGCAAAAATCACTAATGACACTTTAGTGTAGCTGGCCCGATGGAGTTTTGGTGTTACATCGGTGTACCTAATCCGATGGGGTTTGAGGTCTACCCAACGGCAATGGTGTAACCTTATCCAGATGGATATCTTATTTGCCAGAAGATATGAGGTTCTCTTTTCCCGTGGGTCTAAATTGGATCAACAGTTAGACCCAATACTAGGCACCCTTTGGGGAATTCTAGATTTATCATAGTATTTTCTTAGTTGCGTTCGCCTAATAAGATAAAAATAGGATCTATCAACTGTATAGAGAACTGGCTCAAATGTGTATAAAACTTAAGTTTTTAAGGTGTAATCCACGCCTTCGTACGCAAATTATTCGAGGAGATATTCGAATACTTCTTTGAGACCACTGTTTAAGAAACACTGGCGGTAGATTTCTTCGTCGCTTTTTTTTCCTTTCGTAGATCATCCTCATCTATGAAGACTTCTTCATTTCTTTTTTCCTGAATTTTTTGATAATGATTTATGAGTAAATAAAATGTTGGAACCGATTTATTTAATTTTCTCCATGTGAAATACAAATAGATGGAATCTATTTGTATTTCACTATCGATCCAATACAAAAACCCTGTTTCTTTCTACGAGATAGATAGAAATAATCTATCTTTCGTAGAAACCTTCGGAACGAATCAGAATATATAGACCATGAACAAAAATGAATGGATCTCATTCTTTTTTCTGACTATAAATAAATCTCATTTGACTTGGAGGAAATTTGTTTTTATGATAAATAATTTATCCATTCGTTCATCTTTGGTTACTAAGGAACAGAGAGGATCTGTTGAATCTCAGGTATGTTATTTAACCAATCGAATTCTAAGACTTACCCGGCATTTGCAACTGCACAGAAAAGACTATTCATCACAAAGAGGTTTGTGGAAAATTGTGGGTAAACGTAAGCGACTTCTGGTTTATCTGTCCAAAAGAGATAGACTTCGTTACGATAATTTAATCGGTCAATTAGGTATTCGTGGACTAAAAACACGTTAATTTTGAACGAAGTTTTAAAATCAAATTTTGGTTTATAAAATTTCCTGACTAATAAGTCATTCTTTTGTTCTAATCAATTTATAAAACAAACTGGAGGAGAGTTATGATCATGCTTGCTACGGAGAAAGACCCCATGATGGTCAGTATGGGTCCTCATCATCCATCAATGCATGGTGTTCTTCGACTTATTGTTACTCTGGATGGTGAAGATGTTATTGACTGTGAACCTATATTAGGTTATTTACATAGAGGGATGGAGAAAATTGCTGAGAACCGAACAATTGTCCAATATCTCCCCTATGTAACACGATGGGATTATTTAGCTACTATGTTCACAGAGGCAATAACGGTAAATGCGCCAGAGAGATTGGAAAATATTCAAGTACCTAAAAGAGCTAGCTATATCAGAGTGATTATGCTAGAGTTGAGTCGTATAGCTTCTCATTTGTTATGGCTTGGACCTTTCATGGCTGATATTGGTGCACAGACTCCTTTCTTTTATATTTTCAGAGAGAGGGAAATGATATATGATTTATTTGAAGCTGCCACGGGTATGCGAATGATGCATAATTATTTCCGTATCGGAGGAGTAGCTGTAGATTTACCCTACGGTTGGATAGAAAAATGCTTAGATTTTTGCACTTATTTCTTACCAAAAGTGGCTGAATATGAAAGACTTATTACACACAATCCTATATTTTTGAAACGAGTTGAGGGAATAGGCATTATTGGCAGAGAAGAAGCAATAGATTGGAGTTTATCAGGACCCATGCTACGAGCTTCCGGAATCCAATGGGATCTTCGTAAAGTGGATCATTATGAATGTTACGATGAATTTGATTGGGAGATCCAATGGCAAAAAGAAGGAGATTCATTAGCTCGTTATTTGGTACGAATCGGGGAAATGAAAGAATCTCTAAAAATCATTAGGCAGGCTCTAGAAGTAATTCCGGGGGGACCCTATGAGAATTTAGAGGTTCGACGTCTCAATAAGGGAAAAGATTCGCAATGGAACGATTTTGAATCTCGATTTATTAGTAAAAAAGCTTCCCCTACTTTTGAGTTATCAAAACAAGAACATTATGTGAGAGTAGAAGCTCCCAAAGGAGAATTAGGAATTTTTCTAATAGGAGATGATAGCATTTTTCCATGGAGATGGAAAATACGCCCACCTGGTTTTATTAATTTGCAGATTCCTCCTGCACTGGTTAAAAAGATGAAATTGGCCGATATCATGACGATTTTGGGTAGTATAGATATCATTATGGGAGAGGTTGATCGTTGAAATGGTGATTAATATAGTGGATCCCGAAGAACAAGCAATCAATTTATCTTCTCGATTGGGATTTTCAAAGGAAATCTCTAGTCTTATATGGATTTTAATTGACATTATTACTCTTCTATTAGGAATTACGATAGGATTATTAGTTCTTGTATGGCTCGAAAGAAAAATATCTGCGGGAATACAACAGCGTATTGGACCTGAATATGCTGGTCCTTTGGGAATTATTCAAGCTTTGACAGATGGGATCAAACTACTTCTGAAAGAAGATATTCTTCCATCTAGGGGAGATTTTTGGTTATTTAGTATTGGACCAGTTGTAGTGGTCATACCTATTTTTTTAAGTTATATAGTAATTCCCTTTGGCCGCCACATCGTTCTACTTGATCTTAGTATAGGTGTTTTTTTTTGGATTGCCATTTCAAGTATTGCTCCCCTTGGGCTGCTTATAGCAGGATATGGATCAAATAATAAATATTCTTTTTCAGGTGGTCTCCGAGCCGCTGCTCAATCTATTAGTTACGAAATTCCTTTAGCTTTATGTGTGTTATCTATATCTCTACGTGTGATCCGTTGGAATATGAGCTCGATTTTACCCTCTTTCTAGAAGAAAGAAGGAAAAAACAAGTGAATGGGATGAATATGGATTTTTCATTCCGATCAAAAAACTAGATGGTCATATGGGTGAGATCAAACAGTTTATGAATCCGCAGTAAGATGATTGAGCCCCATTCCCCATGTACAAGAGTGAAAGCATGCACAATCAGTGAAAACTGTGTACCCCAGTTCATATATTAGTCATTGGGGCCCAACAGCGGGGAGGCAAAAGAAAAAATGTATGAAGTTACTATCATACATGCAAAAAATGAGCAAAGGTAGGTGGTGAGAAATACCAAGATATAAAAAAGATTAGTGAAAAAGATCAACCTCTTTCCAGATCAGAGATGTTTCCATCAAAAAGGGATGACAATAAGGACTTGTCATTGGTAGGGATGATCAAGCAGTACTTCCCCAAAACCCCGATCTAGAGTATGTTTCTATCTACTGGAAAAAAGAATGACTATCCAGAACGAAGTAATCCTTTACACAGTTCCCCCTCTCCCACAAAAAAATAGTGAAGGTTGAGATAGGTTCAAAAGCTCCTAATATTGAAGCAGACAGAATCTCATTGGTCCAATTTATGAACATTCTGATGCTTTTTTTTTCTTTTTCATATTGTTCTTTTTATTTTTTCAATGGCCATTGAGAAGCCGTATGAAGCGAAAGTTTCACGTACGGTTTTGGAATAGAGAGGAGAACCGTGATGTTCCCATCGACTAGAATTATCCAACAGTTCAAGTACAATTGACATAGTTGAAGCACAGTCCAGATATGGTTTTCTAGGATGGAATTTGTGGCGTCAACCCATAGGGTTTCTAGCTTTCTTCATCTCGTCTTTAGCAGAATGTGAGAGATTGCCCTTTGATCTACCAGAAGCAGAAGAAGAATTGGTAGCGGGTTATCAAACTGAATATTCGGGTATTAAATTTGGTTTCTTCTACGTCGCTTCTTACTTAAATCTATTAGCTTCTTCATTCTTTGTAACAATTCTTTACTTGGGCGGATGGAACTTTTCAATTCCATTCATACCAATTCTGGAACATTTTGAATGGGATTCTATTTCTGGAATTAGCGAGGTATTTAATATAACGATGGGGATCCTTATTCTATTAGCTAAAGCTTATCTGTTTTTATTTCTTTCTATCACGGCAAGGTGGACCTTGCCTAGGATAAGAATGGATCAATTATTGGATCTTGGTTGGAAATTCCTTTTACCTATCGCTTTGGGCAATCTATTACTCACAGCTTCTTTCCAACTTATTCTATTGTGACCAAATATTTATTCTTCGTGAAGAAGTTCTGCAATAATATCTAAAATTGATAGATCAAGTCTATGAAGAGAAAGAATTCTCTAGGAAATGATTATTTAAGGAGATTTGCCGCATGTTCTCCACGGTGACTGGTTTTATAAATTATAGTCAACAAGCGCTACAGGCTGCGAGATACATTGGTCAAGGTTTTATGGTTACCTTATATCACATGAATCGTTTACCTATTACTATTCAATATCCCTATGACAAATTGATCCCATCAGAACGATTTCGTGGACGGATACATTTTGAATTTGATAAATGTATTGCTTGTGAAGTATGCGTCCGTGTGTGTCCGATCAATCTACCCGTTGTTGATTGGAAATTCGGAAGAGATATTGGAAAAAAACGATTGGAAAATTATAGTATTGATTTTGGAATTTGTATCTTTTGTGGGAATTGTGTTGAGTATTGCCCCACAAATTGTCTGTCAATGACAGAAGAATATGAACTTTCGACCTATGATCGTCATGAATTAAATTATGATCATATTGCTTTAGGACGTTTACCAATATCGGTGATTGAAGATTTAACAATTCGAGCAATTCCCAGTTCAACTTATTTGTCTGAAAGAACTATGGACAAATATTCTGATTCAATCACTTCTACCAATTATTCAGATTGAGTTCCGATAAAAGAGGACTGATGAATAAATCAGATACCTTTTTTTGGATGAATTGGGAATTCAGAATCCTATTGAAAATTCCATTAAGAGTGGAACATTTATGATTGATCGGAATCTATTATTGACCAATAGAATAATGAATCAGTGCCCATATTGAATGAAATATCCGAAGTACAAATATTTATATCCAGTATACCAAATAGGTAAATGAGGTAACTTTTTTGTTTAGTGAATGGGATCATGAAGAATAATATTAGAACTTATCGTGCACATAATGAATCGACCTGAACTGATATATGATATTCTTTTGGCCCCTCTAACGCTAGGTCTCATATTAGGAGGTCTAGGAGTAGTATTACTTACTAATCTAATTTATTCCGCCCTTTCATTGGGACTAGTTCTTGTTTGTATATCCCTATTGTATATTCTATTGAACGCGGATTTTGTAGCTGCTGCACAAATACTGATCTACATAGGAGCTGTCAATATTTTGATCGTATTCGCCGTGATGTTGATTAATAACCAGAAATATTTAAATTCTGCCCCCCCCTGGACCATCGGAGATAGCATCACTTCAATAGTTTGTACGAGTCTTTTTTGTTCATTAATTACTATTATCCTGAACATATCATGGTTCGGGATATCTCTGACTAACAAATCAGATCAAATTTTGGAACGAGACTTAACAAACAATGTTCAACGTATTGGGGCTCATTTATCCACTGATTTTTTCCTCCCATTCGAACTTATTTCTATAATTCTTCTAGTTGCTCTAATAGGAGCAATTACTATAGCTCGCCGAGAAGACACAGTTTGAATAAAAAGTTGCAAATGAACGTTCTCGTGCGTGTTATTAGGATAAGTAGGATCTTTGATCTTCTAGATCATGGAGGAATCCTTTCATTCATGAGATAATGGAACATAACCAACTTGATAAAACTTTTGTTTGTATCTGAAGAGGCCGAGATATGAGGAGTTAATCTATTATGCTCGAGCATGCGCTTATTTTAGGTGCTTATTTATTATCTATTGGCATTTATGGGCTAGTAACAAGTCGGAACATGGTTAGAGCACTTATGTGTCTTGAGCTAATACTGAATGCGGTTAATTTAAATCTAGTAACATTCCCAGATTCTTTTGATAATAGGCAAGTAAAGGGGGACATCTTCTCGATCTTTGTTACAGCTATTGCAGCCGCTGAAGCAGCTATTGGATTAGCTATTGTTCTGGCAATATATCGTAACAGAAAATCAACTCGTATTGATCAATTTAATTTGTCAAAATGGTAATAGAATCTATAATATTTCCAGATTTTCAATCAGTCTATCTACCCCGATTCAAATAGATAAGAGGTATATCTATCTAAGAGATAAATCTAGATATATCTCTTATCTGTATGTGATAAAGATTGATATAGTATTACGATCAATCAAGAACATGATTCATATTGAACTCATTATAATCACCTGCCCAACACGATTGGGCCAGATTTGGTTAAATCTGGAGAGATGAAACTGATATAAATTTATTTGTCTTATTGAACAGATGGAATCTGAATATATCCATTATATCACTGATAGCACAATTATTGATTTGTTTTATATTCATAATATCTCGTTATTGGCCATCGTTTCGTTATTGGCCATATATTAATTAGAAGATCTTATCAAATTGATACCTTTTTACATACTAACTAATGGGAGTTCTTAGATCCAATGGCACATTCAGTCAAAATTTATGATACATGTATCGGTTGTACCCAGTGTGTACGAGCTTGTCCCACGGATGTATTGGAAATGATACCTTGGGAAGGATGTAAAGCTAAGCAAATTGCTTCTGCTCCAAGAACAGAAGACTGCGTAGGTTGTAAGAGGTGTGAATCCGCTTGTCCAACGGATTTCTTAAGTGTACGCGTTTATTTATGGCATGAAACAACTCGCAGTATGGGTCTAGCTTACTGATCTATATGCACAACCAAAATGGTTAGATCCATCCCTTACCAATTTTGAATTCTCCTTTTTTTCTTTCATTGATCAAAACCCATACTCGACCCAAGATCTCGAGCATGGGTTTTGATATCGAAAGTCTCTTTGCTTTCCATTATGAGCAATTTACCTTGGTTAACAATAATTGTTATTTTGCCCATATCTGCGGGTTTATTAATCCCATTATTTCCCCATAGAGGGAATAAGATGATTCGATGGTATACTCTAGGTATTTGCTTATTAGAGCTCCTTTTAATCACCTATACATTCCGTTATCATTTCCATTTTGATAATTCATTAATCCAATTGGAAGAGGATTTTAACTGGATAGATCTTATTCATTTTCATTGGAGACTGGGAATTGACGGACTTTCCATTGGACTTATTTCATTGACGGGATTTGTTACTACTTTAGCTACTTTAGCTGCTTGGCCAGTTACTCGAAATCCGCGATTGTTGCATTTCTTGATGTTAGCAATGTACAGTGGCCAATTAGGATTATTTGCTTCTCGAGATATTCTACTTTTCTTTCTCATGTGGGAGTTGGAACTAATTCCTGTTTACCTACTTCTATCCATGTGGGGGGGAAAAAGACGTTTATATTCGGCTACAAAATTCCTTTTGTACACTGCGGGTGGTTCTATTTTTATCTTAATGGGAGCTTTAAGTATGGGTCTCTATGGATCTGATGGACCAACATTCGATTTAGAAATATTGGCTAATAAATATTATCCAATAACACTCGAAATAGTATTATATTTAGGGTTCTTTATCGCTTATGCCATCAAATTGCCAATCTTTCCTTTACATACCTGGTTACCAGATACTCATGGAGAAGCGCATTATAGTACATGTATGCTTTTGGCTGGAGTTCTATTGAAAATGGGGGGATATGGATTGATCCGAATCAATATGGAATTGCTACCTCATGCTCATTCTCTATTTTCGCCGTGGCTGGTAGTAATAGGAGCGGTTCAAATTGTCTATGCAGCTTTAACTTCTATGGGTCAACGTAATTTGAAAAGGAGGATAGCCTATTCATCAATATCTCATATGGGTTTTGTAATTCTAGGAATTGGTTCTATGACAGATACAGGTCTCAAGGGAGCCATTTTGCAAATGATTTCTCATGGATTAATTGGTGCTGCACTTTTTTTCTTGGTAGGAACAAGTTACGATAGGATACGTACTCTTTTCCTTGACGAAATGGGAGGAATTGCTATACCAATACCTAAAATATTCATTATGTTCAGTAGCTTTTCAATGGCTTCTCTCGCATTGCCAGGAATGAGTGGTTTTGTAGCAGAATTTATGATATTTTTAGGAATAATTACCAGTAATAAATATTCTTCAATTTTTCGAATTATTATTACTGTAATAGCGTCAATTGGAATGATATTAACTCCCATTTATTTGTTATCTATGTTACGCCGAATGTTCTACGGATATAAGTTTTTGGATGTCCCGAACCCTTATTTCACGGATTCTGGACCACGCGAAATTTTTATTTTGATATGTTTATTTCTACCAATAATAGGTATTGGTCTTTACCCCGATCTAGTTCTATTTTTATACAATGATAAGGTGGAAGCTATTTTAGCTCGATCTTTTTATGAATAGTCAAATTTTTATTCCAGATGATTTGTCAGGTATCTAGTAAGTCCAGATATCTTCTTTTCTTTACGAGATATTAATAGAATTAAATAGAAATAATTTCTATTTCTATAGAATAAAATAGAAAGTTCAAGTTATTTCAAGTAGTGATTCTAGAATCGTAGAATCACTACTTTGAAATAACTTGGATGAACTAACTATTTATCTTACTTAGCAATAAAAAATAAATAAATAACTGTATTGAATCTATCCTGTGGGAATTCGTTCCATCTATTTATGGTTCTATGCTAAATCAACCATCCATAGCTGTGTAAACCTATTCCTAAAAGGTCAACCCCCAAATAACAGATCCAAACTAGAAAAAATCCTAGAGAAGCCACAATTGCCGGTTTCTCACCTTGCCAACCCCTATTGATTCTAGTATGTAGATAAATTGCAAATATGGTCCAAGTAATTAATGCCCAGGTTTCTTTTGGATCCCAGCTCCAATAAGATCCCCATGCTTCATTGGCCCATACTGCTCCAGAAAGAATACCTATAGTTAAAAGAGAAAACCCTAGACCAATGGCACTATAACTCCATTGATCTAATTGGCTCATCAATTGACATTTACGAGAATTTGTGAATGAAAAACAAAAAGTGTCTTGCAAATCCTTTTTTTCTTGGTCGTACAAATACCAATTATTATTGGTAAGGAAGGACTGTAAAAACGAATTGCCCGCGCTAAGAACAATTTTTCTATTTATTCTAGACGTAATGACCAAAAAAGCTATTGATGATAGGGATCCACATAAAAGAGTTGCATAACTGAGCAATATCATACTTACATGCATCATTGACCAATGAGATTGTAAAGCAGGTACTAACATTGCAGATTGCTGCATTTTATCCGGAAGACCTAAAGTAGCAAAACCGTGGGTTAACATGGCACATGGCGCGGTGATTGCACCTAACCACCGGGAATCCTGGCTCCGTACTTCTAGAACTATATGAATCACGGATGAACTCCATGAAAGGAACATGAATGACTCATACAGATTACTTAACGGTAAATGTCCCGAATAAAGTGAACGAGTAACTAATAATCCGGTTATACAAACAAAAGTAACTATCATGCCCTTTCCTCCCGAACTAGTTAATCCTTCAATTGGATAAACTAAGGTTACCCAATAAATGAGAGTAACAACAAAAATCAGAGAAAAAGAGACATGAGCTGATATATGTTCTAATGTGATTAACATAATAATAAACCCATTTCTTAATTTTATTTTGAATAGGATCGACGAGATAAAGATCAAATTGATTGATCTGTCATAAATCAATAGACAGAGATCAAATAATGATAGTAATCTATGTCTATAGGGAAGGGGTTGAATTCGTGGTATCTTATTACCAGAATGCCGCCACTCGGATTCGAACCGAGATGCTCTAGCACTGCTTCCTAAGAGCAGCGTGTCTACCAATTTCACCATGGCGGCTTGTCGGGTTGGTATTCAATATTATAAGGATAGATATGCTAATTTGTCAATAGATTCAAAGACTTTGGTCTTTTCCATTTATTTATTTTTTTTTTTATTTGAATCAATGTAATGTTAGTCGTTATAACGGGGCATGGCGCAGTTTGGTAGCGTGCCATCTTGGGGTGATGGAGGTCGCAGGTTCAAATCCTGCTGCTCCGAAGGAGGAGAAATAATCCCATTCAATTCCGTCATTAAACAATATCTAACTAAAAAGGATTTCCATGGAATCAGAGCAGCTAGATTTCCAACATGAAAGAATGAGAAAGGAAAGGGTTTTCTATTATTCCCATCATAACCATTCTTTGGGAATGGTTGAAAAAGAGAGATATCGGGTCATTTTAAATAAAATGAAGAAACAATAATAAATTGCAGATATCTTTCTTATTCTTCTTCGATCAATTGTCTGCGCAATTAGACCTTAGAAATTGCGATGCAAATAGAGAGGTAGACATTCAAATAATCCTCTTGATATGATCGCAAGAAATATCACAGGTTAAGTAATCCCATTTTTTTGAGGTACTGAGATGTTAAAGGGGTTGAATTATTAATTGCTTATGAATTATGTCCCTATGTCTGTCAAAATAGTTCAATTGAAATGGTCTTGGCATTACGCATTACGGTAGAGCTATAAAAAATATAGCAGTGAGTCATCTTAAATAATTGAGCACTCCTTGTTATCCGACCATAAAGGTAAGAATGGATCATTTCATACCTAATCAAAATCAAGAGCGAATTGAATTTTTGGGAAGAAGAAAAAAGGATGAATCGGGAGATCTGGGACTAGAAATTACGAATGATTTATCATAACCAGAGCAACGCTTCATGCAACTATCAGAGTTGTCCAAAAGAAACGAGCGATTCTGTGATGAAATACCTGATGATTCCGTAGGTTATGTAGTTATTCATAAGAATACGTTTCGATTGAGTTTCTTTTCGGAATAGATAGAATGAAATTTTTATAAGGTAGAGCTACCAGAAATGTAACAGGAAGAATGATGCGCTTTAATCTTTTTCCAGTGGGAAAGGGAAAGTAGATGGAGGAATGGTTGAGAAATCTCCCATGTTCAAAATTGGTCGGAGAGAACGGCTGTAGTGGAACTAATTTATGACCGTGTCCCTTTCATCCGACTGCCCTTCCAAGTATCCCTACCTCAAAGAGACAAAAAAGGGGTTTCCCATCGCTGTTCTCCAGGGTCCTAGGGGGGGTGTAGTATATTTGCTGGTGTTACGAATCATCCAATTCATTGATGGATTTCTATTTTATTTGGGTGATCCAGAGGGCTCATCCTTTGCCGTGCAATAAAAACTTTTTGAATGACCGGTCGAGATAGACTCAGCTAAAGAAAAAGCTTTTACTGCAGCCCGATATGCTTTTCCCTTCCAAATATTTCTACGAATTTTTTTTCTGGATTTAGAAGTACGCTTCTTTGGAACTGCCATAATGAATAATGGTTTGAATTCATCTATCTAGTTCGATGTGAAGGACATCTATGTATTTAATATGATATAGTTCTTTCTGAAGGAAGGGAACTTTAATAAAGTTCCAACTCCCCAGTTTAATTATTTAAATTTTGAATATGTAATATTCACCTTCTTTTGCAGAATTTGTTCCCATCCATTTTTACAAATGGATAGAATCTACAAACCAAATCCAAAATTGGATTTGTATTTGCGCCGTGTCGTTCTTCTAGAACGCATCTCATAAATGATCATTTCATCTTTGAAAGAGTTCTAGCTAGTTAGCTATCAGATTATCCCCCTAACTTTTGCATTTTTCAAGCGGGGATGTCCCGGATTAGTAGTAGATCTATGACACAAATCAATAACACTTAATTGATTCATTTTTTTTCTCAATCTGCCCATCATCATGATCCTAATTATGATGTGGAGTGGCGGACATCAAAAAATCGAACCAATTCGGAGTTGTTAACTTTTGGTTTAAATTCTTGCATATGTACTCATTATTGAGTTTTGGATGGAAAGCAAATATGTAATTTGAACAAATTACATCAAATAATACCCTGGGATATAGAATAACAAAAGTAGTCTCCCAAATTGGTTTCATTTTTGTTAAGCTTCATTAGAAAGACTACTATTCATTTGCAGTATAAGAAGTTTCAAAGAAACTAAAATATCTCTAGCGCTTTAGTTCCTAAAACTAGATGATAAGAAATCATTCATAAAAAAAGGTAGGTGTACTTGTACACAACTCTCTCTCTATATCTGAATACCCAGACTGAAAACTAGGAACTAGAGTTCTTTGTTGTTCATCTGAGAAATATTTGATTAGTATTGATCGGTGCAAATCTGGTATTTGCAGAAAAAAGGTTAAAAGAAAAGTAAAAGGAATAGAAATGGATGGGATCCATATTCTATCGTTCCTCTTGGTTCGATAGCCTCTTCCTCTTCTATTTATTTGATTCTCTTTAGAATCTAGTGGATTGGAAACCAATACTGGGGAATATAAAAATTTATAATAATGATTTGATCTTCCTATGGAATTTCTATATAAATATGCTTGGATCGTGCCTTTCCTTCCGCTTTCAGCTTCTGTGACAATAGGATTAGGATCTTTACTTTTCTCAGGAGCAACTAAGAGTCTTCGCCGTACATGGGCTCTTATTAGCATTTTTCTGCTAAGCACAGCTATGTTTCTTTCTTTCAATCTGTTCTTACAACAGATTACCGGCGGTCCCATCCATCGATATTTCTGGTCCTGGATCATCAATAATAATTTTTCCTTGGAGTTGGGCTATTTGATGGATCCACTTACTTCCATTATGTTAGTATTAATTACTACTGTTGGAACCATGGTTATGATCTACAGTGATAATTATATGTCTCATGATGAAGCATATGTGAGATTTTTTGCTTATCTTAATTTTTTTAATGCTTCTATGCTGGGACTAGTGATTAGTCCAAATCTAGTACAAATCTATCTTTTTTGGGAATTAGTAGGAATGTGTTCTTATTTATTGATAGGTTTCTGGTTTACGCGACCCAGTGCGGCTAATGCTTGTCAAAAAGCGTTTATAACTAACCGCGCAGGGGATTTCGGACTCTTATTAGGAATACTAGGTTTTTATTGGGTAACAGGTAGTTTCGAATTTAAATATTTGTCCGAAAAATTGAACGAATTGATTACCAATGATGGAGTTAGTTCATTCTTTGTTACTTCGTGTGCTTTTCTCTTATTTTTAGGCCCAGTGGCCAAATCTGCACAGTTCCCACTTCATGTATGGTTACCTGATGCTATGGAAGGACCTACTCCTATTTCAGCTCTTATACATGCCGCCACTATGGTAGCAGCAGGAATTTTTCTTGTAGCTCGATTGTTTCCTCTTTTCAGAGCTATACCTTTAATAATGAATCTCATCTGTTGGACAGGGGGAATAACAGCTCTATTGGGAGCTACTATGGCTCTCGCTCAAAAAGATCTTAAAAGAGGCTTGGCATATTCCACTATGTCTCAATTAGGTTATATGATGTTAGCTCTAGGTATCGATTCTTATCGAGCTGCTCTGTTCCATTTGATTACACATGCTTATTCTAAGGCATTATTGTTCCTAGGATCTGGATCAGTGATTCATTCCATGGAACCCATTGTTGGATATTGTCCCGATAAAAGTCAGAATATGGCTCTTATGGGTGGTTTGAGGAAATACATGCCAATTACAGGAATAACTTTTCTTTTAGGGACACTTTCTCTTTCTGGTATTCCACCTTTTGCTTGTTTTTGGTCCAAAGACCAAATTCTTAGTGATAGTAAGTTATATTCCCCCATTCTCGGGGGAATAACTTGGTTCACAGCAGTATTAACTGCCTTTTATATGTTTCGTATGCATTTACTTACTTTTGAAGGGGACTTCCGTATGAATTTAGTTAATTCATATAACGACCATATTATGCTCTATTCCACTTCAATGTGGGGAGTGGGGGAATCCAGCGCATTCAGTAGAACTAGAATGGATTCTATATCGTCTCAATTTACAGGAACTAAGAACTGCTTCTCCAAAGAAACATTTAAAATTTCAGATAAGATGGGACAATTCTCTAAAAAGAAGGGGATTTTGGTTGCCCCTTATCCTTTCTTCAATAAAGGATATTTTGCATACCCAAAAGAATCGGACAATACAATGCTATTCCCGTTAGTTGTATTAGGAATATTTACTCTGTTCGTTGGATTGATAGGAGTTCCTTTTTTTCGAGGAGAAATGAGTTATGATATATTAACTCAATGGTTGACTCCATCGA